ATCCAGAATATAAGAACTTATTAGCAAGGTTATAGAACCGAGCTAAATATTAGCATTAATGTCACCCAAAATTAGTATGATGATGAAAAACAGAATAATACTTTTAATGTACTATTGTCAAGCCCCAAATAATCGCAGATAACAAATTTTATATTCAAGACGTAAACATATCATGAATATCATGAATATATAAGGTCAAGTAAAACAACAACTTATCAATTTTAATTAAGCTTATTATCAAAATTATCTAATTTTCTATCAATACTAGTATTAAATCAAATCTTACATACAATATTTGTTTCATTTACTTGAAACTATAGAATATAATTATAGTAAACTTTTTTCAAAAAATTTTTAATTAATAATAGGAGATAAACAGATTGAACAATCAAAAAGAAAAAATTTTGATAGTAGATGATGAAACAAGCATAAGAAGAATTTTAGAAACAAGATTATCAATGATTGGCTATGAAGTAGTTAGTGCATGTGATGGTGAAGAAGCATTAACAATATTTAGAAAAGAATATCCTAATCTAGTGGTCTTAGATGTAATGATGCCCAAATTAGATGGTTATGGCGTATGTCAAGAATTAAGAAAAGAATCAGATGTACCAATCATTATGCTTACAGCACTGGGGGATGTATCTGATAGAATAACAGGACTAGAATTAGGTGCTGACGACTATGTAGTCAAACCATTCTCACCAAAAGAATTAGAAGCAAGAATTAGATCAGTACTTAGAAGAGTAGATAAAGTTCAAATATGTAATGGAATACCAAGCTCAGGTATAATTAATATTGGTTTTTTAAAAATTGATATTAATAGAAGACAAGTATATAAAGATAACTCAAGAGTTAGATTAACAGGGATGGAATTTAGTTTACTAGAACTATTAGTAAGTAAAGCAGGTGAACCGTTTTCTAGAGGATCTATTTTGCAAGAAGTTTGGGGTTATACACCAGAAAGACATGTTGATACTAGAGTTGTAGATGTACATATATCAAGACTAAGAGCTAAGCTTGAAGATGATCCTAGTAATCCAGATTTAATACTTACGGCAAGAGGAACAGGATACTTATTTCAAAGAATTACTGATATTTCTATGTAATCACATTAGAAAATTTATTGTATTACCTCACTTTTACTTCCACTATCTCAATATACAAAAAATATTTATAAAGTTAAGCCACAAACTCTATGACTATAGTCATATCAAAAAAATTTGTCTTTCACATAAAATCATACATTAATTACTTATTTATTTTTAGTCATTCAATATAAACAAATAAGTTAATGTAATTGTAATAATAAACTTACAGAACTATAATATGATATAGTTATACAAGTTTCTCAGTATAATCAAAATTATCTTTATAATCATATAACCGTAAAGAAAAGTAAAATTGTATTCTCAAAAATAATATACCTTGAGCACTTTACAGTATTTTTACTTAATACAATTTGTTAAGAGATTTAATTTATGACTGTAGCAATTGGACAAGAAAAAAATCGCGGTAGATTTGATCTAATTGACGATTGGGTAAAAAGAGATAGATTTGTATTTGTAGGATGGTCTGGCTTACTACTTTTTCCATGTTCTTATTTATCACTAGGTGGTTGGCTAACAGGTACAACCTTTGTAACATCTTGGTATACACATGGATTAGCAAGTTCATACCTAGAAGGATGCAATTTTCTTACTGCTGCTGTATCTACACCAGCTAATAGTATGGGACATTCATTACTTCTACTATGGGGTCCAGAAGCACAAGGAGATTTTACTCGTTGGTGCCAGATAGGAGGACTATGGGCATTTATCGCACTACATGGCTCTTTTGGTCTAATAGGATTCTGTTTAAGACAATTCGAAATTGCAAGACTTGTTGGAATTAGACCGTATAATGCAATTGCATTTTCTGGACCTATTGCAGTATTCGTATCTGTCTTTCTAATGTATCCACTAGGACAAGCTAGTTGGTTTTTTGCACCTAGCTTTGGAGTAGCAGCTATATTTCGCTTTTTACTCTTTTTACAAGGGTTTCATAACTGGACATTAAACCCATTTCACATGATGGGAGTTGCTGGAATACTTGGAGGAGCTTTACTATGTGCAATACATGGTGCAACAGTGCAAAATACACTATTTGAAGATGGTGATGCTGCTGATACTTTCAGAGCGTTTACTCCAACTCAATCAGAAGAAACATACTCAATGGTAACAGCAAACCGTTTCTGGTCACAAATTTTTGGTGTAGCATTCTCAAATAAAAGATGGTTGCACTTCTTTATGCTTTTTGTACCAGTTACTGGGATGTGGACTAGTGCATTTGGTATTGTTGGTTTAGCATTAAATTTAAGAGCTTACGATTTTGTATCTCAAGAATTAAGAGCTGCTGAAGACCCTGAATTTGAAACATTTTATACTAAAAACATTTTACTAAACGAAGGTATTCGTGCATGGATGGCTGCTCAAGACCAACCTCACGAAAACTTTATATTCCCTGAGGAGGTTTTACCACGTGGAAACGCCCTTTAATAATAATGTCAGTGTAGGCGGAAGAGATATTGAATCTACAGGCTTTGCATGGTGGTCTGGAAACGCTAGATTAATTAATATATCAGGTAAACTACTAGGAGCACATGTAGCTCATGCTGGTGTCATGGTATTTTGGACCGGAGCTATGACACTGTTCGAAGTTGCACACTTCGTACCTGAAAAACCGTTATATGAACAAGGATTTATACTAATACCTCACCTTTCAACACTTGGATGGGGTGTAGGACCAGGTGGAGATATTACAAGTATATACCCTTATTTTGTTGTAGGAGTAGTGCATCTGATATCTTCAGCAGTACTTGGTTTTGGAGGGCTTTATCATTCATTAATAGGACCCGATACATTAGAAGAATCTTTTCCTTTCTTTGGATATGACTGGAGGGATAAAAATAAAATGACAACTATATTAGGTATTCATTTAATACTTCTAGGTATAGGATCATTCTTACTAGTAATCAAAGCTTTATTCTTTGGCGGAGTATATGATACTTGGGCGCCCGGGGGTGGCGATGTAAGAATCATTAATAATCCAACACTAAACCCTTCAGTAATTTTCGGATATGTACTAAAATCACCTTTCGGTGGAGACGGATGGGTAGTTAGTGTAAATAATATGGAAGATTTGATTGGCGGACATGTATGGATTGGAGTAATATGCATTGCTGGTGGAATTTGGCATATCCTTACGAAACCATTCGCATGGGCAAGGAGAGCATTTGTATGGTCAGGAGAAGCATATTTATCTTACAGTCTAGGTGCCTTATCAATTATGGGTTTGACTGCGTCAAATTTTGTATGGTATAATAATACTGCATACCCAAGCGAATTTTACGGACCAACTGGGCCAGAAGCATCTCAAGCACAAGCATTTACCTTTCTAGTTAGAGATCAAAGACTTGGAGCAAATGTAGCATCTGCACAAGGGCCAACAGGTCTAGGCAAATATCTGATGAGATCACCGAGTGGAGAAATTATTTTTGGCGGAGAAACAATGCGTTTCTGGGATTTAAGAGCTCCTTGGGTAGAACCATTAAGAGGACCTAATGGACTAGATCTAAACAAAGTAAAAAACGATATTCAACCATGGCAAGAAAGAAGAGCTGCAGAATACATGACTCACGCACCTTTAGGGTCTCTTAACTCAGTAGGTGGAGTTGCTACAGAAATTAACTCAGTCAACTATGTATCACCTAGAAGTTGGTTGACTACATCTCATTTCTTTTTAGGCTTCTTTCTATTTATAGGACATTTATGGCATGCAGGTAGAGCAAGAGCTGCTGCTGCTGGTTTTGAAAAAGGCATCAATAGAGAAAATGAAGCTGTTTTATCTATGCGTCCTTTAGATTAGAAATTAAGTATATAAATTATAACAAACAACTATACATACACGAGTATAGTTGTTTTTATAGTTAAAAGAAGCCCAAGAAATTTAATACAGGAAAAGAATATATATACTCAAAACAAAAAATAATAAAAAAAGATAACATAGCTAATCGTCCATTCCAAGTTTCTGCCCCATTTGAGAAACCCCACATCCATCTGTTAGACAAAATAGGTAAAAGAAAACTAATAAAAAATGGTATACTAAATAACATCATCAATTATACGACTAATCAAACCTAAAAAATATATATGCAATTAAATGTATATCTAATATCAAACCCCATTATTAGTAAATTATCCAATCAAATTATATATTCCATAGAAAAAAAAAATAATATATATAGTGATATACAATGTCAATTAAATCTTTTTTTAATATATGAAACATTAAAAAAATGGATTCAAATAGAAAGTATTTATATAAGAAATATTGATCATATAAAAAAAAGATGTATATTTAATACTCAAGAATCATACCTCCTTCTAACCAATATTCAAGACTGCAGTAATATCATTTCAAATATAAAGACAATTTTACCCAAATTATATATTGTACATATAAATGAAACAACAAAACAATATATAAATATCAATGATAATTATCTAGGAAAAGATATTATAAATATAATACATAAACAAAAGATCATCATCATACAAACTTTACTAAGTAATCATTCAATTATACAACTGTTAAACTATTTAACACTAGACCATAAAATAAATGTTAGTGCAATCAAAATTATCTGTACTGGATGCACTGCTAATATATTAGAACTGATAGGTAATGAATATCCATCATTAGAAATATATGCCGCTCAAATTATTAACTAGTGAATTGATTAATATTAATAATACATTTATAATAATAGGCTTAATAGATAATAATGCATATAATTAGTAATTCATTCAATTTGATCTTCACATCAATCGCAAACTTTTCAGAAATATATCTAATACTAATTCTTTTAAAATTATCTTTAGCATGGTTTCCAACAGTCAATTGGTACAATGAACCATTCTGTTCGTTAAACCGTTTAACAGATCCATACTTAAGACTATTTAGAGGAACTATACCAATGATATTTGGTATGGATATGTCACCTATGCTAGGAATTATTTTTCTACAATGCTTAACTGTTATCTTTAATAATGTAAGAATAGAATCTATTACATAACTTATAAAAAAATTGAAATATTATGCTAAAAATTCGGCTAAAAAGATTTGGAAGAAAAAAACAACCAAGCTATCGAATTATAGTGATAGATAGTCGTAAAAGAAGAAATGGTAAAGCGATAGAAGAAGTAGGTTTTTATAATCCTTTAAGTAAAGAAATAAAATTAAATAAATATAAAATAAAAGAACGATTACAAGAAGGTGCTCATATGACCAAAACCGTAGAAAATATTTTTAATGTCATTAATTAACTTAATATAAAAAAATGGATGTACAAAAGTTTACGTTTAAAATTTTATGGCTTGAAAATAATGTAGCAATAGCTGTTGATCATATTGTAGGAAATAATACAAGCCCACTAACATCATACTTTTTTTGGCCAAGAAATGACGCATGGGAACAACTAAACACAGAGTTAGAATCTAAACCTTGGATTTCAGATAATGATCGAATATCTATTTTGAATCAAGCTACAGAAATTATCAATTTTTGGCAAGAGACTGCAAAAAATCAGTCCGTTTCACAAGCAAAAGCAAAGTTTCCAAATTTTATTTTCACCGGCAGCAATTAACTCATCATTTAGATGATTATTTATTAATCATCTAAATTATTGATAGTATTAAATATGACCAATAAAATGTATCTTAAAATATTAACAAGGCTAATTTTAACTAGTCTTGAAGCATTAGATATACATAATTCAAGAATTACGAATATTAAAAATCAATATTTACAAAACATACACAACAATCAGTATGATATAAATATTATTAAAAGTACTTTAAAAGAAAGTTACTTGCAATCAGTTGTATCAAAAATACTACAAGATTACTGTAAGAACATTCATTCTTTAATAATGAAACAGTATATAGATCGATTTTGCTATCTATACAACCAGAAAAATTATTCTTATCATTATTTTAATAGTACTACAAAACTCCAAAACTTAGCATTAATCAATCTCTATATTATTAATCAATATCAATATAAACTTGATAAAATAGCTAAGTACATATCATTGAAACAAATGTGATAATAAATTTTAACTACATTGTTGCTCAATTACTATACACTCTGTTGTCAAAATCATAGAAGCTATAGAAGCTGCATTTTGCAAAGCAGAACGTGTGACTTTAGCAGGGTCAATAATTCCAGATTCATACATATTTGAAAGCACACCCTGATTAGCGTTATAACCTAAGGCAAAATTAGCAGATTTAACCTTTTCAATAATAACTGAACCATTTTGACCTGCATTTTCTACAATTCTATACAAAGGTGCTACTAATGCCTTTTGAATAATTATAGCTCCAACTAATTCCTCATTAAATAAATGAACTTTGGACCAAACTCTCAAATCTTCAGCAATATGAACAAGCGTAGAACCTCCACCAGGAACAATGCCTTCTTCTATTGCTGCTCTAGTGGCATTAATAGCGTCCTCCAGTCGCAATTTTTTATCTTTCATCTCTGTTTCAGTGGCTGCACCTACTTTAACTATTGCAACTCCACCAACCAATTTAGATAATCTTTCCTGTAATTTTTCTTTTTCATAATTATTATTACTAATTTCAAGTTGACGTCTTATTTGGTTACATCTTTGTTGTATATTAGATGCATTACCATCTGCAATAATTGTGGTTGATTCCTTAGTTATACAAATTCTTTTTGCTGTACCTAATTGATCGATAGATAAATTATCAAATGTAAAACCTAAATCTTCAGTTATTACTCGTCCATTTGTCAATATAGCCATATCCTCTAATAGAGCTTTTCTCCTATCTCCGAAAGCAGGTGCTCTAACAGCTACTACATTAATTATACCTCTCAACTTATTAATAACAATTGTAGCCAAAGCTTCTTTTTCAATATCTTCGGCAATAATTAAAAGAGACTTTCCTGTTTTAGAAACTTGCTCCAATATTGGTACCAATTCTTGTTGAATTAGCGTGATTTTCTTATCTGTTAATAAAATATATGGATTATTATAAACTACCTCCATTCTAGATGAGTCCGTAATAAAATAGGGTGAAATATATCCTTTTTCAAATTTCATCCCTTCTTTAATCTCTAGTTGAGTTACAGTAGATTGACCTTCTTCTAAAGAAATAATACCTTCTTTACCGACTTTTTCTATAGCACTCGCAATCATATGACCAATTTCATAATCATTACCTGCAGAGATAGAAGCAACTTGAGTAATATTATTTATATCACTTACTGGACAGGCATATTCTGCAATTTTTGATACAACAAATTTTACAGCTTTATCAATACCTTTCTTCAGTGCAATAGGGTTTGCACCTGCAGCAACATTACGCAAACCTTGTTTAACAATAGCATGAGCCAAAACAGTAGCAGTTGTAGTCCCATCACCTGCAACATCATTGGTTTTAGAAGCTGCCTGCCTAATTAAAGAAACACCAGTATTTTGAATAAAATCTTGCAACTCTATTTCTTTTGCAATTGTCACACCATCATTAACTATCTGTGGTGCACCAAACTTTCTTTCAAGAACAACATTACGCCCTTTAGGTCCTAAAGTTACTGACACAGCTTCAGATAAAATATCCATTCCTTTTTCTAAAGCTCTACGCGCATTGTCTTGATACAATATTTTTTTACTCATATTTCATAATTTCCTTAAAAAATTAATGACTTAAAATTATAAATAATAGAAATTATAAATTTCTAAGTAACATAGAAAAATACTTACCCTAAAAATGATATAATTACTTATTATAAGGGCTTGTAGCTCAGTGGATTAGAGCACGTGGCTACGAACCACGGTGTCGGGGGTTCGAATCCCTCCTTGCCCGATCTAATTACTAATTATACATATAACTTATAGATCATATAAACAAGTAATGCAAACACTAAGAGGAACTAAAGATATACTGCCTGATGAAATTGTTTTTTGGCAATATATACAGAATACAGCTTCTAAATTACTAACCCTAGCAAATTACCATGAAATTCGTACTCCTATAATAGAATCTACTTCTCTATTCAAAAGAAGTATAGGTAATGGCACAGATATAGTCAATAAAGAAATGTATAGCTTTACAGATCAAGGATCTAGAAATATTACTCTAAGGCCAGAAGGAACTGCTAGTATAGCAAGGTCATTTATAAATAATAATTTATATCAAGATAACACAGTAAAAAGATTATGGTATTTAGGTCCAATGTTTCGATATGAAAGACCTCAAAACGGAAGACAAAGGCAATTTCACCAACTTGGTATAGAATGTATAGGAAGCTTAAATCCAATGGCAGACGTAGAAGTAATTCGAATTGCTACTAATATCCTAAACCACCTAAACTTTTTTGATTATACGATAGAAATCAATTCTATTGGTACCTCAAATGAGAGAGAAAAATATAAGGAAAAATTAGTGAAATATTTAGCTACTTACATCAATGATTTAGATAATCATTCTAGAAATAAACTAATAACAAATCCATTAAAAATACTAGACAGTAAAGATATAAAAACACAAGAAATCTTATATTATGGACCATCTCTACATGATTGCTTAGAAATATCATCTAAAAAACACTTTCAAGAAGTATGTGATTACCTCGAATGTCTTAAAATTAAATATACAGTAAATAATAAATTAGTACGAGGCTTAGATTATTATAATTATACTGCATTTGAAATTAAGGCCAAAAACTTAGGTACTCAAGATACTATTTGTGGTGGAGGCCGTTATGATTCACTTATCAAGCAACTAGGAGGCCCTAACGTTCCATCTGTAGGATGGGCCATTGGTATAGAGAGATTATTACTAATAATAAAAGACAAAAATCGAGTAGAATCTCTAAAACCAAAAGTATATATAATCTCCGAAGGAAAAAAAGCATCTAAAAAAATATTAGAAATTATTCCTTTACTAGAGAAAAATGACATTAGTTGCAATCTAGACTTAAATAATAATAATTTACAAAAACAATTAAAAAAAGCAAGTAAAATGGGAGCTAAGGTATGCATTATATTATGTGATTATGAAATTCAAAATAACTGTATTACAATAAAAACATTAAAAAATGGTTTGCAAGAACAAGTCGATATATCAGAGATAAATACATTAGTTAATAAAATAATTTCAAAAGCTTGACAAAAATAGACTATTGACTGTTAAGATGATTATGTTGGGGTGTAGCCAAGCGGTAAGGCAGCGGACTTTGACTCCGCCATTCGCAGGTTCGAATCCTCCCACCCCAGTTTATTAATTATGACAATAAAACATATTTACAAAAATAATAATATGCTTCATTATCATAAATTGCAATTATAATAAATACAAACTATAAAAATGATATAAGATGGCAACTATTCAATTTATTCAAGGTATTAACGAAAATGTTATCCCTGATGTAAAACTAACAAGATCAAAAGATGGGAACAACGGAACAGCTACTTTTCGTTTTAATAAACCAGATATACTAAAATCCGATATGCAAGATAAAGGAAATATAACAGGAATGTATTTAAATGATGAAGAAGGTTCAATGATAACAAAAGAAGTTAACGCCAAATTTGTTAATGGTAGACCACAGGCAATAGAAGCAACATATATAATAAAGAACCCTAAAGATTGGGATAGATTTATGCGCTTTATGGAAAGATATGCAAATGAGAATGAACTATCTTTTACAAAAGCAAGTTAGCATTTAAATAGAAACATTGCGGTATTTTTAATCTCTATGTTAATATGTTTATTCATTTACAAATGATTACAGTCTTAAATAATACATATGAAATTTTCTTGGAAATGGCTAAATCAACTTATAGATTTACAGAACATACCGTTAAATCAAATAATACACAAACTAACATTAGCAGGTTTTGAAGTCGAAGATATTACAAATATAGAAAAAATTCATGACAAAACATTAGATATAAATATAACAGCAAATAGAGTAGATACTGCAAGTATTGTAGGCCTTGCTAGAGAACTAAGCACAATTTTCAATCTTGATATTACATATATAGCAAACAATTATCATGAGATAAATACAAGCAGAAGTCATACAATAAATTCTAAAAATATTAATTCATTATCACCTTTGGAAAATCATTTACTTGATATTCAGTTTCAAACTATTAATCACATAAATGTAACAAAAACACCCCAATGGCTACAAAACCATCTTATAGGGTGCGATATTATACCAAATAATATATTAACAGATATTACTAAATACATTAATATAAAGTGGGGTCAAAAGATTGAAATTTTTGATATAAATAAAATAGACAATGAAGAGTTTAAAATCAATTTATTAAACATTACAGAAATTAGTGATACTTACAAATACACAAGAAGAGATCACAAGATAAATAAAATTGATATGCAAGTATTAAATTACAAACAAAAACCAGTATCTACATTTGGAGTAGAATCTAATCCTAAATTTTCATGTAATCATAATACTTCTTCAATATTGATTCTAGGATATATATGCCACCCTAATTATATTAATAAATTAAATAATACAATTAATCAATCTCAAAAGCATAAAAAAGTTATATCAAGAAATGATTTTTCATTAGCATACCAAGAAACAATAAATTTACTTTGTAATTTAACTGATACTAACACTAAATTTACACCACATTATCAATGGCATGAAAAAATTAAACCTCTTAAAACTATTAATATAAACCAGACACAAATAAATAATGTTTTAGGACCACTAACTAAAAATAAAGGAAGTCTTAACATTCAGAATACTATAAACATTCTTAAAGCTCTAAAATTTCAGCCCATATACAGAGAAAATAATTTCACGGTCACTATCCCAGAATACAGAGAATCAGATATCAAAAGACCAATCGATGTAATTGAAGAAATTGGACGAATATATGGATTTAACAAATTCATAGATAAACTACCATCTAATCATCAAACAGGTAAAATTAACAATATTACTGCTTTCATAAAAAAAGTACGTGATAGCTTAAGAAACTTAGGTCTACATGAAGTAATACATTATTCTCTCGAAAATTCATTGCACAATAAGTCAAACACTACATTGTATAATCCTCTACAAGAAGATCAAACACATCTTAGGAATTCTTTAATTTATCACTTATTAAATACTATAAAATATAATAAACAACAAAAAAACTCAATACTTGAATGTTTCGAAATAGGCCGCGTATTTCATAAAAAATTACTAAACAATAATAGATATAAATATATCGAAAACATTAGTCTCGCAGGAATATTAGGTAGAAATGAATTTTCTAAAAATTCATGGTCAACAAAAGGAAAAGAATTGAATTGGTTTCAAGCAAAAGGATTAATTGAAACCTTATTTGAAGAATTACATTCTAGTATAATATGGGGAGTAAGCAAGAAAAATACTGATTGGCTAAACATATATCATCCTTATCGCTATGCTATATTACAAAATAGCAAGACAAAGGAAATAGTGGGTACATTTGGTGAACTAAATATCAACTTTTCAAAAAAACTCAGCAACAATCATCACATTTATTTTTTTGAACTTAATTTACTGAAACTTATGAAAACTATTCAAATATCAAAACATTTATCATATAGTTATAAACAATACTCTAATTATCCCAGCGTAACAAGAGATATATCATTAATATTAGATAGAACAATAAATTCAATAATGGTTAAAGAATTTATATTATCTAAACATAATGAATTTGTTCAATCAGTAAAAATATTAAACGAATACAATAACAATAATAATAGAACCATCAGCTTTAGAATAACCTATAGATCAAATATGAAAACACTGAATGACAAAGATATACAGAAAATTGATCAAGACATTAACACTCTCTTTAATAAATTAAATTAAAAGATAAATATTTTTTTATAGAGTAAGTCTTAAGCCGGATTCTGTTCTTAAAATGTTAATAATTATACAAATTAAGGGTAGTTATTCATATAAAGTTTATAAAAAACTTTTTGCAGTCTAAAAAAATATAATACTTAATTACAAAAATAGATTATTATAATTCGAATATTACTTTACTCTAAATATGGGGTTTACCTAGCTAATACTTTATAATATTACTGGTACGCTCTTAACGCACCTTTGCACCCTTACCAATAAAGGCGGTTTATTTCTGTGGCACTTTCCTCATAGTTACCTATACTATCTCTTATATAGCTATATTATTCTAAATAGAGACCGGACTTTCCTCAAATTTGTAATAAAATTTGTAACTACCTATGCTTACTCTACAATTTATAAATAATAGCCTATTCAATTACATATTATCAATATAATAATGACAATCAAAAGAAGCTTTACAGAAAATAATTTTGCTTCCGTCCTGAATGAATATAAATATAATGCACATTTAGGCGATATAGTAGCAGGTACAGTTTTTAACATAGAAGAGAATGGCTTACTAGTAGATATAGGTACAAATACTGTCGGATATTTACCTAGAGAAGAAATATTTTTAGATACAAAATTCATAAGCAATAAAACGCAAGGTTTAAGTAATATTATTAATGTTACACGAGACTTTTTTTTACTTGCATATAATAAACATTCAAAACAATTAATACTCTCTATCAAAAGACTTGAATATATTAGAGCTTGGAAAAGAATTAAACAAATAGAAGAAGAAGATATAATACTTAATACTTCTATCAAAAAAATCAATAAGGGGGGAATTATTACTACATTAGAAGGAGTGCAAGGCTTTATACCTAAATCTCATTTAGGTATAATTACTAAAGATTTACTAAAGAATTACGAAAATATAAAATGCAAAATATTACTAGCAGATGAACAAAATAATAAACTTATCTTAAGTCACAAGAAAGCTAATTTATGCATTACAGCTAATAAGTTAAGGATAGGCGAAATAGTTAAAGGAACAATTATAAAAGTTGAAAAGTATGGAGTATTTATTCAAATTTATAATATTTTAAGTCTACTACATATATCAGAAATAGGATATAAAAATATTTATAATATTAATGAAATGTTCAGAAAGGGCGATATAATCAAAGTGAGAGTATTACATATTGACATGGAACAAGGTAGACTATCTGTATCACGAAAGAACATTATATAAATACTAACCACCACCTACAATCGTAATAATTTCTATATTATCTTGATCTTTAAAAAAAGTCTTCTCGAAACTGCAATGAGAAATAATATTAGAATTATGTTCAATAATTACAGTGCTTATATCAAAATCGAAATATAAAATCAAATCTTTTAATGACATTGCATATAAACAGTTAAATGCTTTGCCATTAATAAAAATTGTATTATATGAAAGATTCATAATTTAATGTATAGACGTAATATAAAAAAAATATTATAATTATCTGTATATATATGGCGGGTGTAGCCAAGAGGTTAAGGCAATGGATTGTGACTCCATTATTCGCGGGTTCGATTCCCGTCATTCGCCCTCACGAAATCTTAAAATCAAATTATTAACAAATTGTGTCAATTCAGTACGATTTCTTGTAGAAGTCTTACTTAATAATCTACTAACATATTTTTCAACACTCCTTATGCTAATATTCAAAAAATCTGCTATTTCTCTATTTCTACAACCTTTCATTACTAATTTTAACACATCCACCTCTTTATTAGTTAACATTTTGACAAATGGTAATGAATCAGTTGATTGTTTTCTTACATCAATCACATGTTCTGGAAATAATCTAAAATTTAATAAATTATTAATAATTGCAAATAATTCATTTGGATCAAAAGGCTTTATGAGATAAGCATTACAACCAGCATCATATCCCTTAATTCTATCATTAGTCATTCCTTTTGCTGTTAATAATACTACTGGTATTTTATACAATAAACTATTAGAACGAATCATTTGAAGAAAATTATAACCATCTAAATTAGGCATCATTATATCTGTAATAATTAAATCCGGTATTTCTTGATCTAACTCATTTAAAGCATCAGTAACAGTGTTAGCAAAAAAAACAGAAAAATTTTTCGACACCAAATATAAAGAGATTGATTGACCTAAAAATATATCATCATCTACAAGTAAAATTCGTTTTTCCTTTTCCATAGACAAGTTTAAATACACAATAAAAAATTTTTACTCAATAAACGCAACATGAGATGGATTAAAGAATTTCTTAAACTAGAAGTTCCCTTTTGTACATACAAGCTTAAACAAGGTGATTCAATTATCTACGTAGATAATAACAAATCATTTATAGTACTACATGGCATAGTATATATTTCAAAAACATTTACTAATGAAGAAACAATAACATTAGGTATACTTGAAGTAGGTAATATCATTAATAACCCAATATCATCTACAAACTACTATTATAAAATTTATGCCATTGTAGACACTTTTTTACTTAGCTTTCAATGGGCACAATTAATTAATTATAATAACTATCTTAGTAAACAATTATTCTTCAAACTAATAGAACTAAATGAACTAACAAAAAAAAAATACGAAATAATGAACACTATACTCTGCCATAAAGATATAAAAAGCAGAGTTAGTCAACTAATTTTGGTATTACTAAGTGATATAGGAATAATTCACAAAACAACAATTACTATACCATGCTATATCTCTCAAAATATTATAAGCGATATTACAGGAAGTACAAGAAGTAGAATTAATAAAATATTAAAATCCTTTTATAATACAAAAATTATTGAATACACCTACGATAAAAAAATTTGTACGAAATATCCACTTTTATTTATTTATTTTGACTAAATTAGATAATGCTACTCATAACATAAAGATATTAGATATGTTATAATATCAATAGTTGTCTGAATGCATAATAATTTATAGATACATGAATAAAAGCTATGGGCAAAGTTTATGATTGGTTTGAAGAAAGGTTAGAAATTCAAGCAATAGCAGATGATATTACAAGTAAATACGTACCACCTCACGTAAATATTTTTTATTGTATTGGTGGAATAGTATTTACATCATTTTTAATTCAAGTTGCAAGCGGTTTTGCAATGACTTTTTATTACAGACCAACTGTAGCAGAAGCTTTTTCATCAGTAGAATATATAATGACAGATGTAAATTTTGGATGGCTCATAAGATCAATACATCGATGGTCAGCAAGTATGATGGTCCTAATGTTAATCCTACATATTTTTAGGGTATATCTAACAGGCGGCTTCAAAAAACCACGCGAATTAACATGGGTAACAGGTGTAATACTAGGAGTTTTAACAGTATCATTTGGTGTTACAGGCTATTCACTGCCTTGGGATCAAATTGGGTATTGGGCAGTTAAAATAGTAACAGGTGTTCCAGAAGCAATTCCATTAGTAGGAAGCAATATAGTAGAACTTCTTAGAGGCGGTGTAAGCGTAGGACAAAGTACTTTAACAAGATTCTATAGTCTACATACATTCGTATTACCATTATTAACAGCTGTTTTTATGCTAATGCACTTTTTAATGATTCGTAAACAAGGTATATCAGGTCCACTATAAAATTCAATAGATACTATTAATAAACAAAATCAAGGAAGTACAAAATGTCTATTATAAAAAAGCCAGACTTAACTGATCCTAAACTGCGTGCAAAACTTGCGAAAGGGATGGGACATCATTATTATGGAGAACCAGCATGGCCTAATGATTTACTTTATATGTTTCCAGTTGTAATTCTAGGAACTATTGCATGTGATGTAGGTCTATCAATATTAGAGCCATCAGTAATAGGAGAGCAAGCAAATCCATTTGCTACACCGCTTGAAATATTACCAGAATGGTACTTTTTTCCAACCTTTAATTTATTAAGAGTTATACCCAATAAATTAATAGGTGTATTATCAATGGCATCAGTGCCATTAGGTTTAATTACTGTACCATTCATAGAAAGTGTGAATAAATTCCAGAACCCTTTTCGTAGACCTATTGCAACAAGTGTATTTTTAATAGGTACATTTGTAAGTATCTGGTTAGGTATAGGAGCTACAATGCCACTATCTAAAGCAATAACTTTAGGACTGTTTTAAAATAATTAGTGTACGATAACTAAATTAATATTAGTTATCTACACATTGACTACTTAATAGATACTTTTGCTCCTACCTCTTCTAATTTTTGTTGCATTTCTTCAGCATTTTCTTTAGAAATACCTTCTTTTAAAACTTTTGGTGCTGCTTCAACTAAATCTTTCGCTTCTTTTAGACCAAGACTAGTTAATGAACGAACAACCTTCAGTATAGCAATTTTTTTAGGTGCAGGAACCTCTTCTAGAATTAAATCAAATTCAGTTTTTTCTTCTACCTCAGAAGATGCTGATGAATCTAATGAAGATGGCATTACCATCATTCCATTACCAGACATAGAGGATGCATCAACATCGAAAGTTTTTTCTATGTTTTTAACAAGTTCTGCTGCTTCTAAAAGGGTTAAAGATTTTAAATCTTGGATTATACTTTCAATTTTTGTCATATTGTAATAATTAAATTTAGAAAAAATAGACATACAAACACAATAAACAAACTGTTTCACATAAGCACTATAATACACATTCTTTTAAAGAATTAATATCTATTTGTATAGATGGCCCCATTGTACTTGATAAATACACTGATTTCCAATACTTACCTTTTGATCCTGGAGGTCGATTTTTATCAACCGAATCATAAAGTACACTTAAATTTGACATGAGATCAGTAACTGAAAAATCAATTTTACCAAAAGGAACGTGTAAAATCCCTGAGCGGTCTACACGGTATTCTAACTTACCTGATTTAAATTCATTAATTGCATTAGAGACATCAAAAGTTACAGTACCAGCTTTAGGAGAAGGCATTAACCCCCTGGGTCCTAAAATTCTACCCAATTTTGCTATCAAAGGCATAACATCTGGCGTAGCTATCAACTTATCAAAATTTAAATAACCATTAGTAATTTGATAAATCAAATCCTCAGAACCAACGAGATCAGCATTTGCAGAAACTGCTTCAGATATTTTTTCTCCCTTAGCAATTACTGCAACTCTAACTTTTTTACCTGTTCCTTTTGGCAAAACAACAGTTGACCTTAACTGCTGATCTGCATGCTTTGGATCTAAACCTAAAACAATATGAGCTTCTACAGTTTCAATAAATTTAACACTAGATAAATTTTTCAGTAACTCAATAGCTTTAATTGGAGTATACAACTTATCTTTTTCAATTTTTTGTACAATTTGTCGAAAACGACGGGAATGTTTAACCATGTAATTTGTCTCTTTTCTAATATTATTCAATAATCTTAATACCCATACTTTTAGCAGTACCTGTAACAATCCTCATTGCTTTTTCTAATTTATTTGTATTTAAATCTTGCAATTTCACTTTTGCAATTTCTTCAAGTTTTTGTTTAGAAACAGAACCAACTGAATCAATATTTGGTTTTCCTGATCCTTTAGTAATTCCAGCAGCCTTTGCTAATAAAACAGACGCTGGTGGAGTTTTTAGAATAAATGAAAAACTACGATCTTCATAAATAGATATTTCTACAGGAATAACTAAACCTTCTTTATCTGCGGTTTTAGCATTATATTCTTTACAGAACATTACGATATTAGCACCATGTTGACCTAAAGCTGGACCTACAGGTGGAGCTGGCGTGGCTTTACCAGCATTCAAAGCTAATTTAACAAATCCAATTATTTTTTTTGCCATAAAACTTAAATCATGAACTCAACTATAAATAAAATTAAATACAATATAAACTTTAAATCATCATTAACAGAAATATATCTTAAAATAGCTATATTTGTAACTTATCATACACGCCTTGAAGGACTTGAACCCTCGACATTAGGTTTTGGAAACCTACGTTCTACCAACTGAACTAAAGACGCATATACATATTATAATAACTATAAGCTTGAAATTTAAAAATTATAAAAAAGTGATAGATGAAATGATAGAAACTTGTAATTTATCATATGAAGAATATAAACTATATGCGCGTCAAATAATACTTGAAAACATAGGTGTTTATGGACAAAAAAAACTAAAAAATGCCAAAATTTTATTCATTGGAGCTGGTGGACTAGGATGCCCTGGAATTATATATCTAGCATTATCTGGTATAGGATGTTTGGGTATAATTGACCATGATACAGTTTCTAAATCTAATTTACATAGACAAATTTTATATAATTTAGATAATATAAATGAGTTAAAAACTAACTCTATTCAAAAGAAGATTAAAACTATTAACCCTAATATTACAGTAAATATATATCCTTATAAATTGACACATGACAATGCACTTGAATTAATTAATAAATATGATTTAATTTTAGACACATGCGATAACTTTTTAACAAGATATTTAATTGATACATTCTGTTATAAGCTACATAAAATACATATATACGGAGCTATAGAAAATTTTGCAGGACAAATGAGTGTCTTTAATTATAAAGGCGGACCAAAATATTCAGATATATATCCTAAATCTTTGGGATTACAAGACAATAACTGTAATAGTACAGGTGTAATAGGTGTTATACCAGGAATTATAGGAATTTTACAGGCAACAGAAGCTATTAAAATTATTCTTGGTATTGGTAAGATTATAAGTGGTCATATATTAATATATAACGGTCTAGATACATCATTCAAAAAAATAAAAATTAGACCAACAAAAATAAACAATCAAAAAAATATCGATAAACTATTAATAAATAATCAACAAATATTCAGTAAATATGATCTAAAAAAAAATATAGAACAAAAAGCAAACTTATCAATTATAGATGTTCGACAAAAAACTGAATTCAATCAAAAACATATTTCAAATGCATTTAACATTCCATTAAAAGAACTTGAAATAAAAAAGAATATAAAATTAATCAATAAACTTTCAAGTACAACAAAAATTATAATTTATTGTAGTAAAAATTCAAGATCAATCATTGCATCACAAATATTGAATAAATATAATATTTACCATTGCAGATTACAAAATGGTTTATCCAATTGGTCAAGATAATAATATATTATAAAATATATATATAATTTTTAGTTAAACAAATATATAAGAAAAAATAATTCAAAACAATGAATAAAAAAATTCAAGTAATTCTAAAAAAAACAGAATCTAAAATTGGTAAGAAAGGAGAACTATTGAAAGTCAATAGAGGATATGCATTTAATTATTTAATACCACAACAAATTGCTGATTTAACAACAAAAGGTAGCTTAAAACATTTTCAAATGTTTGAAAATGTAAAAGAAGAAAAATTAAAAATATCTAAAATAAAGGCAAACACAATTCTATTAAACTTACAAAATATAAAAAAAGTTAGTATTCATAAAAAGAGTAGTGACAAACAACAAATTTTTGGACGGGTACAAGAAAAAGAAATCTTAAATCAAATACTTGTTTATACAGGACAACAATTCGAGAAAAAACAAATTAATATACCAGATATTAAAACTAATGGTTCTTACACAGTAAATATTAATATTTTAAATACAACTAAAACAGGCATCAGTTTAAATATAATCCCTTACATAAATGAGACGCATCTATAAAAAATAAAAGTATATATAAATTATTATTTATTTCATTAAGAATATTTAGAATTCTATAAAGTAGATAATTTAAAATACTTTTTATAATTTATCTCTTTTTTTGCTCAATTTATATAAATCTTATATTTAATGATTTTTTAAGGCAGAACAGTGCATTTGGTCAACAAAAATTTATAATTATTATGAATATCAATAAAAGTAATATATACAAATACTCAGTTCAGCCTCAAAATTATCTAGCAGAAGAAATTATTCTTGGTCATATTATTATATACCCGTATGAACTAAAGAATATTTCACAAAGAATTCATATAGAATGCTTTTTTTTAGAATCACATAAAATAATATACAAAAAGCTAAACGAAATTTACAAGACAAACAATTTTAGCATATTAAATTTTATTTATTATCTACAAAAACAAAAAATACTGCAAGAAATAGGACATTTATCAAAAATTACTGACTTGATTAGACAAGGGCAAATTTTTTCTTCATCGACAAATACAAATTTTTATATTAAAGAACTTCTTGAAATAGTACATGATAACTATATTAAAAGATTAATTATCAAACACTCTTACAATATTATTAACCTAGCATACAGTAATAAAATCTCAACAAAAGAACTATACTTAAAAAGCTCAGAGAACTTAAACATAATTTATAATAAAGATGATAAAAATCTTGACCGCTTACAAGATTTTATAGGATATACAATTACAAAATTATGCCAAAAAACACAATCAAATATACTAATCAGATCGATATCATGTGGTTTTCAAGCTATAGATAAAATTACCAATGGATTGCCTAAAGGAGATCTACTTGTAATAGCTGGACGCCCTTCTATGGGAAAAACTTCACTAGTAATTAATATAGCATACAATACTGTAATAAAAACCAAAACTCAAATATGCATTTTCAGCTTAGAAATGAGTAGGATACAAATATTACAAAAATTAATATCTATTGGCTCAGAAGTTTCTATACGCCACATTTTGCAAGGAAAAATAAACAAAGACCAATGGGAAATTATACAAAAAATATGCAAAATATTAATTAAATCAAAAATTTATATTAATGATAATGGCAATACTACTGTAGAAGATATTAGCGATATATCAAAGCTAATACATAAGAAAACAGATAATAACATGTTAGTTATTATCGATTATTTACAGCTCATACAATCACAAAACCTGAATCAAAAAAATAGAGTTGAAGAATTAAGCTATATTACAAGGCAATTAAAAATCTTAGCACAAAATCTAGATATACCAATAATTATACTATCTCAACTTAATAGAAATGTTGAAACAAGGAGTAACAAACAGCCTTTATTATCAGATTTAAAAGAGAGTGGTTGCTTAGCATATAATTTATTTTTGAACACTAACAATTTAAATAAAATTAGCCTACATAATAATATCACTATATTTCGCTATAAAATACCATATATTAAATCAAGCACTAGAATTAATAGAAAATATGACCATAATTATATAGAAAATATTGATTTTTTTACAGAGCATGTTTTCAATTATATAAACTATAAAAAACATATACTACTAATTACCGATAATCATCCTATATTAATGCATTCTAATTGGTATCTTCAATTTATATCACAACAACATAAAAATAATAGTAGTTATGAATTATTGTCAAATTATAGACATATAATAGAGAAGAACTTACATATAAATATAACAATCTTTAGTTACTATTTAGTATATGAAATAAATAGAAATGAATATTCAAATTTTTTGCACTTTTTATTTATACTTCATAACTCTATCGAACAAGATGCAGATATAGTTCTTATGCTTTATTCTAATAATTCACCTATACAAGAAAAACAAAATGAAAAAGTCATCGACATCATAATCTCTAAAAATAGAAATGGTTCCATAGGTTCAATAAAACTTTTATTTAATTTACCTAATACTAAATTCAAAGAAATCAATAAGAAGCAATTGCAATAAATTAAAATTTTTAGTATATTTTAATAGTAGCCGGGATAGCTCAGTTGGTAGAGCAGTGGACTGAAAATCCTCGTGTCACCAGTTCAAATCTGGTTCCTGGCAATAAAACCTCATTATACTAATTAAATTAGTATAATGATAAAAATAAATTTTTTATTTATATAAAATTATGATGACATTAATTCAAGTTTTTCACCCATTAAAACAATTACATTACCATCATCAGCAACATCAACAACAGCACTATCACCCGCTTTTATTTTACCGGACAATACTTCTTCAGCCAAACTATCCTCTAAAAGTCTCATAACTGCTCTACGTAATGGACGAGCTCCATAACTAGGATTATAACCCTCATCAACTAAACGAGTTTTAAATCTTTCTGTTACCTCTAATTGAATATCTTGTTGTTTTATTCTATCAAACACCTCTTTTAGCATAATATCTGCTATTTCTCGAACTTCATCTTTAGTTAATTGCCTAAAGACAATAATTTCATCTAATCTATTTAAAAACTCAGGACGAAAGTATTGCTTGAGTTCTTCATTTACTAAAGATTTAATACGATTATATTGAGACTCCGTCTGAGATTCTCCTAGTTCAAATCCTAAACCTCCACCTCCTTTTTCAATGACTTTTGAACCAATATTAGAAGTCATAATTAATAAAGTGTTCTTAAAATCAATTGTCCTTCCCTTAGCATCAGTTAAACGACCATCTTCTAAAATTTGAAGTAATAAATTAAAAATATCTGGATGAGCTTTCTCAATTTCATCAAATAAAATTACAGTATAGGGACGTTTTCTTACAGCCTCGGTTAAATAGCCACCTTCACTATAACCAACATAACCAGGGGGAGATCCAATCAATTTTGATACTGTATGCCTTTCCATATACTCTGACATATCTAGCCTTACCATTGCTTCTTGCGCACCAAAGAAATAGGAAGCTAAAGCTTTAGTTAATTCTGTTTTACCTACACCAGTAGGACCTGAAAAAATAAAACTTGCAATCGGTCTATTAGGATTTTTTAAACCTACTCGAGCTCTTCGAATAGCACGTGATACAGCTACAACAGCTTCATCTTGACCAATAATACGACTATGTAATGTCTCTTCCATATGCATTAACTTTTCAGATTCACTTTTTGTTAATTTTGTTACAGGAATACCAGTCCAAAAAGCAACAATTTCAGCAATATCTTCCTCAGTAACAACAGGATCTTCTAATTGCAAGTCAGGCTCACTTTTCTTACTTTGAGCAATCGCTGCAATCTGCGCCTTAATTTCCATTTCACGTGTTCTATATTGCTCTGCTTTCTCATATTTTTGAGCTCTTATAGCTTCATCTTTTGTTTTCAAGACAGACCTCAATTCTTTATCCAACTCTCTAGCTGCAGGGGGTAACTGAGAATTTAACAAACGCACTCTTGAACCAGCTTCATCAATTAAATCAATTGCTTTATCTGGTAAAAACCTGTCGGAAATATATTGATTAGCATATTTTGCTGCTGCTGCTAACGCGGCATCAGACATTTTTAGTTGATGATGTTTCTCATAACGGTCTCTTAAACCAAAAAGAATTTCTATTGTTTCTTCAACACTTGGTTCACCAACTAGAACTGGTTGAAAACGTCGTTCTAATGCAGCATCTTTTTCTATATGCTTACGATACTCTTCAAGTGTAGTCGCACCAATACATTGTAATTCTCCTCGTGCTAAAGCTGGCTTTAACAGATTAGCTGCATCAATAGCACCTTCAGCTGCACCTGCACCTATTAATGTATGAACTTCATCTATAACTAAAATTACATTATTAGCTGATTTAATCTCATCCATAATTCTTTTTAGTCTCTCTTCAAATTCACCTCTATATTTTGTTCCAGCAACTAAAAGACCAACATCTAATGTAACAACTAATTTATCTTCTAAAATTGCAGGAATATCTCTATTAGCAATTCTTTGAGCTAATCCTTCCGCAATAGCAGTTTTACCTACACCTGGTTCACCAATAAGCACTGGATTATTTTTAGTTCTTCTACCTAAAATCTGTATAACTCTTTCAATTTCTTTTTGTCTACCAACAACAGGGTCCAAGACACCTTCCACAGCTAATTCAGTTAAATTAGACCCAAACTCTTCTAATGTAGGGGTTTTACTACGCGCCTGCATATTACTATTACCATTAGCATTAGCTTCTGCATTGTCACCCAACATTTGAATTACTTCTGTTCTAATCGAAGAAACATTCACAGTTAAGTTTTCTAAAACACGTGCAGCAACTCCCTCACCTTCACGAACTAAACCCATTAGCAAATGTTCAGTACCAATATAATTATGACCTAACTGACGCGCTTCTTCTAAAGATAATTCTAAGACTCTTTTAGCTCTAGGTGTAAATGGTATTTCAACAGCAACAAAACCTGAACCACGACCAATAATTTTTTCTACTTCTATGCGTGCTTCTTTTAAATTAACATTCATAGACTTTAAAACTTGTGCAGCAATACCAGTGCCTTCTCCAATTAAACCTAAAAGAATTTGTTCAGTACCAACAAAATTATGCCCTAGACGCCTTGCTTCTTCTTGAGCTAACATAATAACTTTAATTGCCTTTTCTGTAAAACGCTCAAACATAAATTAAGAACTAGCTAAATATTTTATTACCTTTGATACCAAATAATAATAACATAGTTTATATAATAACTAAAGAAAAATTCTTAAATTAAAAAATTATAATTATACTGATAAAATACCAAATTTTAAATTATAAGTATTTAATGCTAAAATTATTCTAAATAATTAATAAACAGCGTTACTAACAAAATTGAAATAACTTATAGTTGACTAATATTATATATATTTAATAAAATAATGGGTTATACTTGCTAATTCTTTATAAACACTTATAAATATATGAGAAATAAAATAATATCAAGAATAGAAGAAAAGTTTAAAAAACAAAGTTTACCAAATATAGAAGTAGGAGATAGTATAAGAATTGGTGTTCTAATAGAAGAAGGGAATAAAGAAAGAACACAGTTTTCTGAAGGAGTAGTCATTGCTAAAAATAATTCTAATTTAAACACAACAATTACAATTAGAAAAATTTTACAAAATATAGGTGTAGAAAAAGTATACTTAGTGCACTCACCAAGAATAAAAAAAATAGAAATTACCAGGAAATCAAAAATTAGAAGAGCTAAATTATTTTATCTAAGAAACAGATCAGGAAAAGCAACAAGGCTAAAACAAAGATTTAATTAATATAATTTAATGGATACATAGCTCAGTTGGTCAGAGTATTACGTTGACACCGTAAAAGTCACTGGTTCAAATCCAGTTGTATCCATAATCTGTTTGTTCTTGATTTTTTATTATTTTTTTTATATAATGGAATTTAAGTGGGTCGGTGCCCGAGTGGTTAATGGGGGCGGACTGTAAATCCGCTGGCTTTGCCTACGTTGGTTCAAATCCAACCCGGCCCAATAAACAAAACAGCCCTTATAGCTCAATGGTAGAGCATCTTTTTGGTAAAAAGAAGGTGATGAGTTCAATTCTCATTAAGGGCTTGAATATTATAGAAGACTTTGATTAACAAAGTTTTTTAATGATTTGGTTTGCTTAACAATACCTATCATTTGAGAATTACTTTTACCAGGAGCAACCATAGGATAACAATTTTCATCTTCTATAACTTTACAGTCTAAAATACAAGGACCAGTATGATTTAAGAAAACATTTAATATATGAGAAATATCACTTCTAAACTCAAGTTGAAGACCTAAAATACCAAAAGATTTTGCCAATTGAGAAAAATCTGGAGCACCTTTTTCCATATTTGAATGAGAATATCTCTCACCATAAAAAGCTTGTTGCCACTGTCTTACCATACCTTGCCATTTATTATTGATGATAATAATCTTAATAGGTAAATTATATTGAGCAATTGTACCTAATTCTTGAAGATTCATTTGAAAACTTGCGTCACCACTTATGCAAATAACTTTATCTTTAGGCTGAGCTATTTGAACACCAATAGCTGCAGGTAAACCATAACCCATCGTCCCTAAGCCTGCACTAGATAGCCAATGACGAGGTAAAACACGTAAAAATTGAGCGGCCCACATTTGATGTTGACCAACATCAGTTGTAAAATATGCGCTTGGAGCTAATTTGGATATTAAAGAAATAACCTCCTGAGGAGATAAATAATTAACACTTTTAGGGATTAACAAAGGATAATGCTGCTTCCAAACTAAAATTCTTTCACGCCAAGATCTTGTTTGATTAACAATTAAACTAGATATTTCTTCTTTTTCTATATAACTAAGGATTTGACACATAACATCTTTAACATCACCTATAACAGCAACCTGAGGTATTCTATTTTTCCCCACCTCAGCAGCATCTATATCAATGTGAATAACTTGTGCATTACAAGCAAACTCGTCCAATTTTCCTGTTACTCTATCATCAAAGCGAGCACCTAAAGCTATTAATAGATCACATTCACTAACTGCAAAATTTGCGTATGCTGTTCCATGCATACCCAACATACCTAAAGATAAATCATGATTTTCATCAATAATTCCTTTACCCATTAAAGTAGTAGTAATAGGAATTTGAAATTTAGTAGCAAATTTCTTAATTAAGTCATGTGCATCTGCAATTATCGAACCACCACCAATATACAATAAAGGTTGATTCGATTGCTTCAACATATCAACAATTTTAGTAACTTGTTTTATTTTAATATTTAATATTGGTCTACAACCAGCTATACGTATATTCTTAGGATTAGTTAATTCACAAAAGAATTGTTCTAGACCAACATCTTTAGGAATATCAATGAGTACTGGTCCTGGTCTGCCATGTTGTGCTATATAAAAAGCTTCAGAAACAATTTGAATCATATCCCTTGGATCTCTAACTACATACGAATGTTTTACTATAGGAAGAGTAATACCAAAAATATCCACTTCTTGAAATGCATCTGTTCCGATAAAAGAACGAGCAACCTGTCCTGTAATTATAACCATAGGTACAGAATCCATTTGAGCTGTAGCAATGCCTGTTACTAAATTAGTTGCACCCGGTCCTGATGTCGCAAAACAGATACCAACTTTACCTGTTGAACGCGCATAAGCATCAGCAGCGTGTGCAGCTCCTTGCTCATGTCTAGTTAATATATGTTTTATTTTACCTTCTTTTTCCCAGCGGTAAAGTTCATCATATATTGGTAATATAGCTCCTCCAGGATAACCAAAGATATGGGACACATTATGTTTTACAAGGCTATACATAAGTGCGAAAGCACCAGTTATTTTATTATTATTAGTTGACATAAATTTATTAGTCTATGGTATAAAAAGAAATAAACATTAATTTATTAATGGCTTTATTATTAATAAAAATAGGGAAAATTTATAATGATTAGTATATAATATTATATATGTCTAATTTTTAGGTTGTTCTTTCTTTCAGCTTTCAATTTATTTCTTTATTTTATTCCTAACATTAAACATAAAATTTTATGCATTATTGATATAGTTATAAATATTAATATTATGAAAATAATCCTCATTTTTTTGTTGCTTAATAACTGAAAAATTGGGTAAACAGTTGTCAAGAAAAACCCTATAAAAACAGCAATTAAAAATCTTGGCAATTGTTGAATATTTTTTTGTAGTTTTTTCATGATTATTTTAAAGTTAATTAATAATAATATTATTTGTAAGTAGTTTATTTTTAGTATATATTACTAACGATTTATTATTTATACTCTTATGCAAAATTCTTTCAAATATATACAGTCTTTAATACAATTATTGCCTTTTATTCAGAAATATTCTGGTAAGATTATTGTAATTAAATATGGTGGTTCTGCAATGCAAAATGAGCAATTAAAACAAAGTGTTATAGAAGATATAATTTTTCTTTACTCAATTGGTATAAAGTTAATTCTTGTTCATGGTGGTGGACCTGTCATTGATAAATGGTTATTAAAATGTAATATAAAACCTAAATTTTATAATGGTATTCGAATTACTGATTATGAAACTATGGAAATTGTAGAAATGGTTTTAGTGGGTAAAGTTAATAAAGAATTAGTTAATTTAATCAATAAAAATCATGATTATGCTATAGGTTTATCTGGTAAAGATGGGAAATTGTTGAGTGCTTCTTCATTGTTTGATGTACCACATAATTTAGTTGGAAAAATTGACTCAATTAATGATGAGTTTTTAAATTTATTAATTAATTCTAATTATATTCCTGTTATTGCTAGCGTTGCTTCTGGTAGTGATGGTGTAACTTATAATATAAATGCTGATACAGTTGCTGGAGCAATTGCTAAAGCTTTAAATGCTGAGAAATTAGTCTTATTAACAGATACTCCAGGAATAATGCACAATTTAAATGATATTAAAACTTTAGAAAAAAAATTAGATACTTCGCAAATATACCAATTAAAACAACAAAAGATTATTTCTGGTGGTATGATTCCTAAAGTGGATTGTTGTATTGATGCATTGCAGTCGAATGTAAAATCAGCTCATATTATTGATGGTAGATTAAATCATTCTTTATTATTAGAAATTTTGACATCTGAAAGAATAGGTTCTATGTTAACTCTTTAAATTTATTTAAAGTTTGTTTCTTCATATTTATGGTGATATAATAGTGTATTATAGGCTCAGTAGCTCAGTTGGTTAGAGCAGGGGACTCATAAGCCCAAGGTCGCAGGTTCAAATCCCGCTTGAGCCATAGTGCTAGATTGTTGCATTGGTTTTTATTATGGAGAGGTGGCTGAGTGGTTGAAGGCGGTAGATTGCTAATCTGTTGTATGATAATTGTCATACCGAGGGTTCGAATCCCTTTCTCTCCTTATTCTTTTTAATGAAAATCAAAATGTTGTATAAATTGATATTATTTGACAAAAATAATTTTAAATGAGATATTAATGTTAGCAAAATGATAGAGACTGTAGTTCAATTGGTTAGAGCACCGCCCTGTCACGGCGGAAGTTGCGGGTTCGAGTCCCGTCAGTCTCGTGCGTTTTATTGATTAAAAAACATGTTGATATTTTTCCGGTATTGGCGTATACTCATTGATAATCTCGCGAAATTCTTCACCGTTTATTGTTTCTTTCTCAATTAGCAAATCTACTAATCTGTCAATAACCACCCTGTTATCCTTGATAATTTTCAAAGTTTTCTGGTAACATTCTTTTACAATTTCTTGTATTTGTTTATCTATTTTAATCGCAATTTCGTCTGAGTACTCAGAATTACTCCCCATACCTCTTCCTAAAAATGGATTAGATTCTTCATTTTCAAGAGACAACGGACCTATATTAGACATTCCAAAACGGGTTACCATTTGTCTTGCCATTGAAGTTATTTGTTGTAAATCATTACTTGCTCCTGTAGTAACCTCTGTATCTCCAAAAACAACTTCTTCAGCAGCTCTTCCTCCTAAAGCACCCATAATACGTGCTTTAATTTCTGATCTTGAAATTAAGCTTTGATCTTCTGATGGTGTAAACCATGTTAATCCTCTTGCTTGTCCTCTTGGTATTAAAGTAACTTTTTGCACAGGGTCATGGTCTTTTAATAGTGTACCAACAATAGCATGTCCTATTTCATGATATGCTATTAGTCGCTTGCTCTTACTGTCGATTAATGGAGTTCCTTCCATGCCTGCTACTATTCTATCAACTGAAGAATCAATCTCATTTAATGTAATGTTTTGTTTTTTTCTTCTTGCTGTTAATATTGCGGCTTCATTTAACAAGTTGGCTAAATCAGCACCGGAAAAGCCGGGTGTTCTTCTTGCTACAGTTGATAAAGAAACTTTAGAATCTATTTTTTTATTTCTAGCATGTACATTTAAAATTGCTAATCTTCCCTTGAAGTCGGGAACATTAACTGTCACTTGCCTGTCAAATCGACCTGGTCTTAGTAAAGCAGAATCTAATATATCAGCTCTATTTGTAGCTGCAATTACTATAATACCTGTATTACCTTCAAATCCATCCATTTCGGTTAGTAATTGGTTTAATGTTTGTTCTCTTTCATCATTACCACCGCCAACACCAGTTCCTCTTTGTCTGCCTACTGCATCGATTTCATCAATAAATACAATACAAGGTGCATTTTCTTTTGCTTTTTTAAATAGGTCTCTGACTCTAGATGCTCCAACGCCTACAAACATTTCTACAAATTCAGATCCTGAAATACTAAAGAAAGGTACATTTGCTTCTCCTGCAATGGCTTTAGCTAGTAGTGTTTTCCCTGTTCCCGGAGGTCCTATTAGTAAGACTCCTTTGGGAATTTTTGCACCTACTGCTGTAAAAGATTCAGGTTGTTTTAAAAATGTTACAACTTCTTCAAATTCTTCTTTAGCTTCGTCTATACCAGCTACGTCATCAAAAACTACTCCTGTCTTAGCTTCCATTTGAAATAATGCTTTCGACTTACCAAAAGACATTGCTTGTCCTGGTCCACCTGTGGAATTATTAGATCTTCGTAATAAATATGCTAGACCACCTATTAGTAATATTGGAAATAATAAGTTACCAATTAAATTCCATATAGCGCTAGCACTTTTTGTTGGGTGTGCATCTAAATCAACATTTCCTTTTTTTAATTTAATTATTAATTCTGGTGCTTTTGCTGGTAACTCAACTCTAATTTTTTGTAATCGATTACCTAATTCTGGTCCTACAGCTTCTACTATTGCTGTATGTCCATTGTCATATATATCGACTTTTTTTACCCATCCCATGTCTAGATATTCTAAAAACCTTCCGTAAGTCATTCTTGAATTAGCTACATTGGTATTTAATTCATTATTACTTGGTGCAAAAAATCCCTGCCACAGAAAGAATATAATAATTATTACTGGTAAAGACCATAGTAGGAACGTTTTCCAAGATAGTTTCATGATTGTTAAGTCCTAAATTTTTATATCGATATTTTTAACTTTTTTGTATTATTTCTAAAAATATTATATCGCTTAAGTGAATGTAACATTTTTTATATTTTGGTGGCAACTATATAATATCAAATGTTTAATTAATTCTAAATCACTTGTTTAGTTAATATAAGTTAGTTTTTATGTATTTATTTTTGCTTTTTGCTATAATAAATAATATAAGAAATATTTTTAAGTATATTATCTCTATGATTAAAAAAGGTTCAGTAGTAAAAGTTTTACGTCCCGAGTCTTATTGGTATCAAGACTGTGGTACAGTCGCAAAGGTTGATACAGATATAAAATATCCCGTCTTGGTTAGGTTTAGTAAAGAAGCATATAATGGCGTTAATAGTACTAGTTTTATGATAGAAGAATTAACTTTAGTTGAATAGTAAAAGAAAAAAGCATTATCTTTTATAATGCTTTGTATTTTTAGTTACCCAGTGTTGCCCAATCTACATCTACATTATCTAAAATTAGTGAAGAATTATAAATTTGTAGGATTATTAGCAAAAATAAAAAAAATAGTAGCATAAAAATAGCCATAATTGGTGTAGTTCCCCATCCAGGTGCTACTTTTCCATATTCTGAATTTAAAGGTCTTAAGATTTCTCCTAGTCTAGTTCTTAGTGCCATAATTTATTCTTTTATATATTTTTATATCTATAATAATATTATTGTAAATATAACTTTAATTTATTTGTATCTCTTTTATGGAAATTGCAACAGTTCTTAGTATCTTTATTTCAAGTTTACTCCTAGGAATTACTTTATATTCAATATATATAGCTTTTGGACCTGTTTCAAAAGAATTGAGAGATCCTTTTGAGGAGCATGAAGAATAGCCTTATCTGATTTTTGACTATTTATAAGTCTAACCATTCTTATATTTGTAATAATATAAGAGTGGCATAAAGAAATATTCTGTTTATCTCTAATATGAGTTTATAGGATATTATTTAGCAATTCTTGGTGGATCTCTAAAAAATATTGCAAAAAATATTACCATTAAAGTACCTACTAATAGAAATACATATACTAGTGCTTCCATCATTATCTCCTTTGAAGTTATAATTAGTTATTCATTTAAACTGCACCTTGCTTTTTACTACTTCTATCACCTAATTTTTGGAATGCTCCGAATTCAACTTGTTCAGTTACTTCTGCACCGATACCAGCGAATACGTCTCTGAAAATTGTCCTAGAACCATGCCATAAATGGCCAAAGAAAAATATTAATGCAAAATTAGCATGGCCAAATGTAAACCATCCTCTTGGACTACTGCGGAATACTCCATCAGATTCTAATGTAGTGCGGTCAAATTCGAAAACTTCTCCTAATTGAGCTTTACGGGCGTATTTTTTGACGCTAGGTGCATCTGCAAATGTTTTGCCATTCAATTTTCCACCATAGAAATTTACTGTTACACCTACTTGTTCAATACTATATTTTGATTCTGCTCTTCTGAATGGTATATCTGCTCTAATTATTCCATCTTTATCAATTAAAATAACTGGAAAAGTTTCAAAAAATGCAGGCATTCTTCTAATTGTTAGTTCTCTACCTTCTTTATCTTGAAATATTGGGTGACCTAACCATGCTTCTGCGATTCCATCCCCTTTATCCATTGGTCCAGCTCTGAACAACCCTCCTTTTGCTGGATTATTGCCTATATAATCATAAAATGCTAATTTGTCTGGAATTTTTGACCATGCCTCTTCTGGTGTAACTCCCTCATTAATTGAATTTTCAACTCTTCTTTCAATTTCTTGTTGAAAATAACCGCTATCCCATTGGTATCTTGTTGGTCCAAATAATTCTAAAGGAGTTGTTGCTGAGCCATACCACATTGTACCACATGTAACAAAGGCGCTGAAAAAAACAGCAGAGATACTACTAGATAATACTGTTTCTATATTACCCATTCTCAACGCTCTGTATAATCTTTGTGGCGGTCTAACTGTTAAATGAAATAAACCTGCTAAAATTCCTACTGTTCCTGCTGCAATATGGTGAGATGCAATACCACTGGGATTAAAAGGATTAAATCCATCAGGACCCCATGCAGGAGCAACTGGTTGTACTTTACCTGTAACGCCATATGCATCTGATACCCATATACCAGGTCCAAAAAGTCCAGTTGCATGAAATGCACCAAATCCGAAACATAGTAAGCTTGATAATAATAAGTGTATACCAAATATTTTAGGTAAATCTAATGCAGGTTCACCAGTACGAGGGTCTCTAAATAATTCTAAGTCCCAATATACCCAATGCCATATAGATGCTAGAAAAAGCATGCCTGATAATACTATATGTGTAATTGCAACACCTTCAAAGCTCCATAAGCCCGGGTTGGAGACGCTTTCACCTGTTATGCTCCAACCTCCCCATGAATCCGTAACACCTAAACGTGCCATAAATGGCATTACAAACATTCCTTGTCGCCACATAGGATTCAGTACAGGATCAGATGGATCAAAGACTGCTAATTCATATAAAGCCATTGAACCAGCCCAACCAGCAACTAAAGCAGTATGCATTAAATGTACAGAAATTAGACGTCCTGGATCATTTAAAACAACTGTATGTACACGATACCATGGTAGTCCCATTGAACTACATGCCTCCTAATAACAAGAAATTAATATTTTGCTTTTCTTACACTATTTTTTATATATTTCTTTATTATAACATTCTTCTAAGTAATATTTTTATTCAAATTTATAAGAAATAATATTTTTTACTACCATTATGCTTAATATTGTAATAAAAATTAGTAAATATATACTGCTGTTTAATGTCATATTTATCCATACATTTTGGATAATGAATTCATGATTTTGAATGTCTGTTACATTAGATAAATATCTAATTGTCTCTATTGCATATGTCAAAGGATTAATACTAGCAATTACTTGTAACCAGTATGGCATAAACGATAATGGTGCTAATGCTGTACTTGAAAACAGCATTGGTAAATTAATAATTAAAATTAATGCTAATAATTCTATATGGCCTGGTAAAAGAAAAGCTAAACAGATACTAATACTAGCTATGCTTAATGTTATTAATATACTAATCATAAGCATTGATAAAATTGTAATGATATTTTGATTGTTTTGTTTATATACAAAAATGTTGAACAACATAATAAATATAGTTTGTCCAGTGGTAATTGTCATTATAAAAAATACTGTAGAAATTAATAAGGAGTCACGTGATTTAAGAGGTGAAATAAGTAATCTATTAAGAAATCCAAATTCTCTATCAAACATTAGTGGTAAGCCAGCATTAATAGATCCTGTAAAAGATGTAAAAATAATAATGCCTGGACTTAAAAAAGAATTATATTTTGTATTTGATGTAAGTAAACTTACAGGTGCATTATGAAATAATGCACCAAATAAAACTAGCCATAATAATGGTTGTATTACACCAGAAATGAGCATTGATGGTCTTCGTTGTGTTTGTATGTATAATCTTTTAATAAGAGCAAAAATTTCATTGTAAATATAACTAGGAGTATTGTCTTTTTTGATTTTATATTTGGGTTTTAGTTGTATGGTTTTATGATTAGATAAATTTTTCATATATTTTTATTAATTTTGTAAATTTATTTGAAAATTCTTTAACACTATTTTCATTATTTAACTTAAATAATTTATTTTTTTTTGACTATATTGTCTCTTTATTATATAACTATGGTTGAATATGAATTAATTAGTATATAACTAGAGCAGTTTATTTGTTGTTTTTTTATGTTGTGATTTAATTATTTATTTTATTCAAGGAGATTATTGTATGGCTGATTATGAAATAACATTAATTAATAAAGAAGAAGACACTAATGTTGTAATTTCTTGTGCAGATGACTCATACATTTTAGATTCTGCTGAGGAGCAAGGCTTGAAATTACCTTATTCTTGTAAAGCCGGTGCTTGTTCTACATGTGCGGGAGTAATTGTTGAAGGATCGGTTGATCAAGGAGAGCAATCATATTTAGATGATGACCAGATTGCAGAAGGCATAGTATTAACTTGTATTGCGTATCCTGAGAGCAATTGTACTATCTTAACTCATCAAGAAGAGTTATTATATTAAATTTTTATTTAATAACTAATTTATAAAAGTGAGAATATATATTCTTATATTCTCACTTTTTATGAGTTTATATTTTCACTTCTATATCTACACCAGCAGGGATGTTAAGTTTCATTAAAGAATCAATTGTTTGTGAAGAAGGTTCATGTATATCTATAATTCTAGCATGCGATCGGATTTCAAAATGTTCTCTTGAATCTTTATCAACATGTGGGGATCTAAGAACACAGTAGATTCTACGCTTAGTTGGTAATGGTATTGGTCCAATTAGACTTACATTTGTTCTAGTAGCTGTATCAATAATTGTATTACAGGATTGTGTTAATAGATGATGGTTATAGCTTTTTAATTTAATTCTAATTTTACTTTTCTGTGTTAAAGTCATAGTGTAATTTTGATTTTAATTATACAACAATTTTGGATACTACTCCTGCTCCTACTGTTTTTCCTCCTTCTCTGATAGCAAATCTCATACCTTGTTCAATTGCTATCGGGTTGATTAGCTCAGCGCTCATTTTTATTCTATCTCCTGGCATTACCATTTCTGCTGCTGTTCCATCATCTGCTGTAAATTGTTTAATTGTTCCTGTTACATCTGTTGTTCTTACATAAAATTGTGGTCTATATCCAGAAAAGAACGGAGTGTGTCTACCACCTTCTTCTTTCGTTAAAATATATACTTCTGCTTCAAATTCTGTATGAGGTGTAATTGTACCTGGTTGAGCAAGTACCATACCCCTTTCGATATCCTTTTTTTGTACACCTCTTAGAAGAATTCCTATATTATCTCCTGCTATACCTTCATCTAAAGTTTTTTGGAACATTTCTAGTCCAGTTATAGTTGTTGTTGTTGTGTCTTTTAAACCTACAATTTCGATTGTATCTCCAACCTTAATGATTCCTCTTTCTATTCTTCCTGTTGCGACTGTACCTCGACCAGTAATTGAAAAAACATCTTCTACAGCCATTAAAAATGTTTTTTCTGTATCTCTTACCGGTGTTGGTACATATTTATCCACTGCATCCATAAGAGTGTGAATTTTATCTACCCATTTATCTTCTCCTTCTTGAATGTTATTATTTTCTGTTACTTTTTCCAAGGCTAATAATGCAGATCCAGCTATGCATGGTATATCATCACCAGGAAAATCATATTGTGTTAGTAGTTCACGAACTTCTAATTCAACTAATTCTAATAGTTCTTTGTCGTCTATTTGATCTTCTTTATTTAAAAATACAACAATATTCGGGACACCTACTTGTTTAGCTAATAGTATATGCTCCCTTGTTTGTGGCATTGGTCCATCTGCAGCAGATACAACAAGAATTGCTCCATCCATTTGTGCTGCACCTGTTATCATATTTTTGACGTAGTCAGCATGTCCAGGGCAGTCAACATGTGCATAATGTCTATTTTTAGTTTCATATTCTACATGTGCAGTATTGATTGTTATTCCCCTAGCTTTTTCTTCAGGTGCTGCATCAATTTCATCAAACTTCTTCGCCTTTGTATTACCCGCAGCAGCTAAAGTTGCTGATATTGCTGCTGTTAATGTTGTTTTTCCATGATCAACATGTCCGATAGTGCCAATATTTACATGAGGTTTTTTGCGTTCAAATTTTGTACGTGCCATATGATTTAGTGTGTCCTTATTGTGATTATATTTAGTTTTTTTTAGTAACGATAGTGTGCGAATGCCTTGTTTGCTTCTGCCATGCGATGTGTTTCTTCACGTTTTCTAATGGTATTACCAACTTCATTTGATGCATCTATAATTTCATTTGCAAGCTTGATAGACATATTTTTTCCAGATCTCTCAATTGAAAATTTTGTCAACCATCTCAATGCTAAATTTGTACCTCTATATGCTCTAACTTCTGTTGGTACCTGATATGTAGATCCTCCCACTCTTCTTGCTTTTACTTCTACTAATGGTGTTGCATTTCTTATTGCTTGTTCTAGTATTTGTAATGGGCTACTTGATGTCTTTTCACCAATGATATCAAGAGCTTGATATATAATCTTTTGAGCCAGTCCTTTTTTGCCATGTTTTAATATACGAGCTGTTAGCATACTAATGAGTCTACTATTGTATATTGGATCTGGATTTACTATTCTTTTAGTTGCTACTTTACGACGAGACATATAATCTGTAATTTTATTTTTTATACTAATTATTTTGTTTTAATTCTTGCTTTTTTTAGTTCCATATTTTGAACGGCTCTTTTGTCTATCTTTTACACCTGCAGAATCTAAAGTTCCTCTTACTATATGATACCTTACACCGGGTAAATCTTTGACTCTGCCACCTCGAATTAGAACAACAGAATGTTCTTGAATATTATGTCCAATACCAGGAATATATGCTGTGACTTCAAAACCAGATGTTAATCTAACTCGTGCAACTTTTCTTAGAGCTGAATTAGGCTTTTTAGGTGTTGTAGTATATACTCTTGTGCATACACCTCTACGTTGTGGACAAGCTTTTAATGCAGGAGATTTAGTTTTTTTATCAGCTTTTTTACGTTCAGATCTTACTAATTGTTGAATCGTTGGCATTATTTTTATAGTTTGATATTCATATTTTCCGAATATTCTTCATATTATAAATATTGTCTGATACAGTGTCAAACTTTTTATTTATTGATTAATTTAATCTGAATTTTCTAAATTGTATTTTCGCATAAATCTTTCTACTCTTCCTTCTGTATCTATAATTCTTTGTGAACCAGTGAAAAAAGGATGATTTCCTGACCATATATCTATATGTAATTCTGGTTTAGTTGAACCTACTGTCATTATATGTTTTCCATCGCAATAAACTTTTGATTCTTTGTACCATTTTGGATGAATATTATTACTTGCCATTTTGTATTATGTATTTAATTACTTAGCGTTTTGAATATTGTGGTGCTTTTCTTGCTTTACGTAAGCCATACTTTTTTCTTTCTTTAACTCTTGCATCTCTTGTTAAAAAACCTTCTAACTTTAGTGCAGTACGGTTGTCTGGATTAATAGTACATAAAGCTCTTGCTATTCCTAATCTTATTGCATCTGCCTGGCCAGTTAATCCACCTCCTTCTGTTTTTACGTATATATCATATTCTTTACTTAAACCTAAAGTTTTTAAAGGTTCACATGAAATGCGCAAGTAATTAGGACTGAATTGTAAGTAAGATTCTCCTGAAATACCATTAATAATTAGTTGTCCAGATCCAGGCACTAATCTTACTCTTGCTATTGATGTTTTTCTTCGCCCAGTTCCTAAGTATGCTATTGGTGCTTTATTAGATAAAATGGTCATATTGATATCTGATTTATACTTAATTTAGTGTAATAATTTCGGGTTTTTGTGCTTCATGTGGGTGAATATTGTTTGAATAAACTTTCAATTGCTTGAAAAGTTGTCTCCCTAAAGTATTTTTGGGTAACATTCCTTTTATAGAATGTTCTATAATTTTATTGGGCATTCTCTGGTTAAGAGCTGCAAAACTTTCTGTTGTTAAGCCTCCAGGCCTTCCTGAATGTTTTTTGTACATTTTCTTATATTTTTTTTGACCTGTGATATGAATAAATTTAGAGTTAATAATAATAATATGGATATTGAAATTTATATATGGAACATATTCAGGATACTGTTTTCCTTTTAGCAGTGTTGCTATACATGTACTGAGTCTGCCCAAGTTTTTGTCTTTAGCATCGATTACATACCATTTTTCTTTATTTTTTTGTGGTTGTACATATGTCTTATTCATATCTGTATGGCAATTTTCTTAAATTTTTTGTATATCTTTTTCTTTAGGTAAATGGATACCTAATTTTATTTGTAAAGCCTCTATTACTTCTTCCGCTGACTTTTGGCCAAAATTTTTAATTTCTAACAGTTCTTCTTGTGAATAGTCTAACAAGTCAGAAATAGAATTTATTTGTGCTCTTTTTAAACAATTGTATGCGCGAACAGATAATTGTAGTTCTTCTATCAATACTTGGTTTATTTTTTCTTCATTGTTGTCGTTATTGTTTATATTAGGTTGAAAGTTTATATTGGTTAGTGGATGGAATAAATTAGTGAGTATATTAGCTCCTTGGCTAATAGCTTCTTGAGGAGATAAGCTACCGTTTGTCCATATTTCTAGAGATAATTGTTCTTGAATAATAGTTGGACTTATACGTTTTTCTTGTACTTTGTAATTAAATTTTTTAGCTGGCATAAAAACAGCATCAATTTGTAGAAAGTCAATTGATTTATTATCTATTCCTTTTTCAATTAGGCGATAACCACTACCTTGTTCAACTCTAAATTCCATTTCAAAAATAGTATTATTGCATATGGTGGCGATATATTGTTTTGGATCAATTATTTTAATTTCTGGGGGTAAATCAAATAAACCAGCTGTAATTATAGCTGGTCCTTGGATTCTAACTCTACCTATTTGTGGTTCTGAAGTATAACTTCTTAGTACTACTTCTTTCAAATTTAAAAGTATTTCAAGTACATCTTCTCTTACACCAGTTATAGTCGAAAATTCATGATTAATACCAGCAATTCTTACAGCCACGATAGCAGTACCTTGCAAATCGGATAGTATGGTTCTTCTTAATGAGTTTCCTACTGTAATACCTTGCCCTTTTTTTAGAGGTTCTAGAATAAAGTGGCCATATTGTTCACGAGTTCCTTCTATTTTTGACTCTGTACATTCTATTTGAAAATGAGTCATTTTAGAAAAATTCCTTAGTAAATATTGATATTAGACAGACTATTAACATTCTTAGTTATTGTTAAACTCTACGTTTTTTTGGAGGTCTGCATCCGTTATGCGGTACAGGTGTAATATCTTTAATTAAATTAATTTCTATACCAGCAGCTTGTAAAGCTCTAATTGCTGTTTCTCTACCAGCTCCAGGACCATTTACCATGACTTCTGTTTGTTTTATTCCTTGTTCTATAGCTTGTTTCGCTGCTTTTTCAGCTGCCATTTGTGCTGCAAATGGCGTTCCTTTTTTAGCTCCTTTAAATCCGCTTGCACCTGATGAACACCATGATATAGTTTCACCTTTTAGGTCAGTAATAGTTATAATTGTATTATTAAATGTAGATTGTACATGTGTAATACCATTGATTACTTGTCTTTTGTTTTTGTTATTTGATTTACGAATTTGTCTAGCCATAAATGTAGTTTATCAATTTCTATAAAATGTTGCATTGTTTATTTGCGAGGTGCTTTTTTCTTGCCAGCCATTGTTTTCTTATGACCTCGTCTTGTTCTTGCATTAGTTCTTGTTCTTTGTCCTCTTAAAGGTAGCCCAATTCTATGTCTTTTACCTTTATAAGAATTAATTTCCATTAATCTTTTTATATTTATGGATTCAAGTCTTCTTAAGTCTCCTTCTATTTGATATTCATTATTTAGTATATTTCTAATTAATACTATCTGTTCATCGTTTAAATTTTTTACTAATATATTATTATTAAGTTTAATTTGTCTTAGTATTTTTTTTGAACGTGATATACCTATTCCATATATGTAAGTTAATCCAATTTCGATTCTTTTATTTTTAGGAAGATCAACTCCTGCAATTCTGGCCATAATTATGTTATTAAGTAAAAAATAATGTATTAATTGTGCTTATCCTTGTCTTTGTTTATGTTTGCTATTTTCACAGATAACCATAACTCGTCTGTGTCTTCGAATTATCCTGCATTTTTCACACATTTTTTTTACTGATGGTCTTACTTTCATATTTTTTTATATAGTGTTGTTAGTAATAATATAGATATAACTATAAAATTATGATTTTTTACCTTTAATCATTCTATCATGTTATCATATTGTTGTGATATTATATATGTTTGTATTTGCTTAGCTGTATCAATGGCTACACTTACTAGTATTAATAGTGATGTTATCCCTAAACCTTGAAAAATGTTCATATGTACGATATTAGTTATAATTGATGGAACTAGTCCTATTATAAATAAAAAAATTGCCCCTAAAAGTGTAAGCTTGTTTAGTGTTTTTTCTAAATATGAGTTTGTTGCAGCTCCTGGCCTAATGTTTGGGATGCTTGCACCCATTTTTTTTAAATTGTTACTTATATCTTTAGGGTTAAGTACTAATGATGAGTAAAAATAACTGAAAATTATAATCAATACAAGATACAATGGTGTGTATAATAAGTGGTTAGGCATAAATATGGAGCATAAATTTTGTATAATTTGATTTGGTATAATTTGTGATATGTATGTTGGTAATGTTATCGTGGCAGATGCAAATACAAGAGGCATAACTCCTCCTTGATTTAATTTTAAAGGTATATAACTTTGAGGGTTAAATTCTTGTATTTTACCTAATTGTCTAACAGAAAGAATAGCAATTTTTCTTTTACATTCTTGAATGAGTATAGTGATTATAAGCATTAATGTAAATAAAATTAAAACAATCCCAAAATTCTTTATTGTTTCTTTATCATAGAGATGACTTGTGTATTTCACTAGTACTTTAGGTATTCCTGATACAATGTTTTGAAAAATCAGCAATGAAGCTCCATTCCCTATTCCGTATTCTGTAATAACTTCAGAAAACCACATAATAATGATAGAACCTGTTGTTAATGTTGTGATACAATCAGTTATAAAATAATAGTTCCAATTGAAAACATATGGTTTTATCCAAAAAGCTATTGCTATGCTTTGTAATATTGCCCATAAAAGCGTCAAAAATCTTGTAATTTGTGTAATTTTTTGCCTTCCTGTTTCACCTTCATTTTTTTGTAAATTTTCTAAGTCTGGTATGATGCTTGAAAGGATTTGTATAATAATCGAAGAATTGATATAGGGTACAATACCAAGTGCAAAAATCCCGATTGTAGAAAATCCACCTCCAGAAAATATGTTTAAAAAATTTATTACTTCATTTTGTCCAATACTGTTGTAAAAGGAATTATGGTCTATACCTGGTATAGGTATAAAAATTCCACATCTAGCTACGACTAATATGAAAATTGTAATAAAAAGTTTTTGTTTAAGTTGGAGTGTACTTTTCATATTTTTTAATTATTATTTTTTTATTTGCTATAAAGATGATCTAAATTAACATTTCGATCTTTTGCTGTATCGTTAAAAGTTCGTAAATTAGACAAAGCGTTTAAAGCAGCCCGTGCATTGTTCAAAGTATTATTTGAGCGCAGTTGTTTAGCTAATATATTTTTAACACCAGCAAGTTCTAATACGGTTCTCACCGAACCACCAGCAATTACACCAGATCCTGAAGCTGATGGTCTAATAACTACTTTTGCTGCCCCTGAAATACCATTAACTGGGTGAGGTATTGAATTAGATTTCGTAAGTGGTATATTAATGATATGTTTTTTAGCATCAGTTACACCTTTTTTTACTGCTCCAATTACGTCACTTGCTTTACCTATTCCAACTCCTATTTGACCTTTTTCATTACCTACTACTAAAATAGCTCTAAAACTAAGTTTTTTACCTCCTTTTACTACTTTAGTTACTCTTTTAATCTGAACGACTCTTTCTTCCCAGTTATTTTCTTGTTCTCTATTTTTAATGTTCTTTTTTTTAATCATCATAGTGGTTTTTAAAATTGAATACCTTCTTGTCTCATAGCATTTGCTAATGCTTTAATTTGTCCATGATATAGTTTCTTACCGCGGTCGAAAACTATTTTTCTTATGCCTGCTTTGATTGCTTTTTTGGCTATATCTCTTCCTACCATTTCAGATATATCGCAATTAGATTTTTGATTTGTTTTTATATTTAGCTTTAAGTTTTTAGCTATACTTGAGCTACTTAATAAGACTTTATTAGAAAAATCATTAATAATTTGAGCATAAATATGTTTATCAGATCTGAAAATATATAATCTAGGACGTTCATTTGTTCCTTTTATTATTTTGGCCATAACTTGTATTTATTTACCTGCTTTTCCTACTTTTCTTTTGATGATTTCCTCTGAATATTTAATACCTTTTCCTTTGTATGGTTCAGGTGGCTTGGTCTCTCTAATTTTTGCAGCTATTTGTCCCACTAATTCTTTGTTAATTCCTGATACAGTGATATTAGTACTATCTTCCACTGTTATACTGATCTCTTTAGGTGGTTTAATGACTACAGAATGGCTATAGCCTACATTAAGTACTAAATAATTACCATTCATCTGAGATCTATACCCAACACCCTGTATTTTTAGTTTTTTATTAAATCCTTTTGATACGCCTGTAACCATATTATTAATTAGTGTCCTTGATAACCCATACAATTCTTGAGCTTTTTTTGTATTACTGTTTGTATAAAGTTGTATTTCATTATTTGTATATGTAACTTGTATTATTGGAGGTATTTCATATGATAATTTTCCTTTGGGCCCTTCAATAGTAATCAGTGAGTTGTTAATATTTGCTTTGATTTCTTTTTCTATACTAATCTTTTTTTTTCCGATTCGAGACATTTATATTTTCCTTATTTAATATTGATTTACCATATATAGCATAAAACTTCTCCACCTAAACCTCTATGTCTAGCTCTTCTATCTGTCATAACTCCTTTAGAAGTAGAAATAATAGCTATTCCAATTCCACCCAAAACTTTAGGTATCTCTTTATGGTTAGCATATACTCGAAGTCCTGGTTTACTTATACGTTTTAGAGATGTAATAACAGGTTGTTTATTTTTACCTTTATATTTTAAAGATATGAGTAAATAATGTCTTAAGTTTTCGCCTATTTCTTCAAACTCGTATATAAATCCTTCTTCTCTAAGTACTTTAATAATATTACGAGTCATCTTAGTTGCTGGAACTTGAACTATCTGATGTTTTGCCAAATTTGCATTGCGAATCCTTGTTAGCATATCTGAAATTGTATCATTAACCACTTATTTTTCCTCCTTATTTGTTAAATGGCATGCCAAAATATGTTAATAACGCTAAACTTTCTTTATCATCTTTAGCTGTAGTTACTATTGTTATATTCATACCTCTGATCTTATCTATGCTATCATATTCAATTTCTGGGAATATCAATTGTTCTTTAAGTCCTAGATTATAATTACCGCGACCATCAAAATGATTTTTACTAATACCTCTAAAATCTCTAATTCTTGGTAAGGATAAATTAATCAATTTATAAAGAAAATCATACATTTTATCTCTTCTTAATGTTACAGCTAATCCTATTGGCATGTTATCTCTAATTTTGAATCCAGCAATGGATTTTTTAGATCTTGTTACAATAGGCTTTTGGCCTGTTATTAACATAAATTCTTGAATACTGTTTTCAATTATTTTTGAGTTCTGTGCTGCTTCGCCTAAACCTCTATTAATTGTAATTTTAGTTAATTTAGGTATTTCGTGTATGTTTGTATACTGGAATTGTTTGACGAGTTTTGGGCAAATTTCTTGTACGTATAATTCTTTTAAAGGATGTTTTATAACCATAACTTTATATTACTCCTTCACCTGTTTTGATTAAAATTCTTTGTTTTGTACTATTTTCAGTGATTTCATTTCTATATCTACTAGCAGTTTTATGTTTTTTACAGTAAAGCATTACATTAGATATATGAATCGGTGATTCTTTTCGAAGAATTTTCCCTGTATCTCCTTCTTTCTGTGGTTGTATATGTTTTATTTTTATATTAAGATTTTCTACTATAACAGTCTGTGTTTTATGTAAAACTTTTAGTATTGTTCCTGTTTTTCCTTTGTATGTACCAGTTATTATTTGTACATAATCTCCTTTTTTGACGTGAGTTTTTTGTTTTTTAGTTTTCATTAGACTACCTCTGGTGCTAGTGATATTATTTTCGAAAAATTTTTATCTCTTAGTTCTCTAGCAATTGGTCCAAACACCCGTGTACCGCGAGGATTATTTTCTTGGTTGATAATAACAGCTGCATTATCATCAAATCTTATACTCATGCCGTCTGCTCTACGTATAGTTTTTTTAGTTCTAACTATTACAGCTCTGACAATATCTGATCTTTTAATAAGCATATTAGGTGATGCGTCTTTTACTACTCCAATAATGATATCACCAATTTTTGCATAACAGGGATTATTTGTACCTAAAACTCTTATGCACATTATTTTTCGTGCTCCACTATTATCAGCTATCGTTAAATAACTTTGATTTTGTATCATGTATATTTTTTATTTAATAATTTTATTAATTAGCTTCCAACGCTTTTTTTTGCTTATAGGTCTTATCTCTTGTATTTTTACAATATCTCCTATTTCGCATTGTTCGTCTTCATCATGTACATAATATTTGTTGGTGGTTGTAATGGTTTTATTATATTTCTTATGTGCTGTTTTTGTTGTTACTGCAACTGTAATAGTTTTTTCCATTTTGTTGCTAATAACAGTTCCTAGTGTTTCTTTTATAGGCATATTAGTGTGTTCTTATAGAGTGTGTTTTTGTGTTTTTAAAGTTAATAGTTGTGCTAATTCACGTCTTTTATGTTTAAATATATGATTTTTTATTGATTGTCTGGTAGACTTTTTTATTTTGAGTTCTAAAATTTCTTTTTTTGTTTTTATAATATAACTATCTATCTCTTCTATACTTAATTTTTGAATACTTTTCATTTTTTTAAGAGTCATAATTTATATCTTAGGGTATGGTTTTTGTAATAAATGTTGTTTGCACAGGTAATTTATATGAAGCTAATTTCATTGCTTGCTTTGCTGCTTGTTGTGTAACACCTGAGATTTCAAATAAAATATGGCCTGGTTTAATAACAGCAACCCAATATTCAGGTGTCCCCTTTCCTGACCCCATTCTAGTCTCTGCAGGTCTTTCTGTTATAGGTTTATCAGGAAAAATACGTATCCATAATTTGCCACCTCTTTTAACATATCTTGTGATAGTTCGTCTAGTTGCTTCAATTTGTCGAGAAGTTATCCATCCGGGTTCTAATGTTTGTAATGCATATTCACCAAAAGCAATTGTATTACCCTTACATGCTTTTCCTTGCATTCTTCCACGATGTTGTTTTCTGAATTTTGTTTTCTTAGGGCTTAGCATAAATGTAATATTAATGGTTATTTGTTATTTTTGATATTTATACAGGCAGTTTTTCCCCCTTAAATAGCCATACTTTTACTCCTAAAATACCATAAATTGTTTGTGCAGTTCTATAGGAATAATCAATGTTAGCTCGTAGTGTTTGCAAAGGTACTCTGCCTTCTCTTACCCATTCGCTGCGTGCAATCTCAGCTCCATTTAATCTTCCTGAAACTTGTACTTTAATGCCTGTTATGTTAGCTTTTTGAGATCTCTGTACACCTTGTCTAATAGCTCTTCTAAAGGCAATTCTTTTTTCTAGCTGTTGTGTAATAAATTCAGCTATTAAAACTGCTTCAGTATCAGGTTCTGAAATTTCTATGATATTAATACGAAGTTGTTGATTTTGATTAATAGTTTTCTGTATTTTTTCTTTTAATTGATCAATACCGTTTCCCATTTTGCCAAGTACTATTCCTGGTCTTGCTGTATGAATGTCTATTTCTATTTGATCTATTTTTCTATTTATGTGAATTAGAGCAAGACTTGCATTTTTTAATGAATTGATTATTGATTGTCTGATTCTATAATCTTCTTCTAAAAAAAATGGGTACTTTTCTTTACTTGAATACCAGGAAGATTTATGTTTCTGTGTTATTCCTATTCTAAATCCAAGTGGATGTGTTTTTTGTCCCATATATTTGTTTTTAAGTAATTTATTTTAATATGTTTGTACTTTAATGGTTATGTGACATGTTGGTTTATGTATTGGAAATGCTCGCCCTTGTGCTCTAGGTTGAAATCTTTTGAGTTTTGGTCCTTCATTAGCAAAAGCTTGGCTTATAATTAGATTTTTTGTATCGTTTTCATTATTATTTATTGCTGACTTTAATATGTTTTGAATAATTTTACATGGTTTATATGGCATAAATCCAAGTATTAATATTGCTTCTGGACATTTTTTACCTCTAATTTCATTTAAAATTCTTCTTACCTTATGAGTAGATAGTTTTAGATATTTACCTGTAGCTTTAGTTTCTAAATTTTTTGTATTCATAATTGGATTATTTTTTATGGTTACTATCTTTTAGTTTTTCTATCGCTTTTTATATGGCTTCTGAAGTTTCTAGTAGGAACAAATTCTCCTAGCTTATGGCCTACCATTTGGTCTGAAATAAAGATAGGGAAATGTTGTTTACCATTATATACAGCAATAGTGTGTCCAACCATGTTAGGTATAATGGTGGATGCTCTAGACCATGTAATAATTGTTTTTTTAGTTTTTTTTGTATTTAATTGATTAATTTTTTTTAACAAATTAGCTTCTATGTATGGTCCTTTTGATAAAGATCTTGACATAATTAAGTATTTAATAATTTATTTACGACGACGTAAAATATAACGGTTACTATATTTTTTTTCTTTACGAGTTTTTACACCTAAAGCAGGTTTACCCCAAGGAGTAACTGGGTGCGATCTGCCTATAGGTGATCTTCCTTCGCCTCCACCATGTGGATGATCAACTGGATTCATAACAACACCTCTAACTCTTGGTTTGTGTCCTAACCAACGATTTCTTCCAGCTTTTCCTATAGTAATATTGCTTGCATCAACATTGCCTACTTGACCAATTGTAGCATAGCATTCTTTACGCACAGTTCTAACTTCACTTGATGGTAATTTTAAGGTTATAAAATTACCATCTTTAGCAACAACTTGTGCATATGTACCAGCAGCTCTAACAATTTGTCCTCCTTTACCTGGTGTTAATTCTACGTTATGTACTGCTGTTCCTAAAGGTATTTTATGTAGTGGCAAGCAATGTCCTAATTCAATTTTTGCACTAAGACCTGCATTTACTTTATCTCCTATTTTTAGATTTTTAGGATGCAAGATGTAACGTTTTTCACCATCTTCATAAGATAATAGTGCAATCCTTGCATTTCTATTAGGATCGTATTCAATTCCTACTACGTTTCCTAAAATATTTAATTTATTTCTTTTGAAGTCTATAATTCTATATTGTCTTTTATGTCCTCCTCCTTTATGTTTAGAAGTTATAATTCCTTGATTATTTCTACCTTTATGACGTTGATTTTTAATTATTAAGGATTTTTCTGGTTTACTTTTCGTAATTTCTTCGAATGTTGATACTGTTCTATTGCGTGTTCCTGGCGTGCATGATCTGTATAAACGAATTGACATGTAAATAAACTGTGTGAAAAAAGATTGTATTTGAGTTTAATTATCAGAAAATAAATTAATATTATTATCTTTATGTAGACTAACGATAGCTTTTTTATATCTTTTTGTAACTCCTATAAATTTTCCTACACGTTTCTTTTTGATAGGTGTATTAGATGTATTAATTTTTTTTACTTGTACATTAAAAATATATTCAATAGCTTGTTTAATGTTTGCTTTATTTGCTTTACGATCGACTGCAAAACTATATTGATTCTTTTCTAATAGTTTTGTAGATTTGTCTGTTATAATTGGGTGTTTTATTAAGCTAATTAGTACAGGTTTTTCAAGTTTTTTCATTATATACCTCGTTTATGATACTTAATGCTTTAGAAGTAATTACTAATTGATCAGCTTTGAGTAATGCTACTATGTTTAATTGATTAGCTTTTATTAGTTCAAAATTTTTCAAATTTCGTGTAGATAAATATAAATTTCTATTTTTTGAATCAACAATAAGTAGTATTTTATTTTTCTCAGTGCTTATACCTACGGATTTTACATAATTTAATACTTCTTTTGTATTAGGTTTTTCTATATGTTCTAGAAAATTTTCAACCAAGATTGTATGTTTTAGTTTATTATATATTAAACCATTTAATGCTATTCTTTTTTCTTTTTTATTCAGTTTAATCTTGTAGTCTTTATTTTTTGGCCCAAATATAGTTCCTCCACCTTTCCATAAAGGTGATCGAATTGAGCCTGCTCTTGCTCTACCTGTACCTTTTTGTTTCCAGGGTTTTCTACCACCGCCTCTAACTTCGCTACGAGTTTTTGTATTTACTGTGCCTTGTCTTTGATTACTGAGTTGTTGAATAAGTGCTCTATGTATTATGTATATAATACTATTATTAGTGTTTTTTATTTTTATATTTGCTTTAGTATCTTTCTGTAGATAGATAGGATATTTAAGTTGTTCTTGAATCATGCTATTTTTATTTGTAATAAATACTAATGATACTCCCATTTTTTCCAGGTACAGCACCTCTAAGAATTATAATATTCTCTTCTATGTTAATATCAAAAATTCGTAAATTTTTTACTGTAACTTTTTTTCCTCCCATTCTTCCTGCCATTTTTTTACCTGGAAATACTCTGCCTGGTGTTGTACCAGCACCGATAGATCCAGGTTGTCTATGGTTTTTTGATCCATGACTCATAGGACCTCTACTAAAATGATGTCTTTTTTGATATCCAGTAAATCCTTTACCGATGCTAATGCCGCATACATTAACTGAGTTACCAATTTTAAGTTGATCTAGTGTAATAACTTGACCTATTTTGAATTCTTGGGTTGAATCTACTTTATATTCTCGTAGATATTTTAAAGGATGTGCTCCGCATTTACTTAAGTGTCCTATTTCTGGTTTAGTTAATTTATTTACCGTAGATTTAGAGTAACCTATTTGTATTGCTCTATATCCATCAGATTCTTTGGTTTTTATTTGTGTAACTATGCATGGACCTACTTTTAAAAGTGTAACTGGAATAGCGTTACCTTCATTATTAAACAGTTGAGTCATTCCGATTTTCATTCCTAACAGACCAATAGACATGCTTTATTTGTTTCCGGGTTCTGAAAGATTTTTACGCACAAGCTAACAAATTATTTGAATAAATCCATTATCTTTGAATTTATAATAATTTTCAAGTTTTTACAATAATTTGTACGGTAATTACGACTTTATTAACTTTATTATTTATTGCATGATATAAATGTAGTAATTTTTTATAAAAAATTAAATTTTATGTCTAAAGTAGTAGGAATCGATTTAGGAACTACAAATTCTGTAGTAGCAGTAATGGAAGGCGGTAAGCCTGCAGTAATACCTAACAAAGAAGGTTTAAGAACTACTCCTTCTGTAGTAGCGTATACGAAAAAGCAAGATAAATTAGTTGGTCATATTGCTAAAAGGCAAGCTGTAATGAATCCAGAAAACACTTTTTATTCTGTTAAAAGGTTCATTGGTCGTAAGAAAGAAGAAGTTAATAGTGAATCAAAACAGTCTTCATATAATATAAAAACTGATACTAATTCTAATATTAAATTACAATGTCCTGCTTTAAGTAAAGATTTTTCCCCAGAAGAAATATCTGCTCAAGTTTTAAGAAAGCTTGTAGAGGATGCTAGTACATATTTAGGTCAATCTATAACACAAGCTGTTATTACGGTTCCTGCTTATTTTAATGATTCTCAAAGACAAGCTACAAAAGATGCGGGACAAATAGCAGGGCTAGATGTTTTGAGGATTATTAATGAGCCTACAGCTGCTTCATTAGCTTATGGGCTTGATAAAAAAGATAATGAAACTATCTTAGTATTTGATTTAGGTGGTGGTACATTTGATGTATCTATATTAGAAGTTGGTGATGGTGTTTTTGAGGTGTTGTCAACATCGGGGGATACTCATTTAGGGGGAGATGATTTTGATAGTAAAATTGTATCTTGGTTAATCAAGGAATTTCTTAATGATGAGGGTATTGATTTAGGTCATGATAGGCAAGCATTGCAAAGACTAACAGAAGCAGCAGAAAAAGCAAAAATGGAACTTTCTAGTTTATCACAAACTGATATTAATTTACCTTTTATTACATCAACTGATACAGGTCCTAAGCATTTAGAAAAAACAATTACTCGTGCCAAATTCGAAAATTTATGTAGAGACTTAATAAATAGGTGTCAAGTCCCTGTAAATAATGCCTTGAAAGATGCACAACTAGAATCAACGAAGATAGATGAAATAGTATTGGTTGGAGGATCTACAAGAATACCTGCAATACAAGAGTTAGTGAAAAAAATTATTGGTAAAGAACCAAATCAAAGTGTTAATCCAGATGAGGTAGTGGCTATTGGTGCTGCTGTGCAAGCAGGTGTTTTGGCAGGCGAGGTGAAAGATATATTATTGTTGGATGTTACACCTTTATCTTTAGGAGTTGAAACTTTAGGTGGTGTTATGACAAAAATTATAGCGCGTAATACAACTGTTCCAACAAAAAAATCTGAAGTTTTTTCAACAGCAGTAGATAATCAACCCAATGTTGAAATACATGTATTACAAGGTGAAAGAGAATTTACTAAAGATAATAAAAGCTTAGGAACTTTTCGATTGGACGGTATAATGCCTGCTCCTCGTGGTGTTCCACAGATAGAAGTAACTTTTGATATTGATGCTAATGGTATTCTTTCGGTGAATGCTAAAGATAAAGGAACAGGTAAAGAGCAGTCTATAACTATTACGGGTGCTTCAACGCTGCCGAAGGAAGAAGTAGAAAAATTAGTTAAAGAGGCAGAACAAAATTCTGATGTAGATAAACAAAAACGTGAACAAGTAGATTTAAAAAACCAGGCAGATTCTTTATGTTACCAGGTGGAAGGTCAGTTAAAAGATTTATCAGGTAAGATATCAGAGAATGAAAAAAAAGAAATAGAGGAAAAAATTCTCAAATTAAGACAAGCAATTCAAGACAATAATTATGAGTTAATAAAATCTATACAGCAAGAATTACAACAGTCTTTAGTAGAAATTGGTAAAAAAGCTGATCAGGTAAATAATCAAGAGCCAGTAGATAATAATTCTGTTATAGATACAGATTCTAAAAATGCTTAGTTGAATAGCGGGTAACGCGATTCGAACGCGCGACATCAACCTTGGCAAGGTTGCGCTCTACCACTGAGCTATACCCGCATGTTTAGTGTATGATCTCAAAAAAAACAATTTTTGTCAAATTTATACTATCTATTTGTTAATAGATATATGTTATTTCATATATCTATTCATTGTTTTCTAATTTTTTAAATAATAAATGAGTTAAATACTCCCGTTATAATTACTAAGCCAGCCCATATGCCTGCGCAAGTATAAATTAAATTTTTTGATTGTTCCCATTGACCAGGTGAGGCTAAAGTTACGGGAATGCCAATTACTAAAATGGTTGACAATAAGACCAAGATGAATACGAGTAATTGTACTACTATTGTCATCAATTATCTCCTTGTGTTTGATATTTTATAAATATTTATCTATTGTATATATAATAATCTATATCATACTATTCTTTATTTTTTTATCATTATTTTACGATTTATAGTTCATAATTATATGCAGATGGATATTTATATTCAACATAAATAAATAAGAAGAAATCTACAAAATGATTCATATTTAATGTACATTTTTATAAGTATATAGTTATACATATTAATTTTTAGAGGTACATTTTATGTTTACAACTATTATTTTAGCAAAACTACCAGAGGCCTATATAATGTTTCGACCTTTAGTTGACATTTTACCTGTTATTCCTGTATTTTTTTTGTTGTTAGCTTTTGTTTGGCAGGCAGCTATTGGATTTAGGTAGAATTTTATTTTATTGTTGAATAGAATTACATATATATTAGGATTGTTTGATTATATGGTAGAACCTCTTTTGTCAGGTATTGTTTTAGGTCTGATTCCGGTTACTTTATTAGGATTATTAGTTGCTGCTTATCTGCAGTATCGTAGAGGTAATCAATTCGGTTTATAGTTATTTGTTTAGTTTGAAAATGTTTGGCTATAAATACTCTGTAAATAATAATTATTTATGTTTTTATAGAGTATTTATTTTTATCATTTATTTTCATATTAGTGTATATTACCAACTGGATTTTTTTACACCGGGTAATAGGCAGTTGTGTGCCATTTCTCTTAACACATGTCTAGATAAACCAAAATCTCTATAAAAACCTCTACTTCTTCCGGTCATCCAGCATCTATTACGTCGTCTACATATTGCACTATTCAATGGTAACTTTTGTAATTTTTCTTGTAAAGCCATCTGTTCTGTAAAGTTAGTAGCTTTTCTAATTGCTTTTCGTATATCTTCTCTTTTGTATCTGTATTTACTGATTAATTTTTGTCTCTTAATTTCTCTTTGAATCATACTTTTTTTTGCCATATAGTTTATTTTCTATAAATTATTGTTTAAGCTTTGATATTATATTAGACAATTTATGAATTTATTGCAATAAATATAACTACCTTTTACTATGTTCGTAGTAAAAGATAGTGTATGGATGATATATAACTTATTTATGTTTTATCCAAATTTTCCTGATGTAGATGCAATTACAAAGGCAGCATATGTCATGATATAGCCAACAGAAAAATGAGCTAAACCAACTAATCTTGCTTGTACAATTGATAAAGCAACAGGCTTATCTTTCCATCTAATTAGATTTGCTAATGGTGTTCTTTCATGGGCCCATGCCAAAGTTTCAATAAGTTCTTGCCAATATCCTCGCCAAGAGATTAAAAACATAAATCCAGTGGCCCAAACTAGATGTCCAAATAAAAACATCCATGCCCAAACAGACAAGTTATTCATGCCATAAGGGTTATAGCCATTAATTAGCGGTGAAGAATTAAGCCAAAGGTAATCTCTTAGCCATCCCATTAGGTATGTTGATGATTCGTTAAATTGACTTACATTGCCTTGCCATATAGAAATATGTTTCCAATGCCAGTAAAATGTAACCCAACCAATAGTATTTAGCATCCAGAAAACAGATAAGTAAAATGCATCCCAGGCAGATATATCGCATGTACCTCCTCGTCCTGGTCCATCGCAAGGAAAGCTATAACCAAAGTCTTTTTTGTCTGGCATTAATTTAGATCCCCTAGCATCTAAAGCACCTTTAACTAGAATTAATGTAGTTGTATGTAAGCCTAATGCAATTGCGTGGTGTACTAAAAAGTCTCCTGGTCCTATTGTTAAGAACAAAGAATTTTTACCACTGTTAATTGCTTCCAACCATCCTGGTAACCACACATTATTGCCTACTTGTGTTGCTATATTATTACTGGAAGATAGTAAAACGTCAAATCCATATAATGATTTTCCTGAGCTTGCTTGTATCCATTGTGCAAATACTGGTTCAATTAGTATTTGTTTTTCTGGTGTACCAAATGCTATCATTGTATCGTTATGAATATATAATCCAAGGGTATGAAAGCCTAAGAAAAGAGAAACCCAGCTTAAATGAGAAATAATTGCTTCTTTGTGTTCTAACATTCTTGCTAGCACATTATTTTTATTTTCTTCAGGATTGTAATCCCGGATAAAAAAAATAGCACCATGTGCAAAAGCACCGACCATTAAAAATCCAGCTATATATTGATGATGTGTATATAGCGAAGCTTGAGTTGTAAAATCTTTAGCCATAAAAGCATATGGAGGCATAGCATACATATGTTGTGCCACTAAAGATGTAATTACTCCTAAAGATCCCAATGCTAGACCTAACTGCATATGTAATGAGTTAGTGATAGTTTCATATAAGCCTTTATGTCCAGCCCCTAACTTACCACTTGGTGGTCTGTGTGCATCAATTATATCTTTCAAATTATGGCCTATACCCCAATTAGTTTTATACATATGCCCTGCAATGATAAAAATAATAGCTATTGCAAGGTGATGATGGGCGATATCTGTTAACCATAACGATTGGCTTTGTGGATGAAATCCACCTAAAAATGTTAAGATTGCTGTACCAGATCCTTCATTTGTCCCAAAAGTATGGTTTAGCTGATCCGGGTTTCCAGCATATATACCCCATTGGCCAGTAAAAAAAGGTTGCAGACCACTTGGGTGTGGAAGAGTTCTGGTGAAATTACTCCAATTGATGTCTTGTCCTCGTGATTCTGGTATTGCTACATGCACTAAATGCCCAGTCCAAGCCAGCGAACTTAATCCGAACAAACCTGATAGATGGTGATTTAGTCTTGACTCATTATTTTTAAACCAAGATAATCCAGGTTTAAATTTTGGCTGTAAATGTAGCCAACCGGCAAAAAGCATTACTGCAGAAAGTATTAATAGTAGTAGTGCTCCACTATATAAATCATTGTTTGTTCTCATACCTATTGTATACCACCAATGGTATACTCCAGAAAAACTTATATCTACAGGATAAGATGCTCCTCCTTTTGTAAATGCTTTAATTGCTGGCTGGCCGAAATGAGGGTCCCATATAGCATGAGCAATAGGTTTGATTTTTAGAGGATTTAATGACCATTGTTCAAAGTTACCTTGCCAAGCAACATGAAATAAGTTTCCTGATGTCCATAAAAATATAATAGCTATGTGACCAAAATGAGAAGCAAAAATTTTTTGATATAAATTTTCTTCTGTCATTCCATCATGGCTTTCAAAATCGTGTGCAGTAGCTATACCATACCATATTCTTCTTGTAGTAGGGTCTTGAGCTAATGCTTGACTAAATTTCGGAAATTTTGTTCCCATTGTTTATTTTCCTGATTCCTTTTTATCCTACAGATATTATTCTTGCTAAGAAAAACGCCCAAGTTGTCCCTATACCTCCCAATAAGTAATGTGCTACTCCAACTGCACGACCTTGAGTAATACTTAGTGCTCTTGGTTGTATAGATGGAGCTACTTTAACTTTATTATGAGCCCATACAATTGATTCAATAAGTTCTTGCCAGTATCCGCGTCCGCTAAATAAAAACATTAAACTGAATGCCCATACAAAATGTGCACCTAAAAATATTAGACCATATGCAGATAAAGAAGAGCCATATGATTGAATAACTTGTGATGCTTGAGCCCATAAAAAATCTCTTAACCATCCATTTATAGTAATTGCACTTTGTGCAAAGTTTCCACCTGTAATATGTGATATTGACCCTGAACTTGAGACACTTCCCCATACATCTGATTGCATCTTCCAGCTAAAGTGAAAAATTACTATAGACAGTGAATTATACATCCAGAAAAGACCTAAAAATACATGGTCCCAACCTGATACTTGGCATGTTCCTCCACGTCCTGGACCATCACAAGGAAATCGGAAGCCTAGATTTGATTTATCTGGTATTAATCTTGAGTTTCTTGCGAAAAGGAAGCCTTTAACTAGAATTAATACAGACACATGTATTGTAAATGCATGTATATGATGTACCATAAAATCTGCAGTTCCTAATGATATTGGCATCATAGCAACTTTATTACTAATTGATACTACTTCACCACCAAATGCATAACTTGCAGTTGCTAATGCATTTGGGCTTGTATTACTGGGTGCTAATGTATGTATATTTTGAACCCATTGAGCAAAAACAGGTTGTAGTTGAATAGCTGTATCTGAAAACATATCTTGTGATCGACCTAAAGCTCTCATTGTGTCATTATGAATATATAATCCAAATGAGTGAAAACCTAGAAAAATACAAACCCAGTTTAAATGTGAAATAATGGCATCTCGATGTCTGATAATTCTATCTAGAACATTATTATAATTTTGTGCTGGATTATAATCTCTAACCATAAATATGGAAGCATGAGCTCCTGCTCCTACTATACAGAAGCCACCAATCCACATATGATGTGTAAATAATGATAATTGTGTAGGATAGTCTGTTGCTATATAAGGATAAGGAGGCATAGCATACATATGGTGAGCTACAATAATACTTAATGACCCCATCATTGCTAAATTAATCGCTAGCTGTGCATGCCAAGAAGTTGTCAAAATTTCATATAAACCTTTGTGTCCTTCTCCTGTAAATGGTCCTTTATGTGCTTCTAAGATTTCTTTCATGCTGTGACCTATACCCCAGTTAGTTCTGTACATATGGCCTGCCACTAAAAACAATACTGATAAAGCTAAATGGTGATGAGCTATATCACTTAACCATAATCCACCTGTTACTGGATTTAATCCACCTTTAAATGTTAGAAAATCAGAATATTCATTCCAATTTAATGTAAAGAAAGGTATAATTCCTTTGCTGAAACTAGGATAAAGTTGAGACATTAAATCTCTATTAACTAAAAATTCATACGGTAGTGGTAACTCCTGTGGAGATATACCAGCATCAAGCAATTTATTAATTGGTAGAGAAACATGAATTTGATGTCCTGACCAACCTAAACATCCTAAACCTAATAATCCAGCTAAATGATGGTTCATCATTGATTCTACATTTTGGAACCATTCTAGTTTAGGTGCTGCTTTATGATAATGAAACCATCCAGCGAATACCATTAGAGATGACATTAATAGTCCACCAATGGCTGTTACATATAGTTCGAATTCTGTTGTAATTCCAGAAGATCTCCATAATTGAAAGAATCCTGAAGTTATTTGAATTCCTTGAAATCCTCCACCAACGTCCCCATTTAAAATTTCTTGTCCAACAATAGGCCATACAATTTGTGCGCTTGGTTTAATAATAGTTGGATTCGCCAGCCAAGCAACATAGTTTGAAAATCTAGCACCATGAAAATACATTCCACTAAGCCATAAAAAAATAATAGCTAATTGACCAAAATGTGCGCTGAAAATTTTTCTTGAAACTTCTTCTAGCGAACTTGTATGACTGTCAAAGTCGTGAGCATCAGCATGTAAATTCCAAATCCATGTTGTAGTTTTAGGTCCTTTACCTAATGTTCTAGAAAAATGACCTGGTTTAGCCCATTTTTCAAATGATGTATCTACTGGGTTTTTATCTATAGTGACTTTAACTTTTTTTATCTCTTGCTCTTGTGAGCTAACTTTCATCGATCTTCTCCTAACTATTTTGAATTTAAATAAAAATGAGACAAGTAATAAAACGCTCACTATATTAATATCAATAACATGTTCTTATTATAGTTTTATATATTTTTTGCTGATGTAGATCAGATGTGAGTTTTTACTATAACATATTATTATAAAGATAATAGTGGTTTTATTAAAAATCTGTTAACAATAGTTAAAGTCTCATTTATTTTTTTGCAGGTTTAACTCGCATTAATGCTTGTCCGCAGTCTATAATGTCACCGTCTTTTACTAAAATTTCTACAATTTCACCATTAACCTCTGATTCTATTTCATTCATTAATTTCATAGCCTCGATAATACAAACAGTTTGTTGTTTTTGGATGACATCATATAATTTAATAAATGGAGGTTCATTAGGTGCAGGTGAAGAATAAAAAGTGCCTACCATAGGAGATACTATTGTAAAATAATTATCAGATATTTTATTTATAGTTTTTTTCTTATTGACTGTTGTATGTTTAATATATTTTTTCTTATTAATTATTTTGTTATTTACAGTTTGATTTAGTGTATTAACTGTTAAACTGAATATACGATTTTGTATATGTATTTCATTTACTTTATGTATTTCAATTGATTGTAAAAGTTTCTTAAGATCCTTTATTTTTAGTTCCATTTGTTAGTATTGTATTGATTTTTTACATTATTATACTTTCTTCTATTAGTATCCAGATTCTAGTGTAATCTTTGAATTCAATTATTGGTACAGTTAATAGCTCACTAATTTTTTTCTTTCCTTTTATGGTACCAGTTTTATATAAATAATTAACTACTTTATAGTTGATTTTTCTATTTAATTTAATTAATTTAACGTTCATATCTTTTTTTACATCTATATATCATATATACTAAGTTTATAAAGTTAAAAATTTTTTTAATAAAGCTTATTTAGTAATTATAGGTGAAATTTTAGTTGTATAATTTTCAATATATATATACTTGTAGAGATATAATGTTAATTGCTGATGATTTAGATAAGCTTCTAGAAATTTTACCGGATTTTATACGCCATCCTTTAGAAAAACATCCTGAACGTAAGTTTTTACTTGAAGTTGTTATGGATTTAGGTAGAAAACCAGAAGCACGTTTTCCTAGAGGTCCTGAGTATTTATCTTTAAGAATTGTTTCTTGGCAAGATTTAGATTTTTGTATTAAAAGAATTGGTAACTTTAGCGGAGATAATCGTTCAGGTATTGAGCGTACATTACATCGTATTAGTTCGATAAGGAATAGAAGGGGCAATATAATTGGATTAACTTGTCGCGTTGGTCGAGCAATTTTTGGTACAATTAGTATTATTCGTGACTTATTAGAAAATAATCAATCTTTACTTTTATTAGGTAAGCCAGGTGTAGGTAAAACAACAGCAATTAGAGAAATTGCTAGAGTACTGGCTGATGAGATGGAAAAAAGGGTAGTCATTATTGATACATCCAATGAAATAGCAGGTGATGGAGATATTCCTCATCCTGCTATTGGACGAGCACGTAGAATGCAGGTGACACGTCCTGAATTACAACATCAAGTGATGATTGAAGCTGTCGAAAATCATATGCCCGAAGTTATTATTATTGATGAAATTGGTACAGAATTAGAAGCTTTAGCAGCTCGAACAATTGCAGAAAGAGGTGTTCAATTAGTTGGTACAGCTCATGGTAATTATTTAGAGAGTCTAATTAAAAATCCTATATTGTCAGATCTAATTGGCGGTGTTCAGCATGTTACTTTAGGTGATGATGAGGCAAAGCGTAGAGGTTCACAAAAAAGCGTATTAGAGCGTAAAGCTGTTCCAGCTTTTCAAGTAGCTATTGAAATAAATGAGCGTAATAATTGGATTGTACATGAACAAGTCGATAAAGCGGTAGACCAAATTTTACAAGGATCAGTTTTATTTGTGCAGAGACGTACATTTGGTAAATTTAGATCTATTTGTATTGAATGTGAACAATCAGTTTCTGCGGATTTTTCTTTTAATTTAATACAAAGTGCAGGGTGGAAAAATAATAAGCAACTTGCTTTTGCAAAGGGGTCAAACGTTTATTCAAATGCTCTTCATAACCAATATAAGCTCCAAAATAACCTTAAACAGCAACCAAATATCTCTATTGATAAAGCAAAGTTCGATTATGGTCGAAAAAATATATGTTTGTATGCATACTGTATTAATATTTATGAAATAGAAGCTGTGGTTAATACTTTGCAGTTACCTGTGTTTTTAACAAAGAATATTTTTAATGCTGATGTTATACTTGCTCTAAGGTCAAATGTTAAACAAAATACAAAATTAAGGCAAATAGCTAAATCTCGTCAAATGACAATATATACAGTTCATAGTGGCACGATACCTCATATAACACGTGCTTTAAGACAGGTTTTAAATATGTACCAACTACCATACTTTAATTGGAAAGCATTATATGTAAAAAAAAATATAGAGACAGAAGCTTTAGATGAAACACGTATAGCAATAGAAAAAGTTGTTATTGGCAAAAAGCAATCTGTCGAATTGATACCCAGATTAGCAAATTTACGCAAACTTCAACATGAGTTAATAGAATCATATCATTTGAGATCAAGAAGTTTTGGGGAAGAACCAAGTAGAAGATTGCGTATCTACCCTAGTTAATAATTAGATTTATATATTATAGATACAGGTCCTTAGATAAACTTTGTAATATTTTAGAGTAGGAATCATAAAATTATGTCATTGACAGAAAAACAAAAGACAATTTTTACAAAATTAAAAGTAATTGTAGTTCAACAATTAAGTGTGAAACAGGAAGAAGTTCATTTAGGGTCAAATTTCGTAAATGATCTTGAAGCTGATTCATTAGATATGGTAGAACTAGTTATGGCTATTGAAGAAGAGTTTGAGATTGATATCTCTGATAATGATGTTAATGAAATAGAAACTGTTAATGATGCAGTTGCATTTATTAATAAGGCCATCGATTAATTTTATGACCTTAGAACGGAGAGGGTGGGATTCGAACCCACGGAATCTTGCGATTCATCTGATTTCAAATCAGACGCAATAAACCAACTCTACCACCTCTCCTAGAAGATGGTCACAATATAACAGAAAAAAGACATTAAATACAACTTTATTTATGTATTCTATTGTCTTTTATCTCAAATAAAATTTACAATATCTACTGTTTTATTCGTATGTAGCCTTACCTGTAAATTTTTTGTTTACTGGATTATCATTTTTTCCAATTGAATGTTTTATGTTTCCTATTCCTTCGCGTCCTGGATTTGCTTTTTCCGGAAATACTCCATCTTTAGGATGTAAGTATTGTACTTCTCCATTCGGAAAAATTCTGTAAATCTTAAAATCAGTGATCTTAAACTTCTTTTTTAGTTGTACACTGAGTGCTAAACACTGTTCTTTACGAGCTAAATATAGTAGATTATCACCTTCTCGCATAATTGCGGCTCCACCAGTTGGCATTTCGAAGATTTGTTCTTTTTTGCTAGTCCAGGTAATTGCATATTTTTCTTCTATCTCAGCAGCTCTTAGCCATCCTCCTGTACTTCCACCGAAAGTAGGAGATGGCATTTTTAGATCTATTGTATTTGTCATAATAAAAAATTAATTATTTAGTATTATTTTATATTGCTTTACTCATTGGAAGATAAAAAAACATAAAGCTTTACAGTTAATACAGTAAAAGAATTCAGGCTCATGATTACTTATTAATCATTAGCCAATAGAATTTTATCTTATTGTTGAAATAATATCCAAAGAATTAATTGGGGGAATGAAATAGAGTTTCAAAAAATTAATTACTAGTTTAGTATATATTGGTATTTTATTTAAGTTTTTATTTAATGAATTTTGTTGAGATTTATCTATCTCTATCAATCTTTTGTTCTGTGTAGCACAGTCATCTAAGTATTGAAAAAACTCAGGTGTATCAATATTAAGTGCAATTGGGAAAATTCTTGATGCACTTTCATTGGTTTTTCTAATTACCTGGATGTCATATTGTCTTGGATCTAATCCAATAATTTGATAGAATTCAGATCTTTGAAAGTCATTCAAGTACATTGTCACAAAAACACTTAATAAAAAGAATCTGCACCATAGTTTGGCTGTATTATTATATAAGAATTGGGGCTGAGATTTTAATAGAGCTGCAAAAAAATCTCCATGTCGATTTTCATCTTGACACCAGTTTTCGAAAAACTTAAATATTGGATAAATGCGATGTTCTGGATGTTGTTCTAAATGTCTATATATTGTAATATATCTCCAATAACCAATTTTTTCCGATAAATAAGTTGCATAAAATATAAATTTTGGAGAAAAAAATGTATATTTTCTGCTTTTAGTTAAAAAACCTAAATCTAAAGATTTATTGAAATCCCCTATTGCTTTATTTAAAAAACCTGCATGTCTTGCTTCATCTCTAGACATTAACAAAAAACATTCAGCAACAATTGGATTAAGTTTTTGTAGCCTTCGTGAAAGTTCTTTATATAATAAAAATCCAGAGAACTCAGCGGTACAAGATCTTTCCAAAAATTCTATAAATAAGGATTTAGTTTTATGATCTAGATGATTCCAAGATTGTTCAAATTCTTCATCTCGAATAAAATGCTGTCGATTGTAGTCTGTTCTGAACTCTTTTAATAAGGCTTTAAACTCAGTTAAGTTATATGATATATCGAGTTTTGCCATTTCTTCAAAGTTTGTTGTATAGAATCTTGGTGTAAGTAGTGTTTCTTTAGCACTAATGTTTTCTTGATTAATTGTACTTTGCATATTTTATAAAATTTAACAAGAATTTTGCTTATATTATTGTAATTATTATGTTTATACTAACCTTAACTTACTGATTGTTTATAGTTAAGCTTAAAAAATTTACATTTATTGTTTTTTAATGATAAATTATAATATAAATTTGTTAAAAATAACGTCTCTTCAAAATTTATGTTATTATATAGAAGATCTTGTCTGTATATGAGGTTTTAACAAATTAATGGATATTCTTAGTTTAGGTTGGGGATCTTTTTTAGCAGTTTTTACTTTTTCTGTAGCTCTTGTTGTATGGGGTCGAAATGGTTTTTAGTATGTAATCAATGAGGAGTGTATTTTGTATGGGTAATGAAATTGTTGAAGCAAGTCTTATTAGTTCAACTTTAATATTGTTTGGTTTGGTACTTGGTTTTGCGTTATTAAAAATACAGGGTGACTAACTACTGTATATTAAATATATGAATAAAATATATGCTAACATCCAAATCATATATTTTATTATTGAATAATCTTTTAATTAAATAAAATAACTATATGAGATTAATTTGGTATTTAATTGGTATTACAACTATATTTTTAATATTAATTAATAACCCGAAAGGAAACAATTTAAATAGTTTTATAAATAAAGGTAGCATTATTGGTTCTACGCGTAGTACTCAGCAAGGCTTGCAATTGATAATTGCTTTCAACGTGTTTTTATTTTTATTAATTACAATATTATCAGTTTTATTTTTATATATAAACTAGTTTATTTTTAGTGTTTATCATATACAAGAGTACTTTAATTATGTTTCTGCCTAAAAATTTATGCCCTGTCCCATTTGATCAACAACCTTTAAATGAATATATTGCATTAAAAAAATCTTGTTTTTTTGCTTGGTCTATTCTATCACTTAAAAAATATATTTCTATTGTTTTTGTTTTATTTAATTTTTTCTTAATTTTATTGAGTCCTTTTATACGGTTAATTATATATAATCAAGTTACTCTATTTAGATTTATATTATATGATATAACAAGTGTCAATTTGATCTTTGTATTTATTTTTATTAGATTATATTTAGGCTGGTCCTACATTCTTAAACGTTTATTTAGTGCAACTGTTTTTTATGAAGAATCAGGCTGGTATGATGGACAAATTTGGATTAAAACTGTAGAAAGTTTAACTAAAGATAGGTTAATTGGTCTTTACGAGGTTTATCCTCTAATTGTTAGGACAAAGTATGGTTTATTGTTATTTGTTTGTTCATTTATACTTGAGAATATTATATTTTATTTGCTTTAATGAGCTTATTAATATAATATGTCATTAAATTCCAGGCGCGGGGTAGAGCAGTCTGGTAGCTCGTCGGGCTCATAACCCGAAGGCCAATGGTTCAAATCCATTCCCCGCTATAACTATTTTCGACATTAATAGTTAAAATGTGCTATATTGTCTATTATTGTATATATTTTTTATATTTTAAGAGAAGTATTGAATGACACAGGGTAGTAATTGTATTAAAGTTGGTCAATCTGCACCCAATTTCCATGCTGTTGCAGTATATGACCAAGAATTTAAAGAAATAAAACTATCAGATTATCTTGGACAATATGTAATTCTATTATTCTATCCTTTAGATTTTACATTTGTGTGTCCTACAGAGCTAACAGCATTTAGTGATGCTCACCAAACTTTTAAAGATTTAAACACGGAAATCTTGGGCATATCTATAGACAGTGAATATTCTCATCTTGCATGGCTACAAACAGATCGTGATACTGGAGGACTTGGAGATTTAAAGTACCCTTTAGTTTCTGATTTAACTAAGGCAATTAGCGCATCGTATAATGTCCTTATATCAGAAGGGACAGCCTTAAGAGGTTTATTTATTCTTGACAAAGAAGGAATAGTACAGCACTTACTTGTCAATAATTTAGATGTCGGTCGTAGTGTTAATGAGACCATAAGAACTTTACAAGCAATACAGTATGTTCAAGAACATCCAGATGAAGTTTGTCCTGCAAATTGGAAGCCGGGTAATTCCACTATAATTAGTAGTCCTAAAAAGTCAAAAGAATATTTTAATTCTATATAAACTATATTATTGTTTTTCTACAATTAGTGCTTTAAAATTTTTAATATAATAAATAATTATAAAGTTTTATTGTATTTACCAAATAGTTGATTAATTTTTGAAAATAAATAGGAAGTATTTTATGTCTACTAATTTAGCTCAACGATTACGTGAAGGTACTACAAAATCTCATAGTATGGCTGAAAATGTAAGTTTTGTAAAATCTTTCTTAGGTGGCGTAGTTGATAAAAAATCTTATCGTAAGTTAGTTGCAAATTTGTTCTTTGTTTATACTGCTATAGAAGAAGAGATGAGTAAGAATAAAAATCATTATGCAATTCAACCTATATATTTTCCTGAACTACATCGTAAAATAAGTTTAAGTAAAGATTTAGACTATTATTATAGTGCTGGTTGGCAACAATATATAGAACCTTCTCTAGCTACTAAAAACTATGTTGATAGAATACGTGAAATTAGCACTAATCAGCCAGAATTATTAATTGCTCATGCTTATACGCGCTATATGGGCGATTTATCTGGAGGGCAAATTTTAAAAAAAATTGCTCAAAACGCTATGCAATTGCCGGATACACAAGGGACGGCTTTTTATAATTTTTCAACCATTCATGATGATAATGCTTTTAAAAGAAAGTATCGTGATGCTCTGGATGATCTCTCTATTGACGATACTCAAATATCTCAAATTATTGCTGAAGCCAATGTTGCCTTTAATTTAAATATGAAAATATTTCAAGAGCTAGATTCAAATTTAATTAGAATAATGATAATGTTATTGTCTAACACAATGAACATTTTTCAAAATAAAACATTATTAAATAATAGATCTGAAATATAAGTAATTGATTTGTTCGTATTTGCAATTTAATAATTTGTTGAATTAATTATATAAAATGGTTAAAATAAAAACATCAAAATCTATTCTAAAAAGATTCAGTCTAACGTCAAATGGTAAATTTCTTAGACATAAAGCATTTAAAAGTCATTTGTTAGAAAAAAAAACATCTAAGAAAAAGCAAAAATTAAGAAAAGTCACAATTGTAAGCTCTAAAGATTTATCTAACTTTATTCATAAATTACCTTACAAGTTTTAGTTTTATTTGTATAATATTAGCTATAGTAATTAAATTTTATTCAAAATTGTAGGATATTAAGTAATTTTATGACTCGTGTTAAGAGAGGAAATGTCGCACGAAAAAGACGCAAGCATGTATTAAATTTAGCAAAAGGCTTTAAAGGTTCTCATTCATCTTTGTTCCGTACTGCTAAACAACAAGTAATGAAATCTTTGCGATATTCTTATGTAGGCAGAAAAAATAAAAAGCGTAATTATAGAAGTTTATGGATTGTACGTATTAATTCAGCTGTTCGTCCATTTAATATAAGCTATTCTGAATTTATTAGTTATTTAAAAAAATCCAAAATAGGGTTAAATCGTAAGATGCTATCACAAATTGCAATAATTGATACTAAAACATTTAATACATTAGTAAAAAATGTTGTGTAGGTGAAACTATTTCAGAAATGTAAAATATATATTTTGTATTTTTTATTATATATCCTTGAAATAAACTCTATAATTAGTAAATTCTGTGCGTAATATAATAGCTTATAAGTTTTAGACTGTTATTTGCTTGACAATTGTATTCATTATCTAATGAGTGCAATGCTGCTTGTATATGTTCTTCTGCTAGATCTTTAGCTTTTTGTAATCCATTAGTTTTTTTTATCATGGCTATAGCTTTTTCAATGTCTCCTTTATTTTGAAATTCTCTGCGAATAAATTTATATAGTTGTGAGTTTTCTTCTAAAGCAAAAATTAATGGTAATGTTAAATTACCATTTTTTAAATCTGATCCTGCTGGTTTACCTAAAGATTTATCTGATCCGATTATATCTAATATATCATCGATAATTTGAAAGGCTAAACCTAGGTGCTTGCCATATTGGTAAAAATTATTTTGAGTTATTTTGTTTTCACAATTTAACATAACAGCTCCTTTACAACTTGCTGCTATTAAAGATGCTGTCTTGTAAAAAGATTTTTCAATATAATCATTTATTGAAATATTTACATTAAAATTATTTGTACCTTGTCTGATTTCTCCTTCAGCAAAGTCTGTAATGACTTTAGAAATTGTTTTTACTACCTCTAGATTATTTAAATTAGCTAAATACCAGGAAGATTGTGCAAATAAAAAATCTCCTGCTAAAACAGCTACTTTAGTATTAAAAGTGTTATGTACTGTATTAACCCCTCTTCTAGTACTACATTCATCTATAATATCATCGTGAACTAAGCTTGCTGTATGTATTATTTCTGTAATTTCTGCTAATCTTTTCTGTTCATTTAGTACTATTTGTTCTTGGTTTGTCATTTGTGAAACGAGTAGAACTATTGCGGGTCTAATCCTTTTACCTCCGGCTTCAAATAAATGTTCTGCAGCGGCATATAATATTGGGTTTTTTGTGCCAATCATTTTTCTTAGATTATTATTTAAGATAAGCAAATCTTGTTTAATAGGTATAAACAGGTCATTTGATGTAGTCATTTTTATATCAGTTGATTGCATAAGGTGTTTTGTTTCGAATATTATTATAACGATATTATCTTTTTAGATGAACATTTTTAGGATTTATTATTTCTATTTTTAGCTTTATACTTTATTATTGAAGCTAACATCTATATCGTTATATTGTCCACATATTTATATGCTTATATAATTTTAGGAGATAATTAAATAGTTATGAGTAACAATATTATTTTACCGTCAAAACTTTATGAAAATAATGGCCTAGATTCTGAGGTTATGTTAGATTTATATCAAGATATGTTACTAGGACGTAATTTTGAAGATATGTGTGCACAAATGTATTACCGTGGAAAAATGTTTGGATTTGTACATTTATATAATGGTCAAGAAGCAGTCTCTACAGGAGTTATTAAAGCTTTAGATAGTACAGATTATGTTTGTAGTACATATCGTGATCATGTACATGCTTTGAGTAAAGGTGTGCCTGCTCGCTTAGTTATGTCAGAATTATTTGGTAAGGAAACAGGGTGTAGCCATGGCCGTGGTGGTTCAATGCATATTTTTTCAGCTCCTCATAATTTTTTAGGAGGGTTTGCTTTTATTGGAGAGGGTATTCCTGTTGCTACTGGTGCTGCTTTTCAAAGTGTTTATAGAAAACAAGTATTAAAAAATCAAGAAAAAATGCGTGTAACGGCATGTTTTTTTGGTGATGGAACTAGTAATAATGGACAATTTTTTGAATGTTTAAATATGGCTGTTTTATGGAAACTACCTATTATTTTTATTGTAGAAAATAATCAGTGGGCTATAGGAATGGCACATCATCGATCAAGTTCATATCCAGAAATACATAAGAAAGCAAGTGCTTTTGGATTACCTGGTATAGAAGTTGATGGAATGGATGTATTAGCAGTTAGGCAGGTTGTTATCGAAGCAATTAATAGAGCAAGATTGGGTGAAGGTCCTACTTTAATTGAGGCATTAACTTATCGTTTTCGTGGTCACTCATTGGCTGATCCAGATGAATTACGCTCAAACCAAGAAAAAGAAGCTTGGTTAGCACGTGACCCAGTAAAATCTTTTCAAAGTTATTTATTATCGAATTCGATTGCAAGTGAAAGCCAAATCCAAACAATAAATGGTGACATTAAAAAACATATAGATGAGGCTGTAGAATTTGCATTATCTAGTCCGGAACCAGAAATAAAGGATTTAAAGCGTTATTTATTTGCTGAAACTTTATAATTTTTAGAGTTTTATAAATTATATATATTTTTTTTTATTAAAATGAGTTTTATGAATCAAGTATTCATGTTTGATGCTTTAAGAGAAGCGACTGATGAAGAGATGGCTAAAAATTCATCAGTATTTGTTTTGGGTGAAGACGTAGGACACTATGGAGGGTCTTATAAGGTAACAAAAGATTTACATAGTAAATATGGTGATTTAAGAGTTTTAGATACACCAATAGCAGAAAATAGTTTCATGGGAATGGCGATTGGTGCTGCTATTACTGGTTTGAGGCCTATTGTAGAAGGTATGAATATGAGCTTTTTGTTATTAGCCTTTAATCAAATTTCTAATAACGCTGGAATGCTACATTATACTTCGGGTGGTAATTTTAAAATACCCATTGTGATTCGTGGACCTGGAGGCGTAGGTAGACAGTTAGGTGCTGAACATTCTCAAAGACTGGAGGCATATTTTCAAGCAATTCCAGGTTTAAAGATTGTTGCTTGTTCTACTCCATATAATGCTAAAGGTCTTCTAAAATCTGCTATTAGAGACGATAATCCTGTTATTTTATTTGAACATGTATTATTATATAATTTAAAAGAAGAATTGCCTCAACATGAATATTTTCTTCCTTTGGATAAGGCTGAATTGGTTAAAGAAGGTAGTCATGTAACGATTGTAACATACTCCAGAATGCGTCACCATGTTATGCAGGCAGTAAGTGAATTAACCAATCAAGGCTATGACCCTGAAGTTATAGACTTAATTTCTTTAAAACCAATAGATATTGATTCAATCAGTAGATCATTGATAAAAACTCATAAATTACTCATTGTTGAAGAATGTATGAAAACAGGAGGAATTGCAGCAGAAATTATTGCACAAATTAATGATAATTGGTTTGATCAGCTTGATGCGCCAATTGTCCGTTTATCTTCTCAAGATATTCCTACGCCATATAATGGTAAATTAGAAAAAGCTACAGTAATATATCCAGATCAAATTGTACAAGCTGTAAAAAATTTAGTTCTTTTATAGTTACGACGTACTGCAAATTCAATAAGTAAATTCACTAATTTACTTATTGAGTTTACATTCTTATCAATATATTAAAAGTTCATTTCTGCTGCTTGTACTTTTTCCCATTGTTTTTTCTTTAAAACGAAGAAAATTTGTGCTAATGTCACTGTGAAAAAGAAAACTATCATTCCTTTGATTCTTACTGGACTTTGTAAAACAATTTCCGTTTCATTTTGACCAAACCCACCAACATTAGGATCTTTTGTGATTGTTTGGTTAGATACTACTTTGTTACCTTCTGTTACATTCAGTTCTAAGCCAGCAGGAATATTTTCACTAATTATTTCGCCATTTGGTTTTTCTATTTGTATACTATACCCACCTTTATTTAATAGTTCAATTTCAGTGATTTTACCATTTGCAGGTGATGTAATAATATTGTTATTTGATTTTTCTCCTGTAGGATAAATTTGGCCTCTTCCTCTGTTACCTCCAACATATATTGGGTATTTCAAGAAATGTATATTTTTGCTCTTACTAGGGTCAGGTGATAAAATAGGGAAAGTAATTTCTTGATTATTATTACCAGCTATAGGTCCTATAACCAATATATTTTCTTGAGATTTACTATAAGTTTGTATATATGTTCCTTTTGTTTTTTCTTTTAAATCTTGAGGTATCAGGTTTTTGGGAGCTAATTTGAAGCCCTCAGGTAATATTAAGACAGCGCCAACATTTAGTGGTCCTTTTGTGCCATTACCGAGAATTTGTTGCTGATTAGTATTATAGGGAATTTTTACAGTTGTTGCAAAGACAGTATTTGGTAGTACAGCTTGAGGTGCTTCTATTTCTACTTTTTTTTCTGATAAGTGGCAATTTGCACATACGATACGGCCAGTTGCTTCTCGTGGATTTTCATATCCTTGTTGAGCGTATATTGGAAATGCTATTGATATTGCAGGATTCAATACATTATACACGATACTTATGCCCAATATAATATATATTAACGTAGTTTTTTTTAAATTCAGTAATTTCATATGATTTGATGTTATGTCTATAATATAAGAATTTTTCCACTTCTTCTTTATCATAATAGCATTCTCTATTTATAATTGTGAACAAATACGGATCATTCATATATTGTTTTTGTAAATATAGTATATATTATTTATTGAGGCTTTTTAGTATAATAATGCCTCCAAGATATAATAGTATTATTGCTATTGATAAACAAATTTGTGTTAGTGGATCTGTAGATGGAGTTAAAATAGCACTTAATATAGTTGATATGAATAGAATGTATTTCCAGTATTTTAGCATTTGGTTTGAGGAAGTTATGTTAGTTATACCTAAAATAACTTGAATAATTGGTATTTGAAAAGAGATCCCAGTACTAAAAAGTAGTAAAATGATAAAATTGAAATATTGTTCAAATGACCACATTGGTTCTACAATATTTTCACCATAATGAATTAAAAATTTTAAAGCAGCTGGAGCAAGTATTTTGTAAGCAAATAAAATACCTATAAAAAATAAAAATATAGATGATATCAGTATTGGGATAATTATAGATATTTCTTTTTTTGTTAATCCTGGAAGAATAAAAAGCATTATTTGATAAACTGTGAAAGGACTACTGATAGTAAATCCAGTGTATATAGCAATTTTAACAGAAGCAAAAAAATATTCTCCTGGTGCTAATTGCAAAAATTTTATTCCTATTGCTGGTTGTTGTAATATATATGATATGTTTTTAATATGCAAGAAACTAATAATAGTAACTATTATAAATAGTATTAAAGAGGTAAAAACTCTTTGTCTTAATTCTTCTAAATGTTCAAAAATGGACATGTTAGGGTTATGGTTTAAGTTTTGTGTCATGATATGTCTTTTAAAAGGTATATAATATTAATTAAGAATACTTAATAATAAGTATTACAAAAAATATATTTATTCAAGCTAGTTTTCTATTTACTTATATTATAGGGAGAAGTATTTTTATAATACAAACACTGTCTCAAATTCAGTTTTTTTCTTTATTTTTGAATCTATTTATGAAATATAAATAGTTATATTTTCAGTATATTATGATCTTCACTAAGTGGTGATAAAAAAATTAATGTAAATACAAGGAAACATATTTTAATGAGTATTAATGCAAGTGCTGGAAGTCCCATTACTCGACCACAACTTTATCGTACTGCTTCAATATCTACTATTGCTCAAGCAGAACAACAAGATAGATTTTTGCAATTAGGTGAGTTAAAAGAATTAATCACATTTCTAAATTCGGGCAATAAACGTTTAGAAGTAGCTGATTTATTAAGTAAAAATGCAAATATATTAGTTGCAAAAGCAGCAGACAAAATTTTTGTTGGAGGCTCAGCAATCTCTTATTTAGAGAGGCCCCAAGCTTCATTTTTAGTTGAAAATTTATCTGACAGTATCAAAACACTTGAAAATTTATCTGGTAATACACAAGGTAATTTATTGCAAGGTGTTTCATCAGCATTTAGTACTAATGATTCGTTGCCTCCAGGTTTTAAACCTATTAATATATCTCGTTATGGGTCAATCCGTATGAAAAAATCTTTACGAGACTTGGATTGGTTTTTGCGTTATTTAACTTACGCTATTGTTGCTGGTGATCCCAACATATTGTCTGTTAATATTCGGGGTTTAAGAGAATTAATTGACAATGCATGTTCAAGTGCTGCTGCAATTGTAGCTTTACGTGAAATGCGTAAGATTGCTATCAGCATTTTTAGTGGTGATACTGAAGGTAAGTTATTGGTGGAAGAATATTTTAATGTTATTATTAGAGAATTTGATGCACCATCTTTAACAGATAAATTAAAAAAAAGAACATCAGTTGACCTACAAGGGTTGCGGTTACCACAAATATATTCAAAAGCAGGTATCGTAAAACAAAAATTTGTTATGAAAACTAGTTTGTCTGTTGAAGAGAAGAATAATGTCATTCGTGCTTGTTATAGGCAAATTTTTGAAAGAGATATTACTAAAGCCTATTCATTGGCTTTTTCTGATTTAGAATCTCAAGTTAAAAATGGTCAGTTATCTATTAAAGAATTTGTTCGTTTGCTTGGTAAGTCCAGTGTATATTGTAAGCAATTTTTTGAACCTTTTGTTAATAGCAGATCGTTAGAGTTATCATTTCGTCATTTTTTGGGTAGAGGACCAGGTTCGTTAGAAGAGTTTCAGCAATATTTTTCTATTCTGTCAGTCAGAGGACTGGGTGGATTAGTTGATAGTTTAGTAAATTCTGAAGAGTATTCTGACTATTTTGCAGAGGAAACAGTTCCTTATTTAAGAGGTTTAGGTGAAGATCCACAAGAGTCGCGTAATTGGGGGGCTCAAATTGATCTTTTCAATTATAGTGCTGTATTTAGAAAAATACCTCAATTTATTACTTTATTTAGTAATTATAGAAAAAGTTTACCTGATCAACATCCTTATGGCTTGAGTAATGATCCATTAGCTATCCAATTTGGAGCAATTTTTCCAAAAAATTTGGTTAAATTAAGAAATGATTCAGCTCCATTTGGTAAAGATACACGGAGAATCTTAATCAAGTCTGGACCAGGGATTTATAATCAGATTAATAATCCTACACTACGTTCCAAAACAAGTCGATCTTTAGGACCTAAGGTTTTTAAATTAGATGTTATAAATAATAATAATAAGTTATCTAATATTCAACTGAGTCAAGCAATTAAAGCAGTTTATTTAAGAGTTTTTGGCAGATTTGTGTATCAAGAGGAAGAATTAATTATTAAAAAATTTGAAAATCAGTTGTGTGATGGTCAAATTTCCATTAGAGAGTTTGTACGTCAATTATCTAAATCATCTATATTTAGATCATTGTATTGGGAGTCTTTATATATTTGTAAGTCAATTGAATATATTCATAATAAACTTTTAGGTAGACCGACCTACGGAAGACAAGAAATAAATGAGTATTTTAATATTGTTTATCAACAAGGTTATTATAAGTTTATTGATAGTATAATTGATAGTAACGAGTATCTAGAATCTTTTGGAGATAATATAGTTCCTTATGAACGTTATATAACACCTTATACAGTGTCAGCTAGAAATTTAAAATCAAGTATTCTTAAAAAACAAATACAAATAAAACAGTCGTTGACGACGAATAAAAGCAATGATTTTGTAAATTTGGGTTTAGTAAATGAAAAACGAACCCAAGGTAGTATTAAGAGAAGAATTAAACAAGGTGTAAGTGTAAAAAGGGATCAAACAATTATTTTTTCTGTTAATAATTCAACAGATATGTTAACTAGAAAAAAAACTGCCAGAGGAATTTATCGTCAAGTGTTTGAAAGAGATTTAAATTCTTTTACAGTAGGCAATGAGTTTTTTAATTTAGAAAAAGCATTTATTGCTAGTGAAATTACTGTACAACAATTTGTAGAGGAATTAGGGTTATCGAATTTATACTGTAGACAATTTTATCAGCCATATCCAAACACTAAAGTAATTGAGTTAGGTACGAAGCATTTTCTTGGTCGAGCTCCTAGTAATCAAGCTGAAATCAGATATTATAATCAAATCTTAGCTTCTAAAGGTTTATCTAAGTTCATTCATGTTTTAGTAAATAGTTTTGAATATGAATCTGTTTTTGGTGAAAATACTGTTCCTTATCGTCGTTTTCCGACTTTACCAGCAGCTAATTTTCCAAATACAGAAAAGTTATATAATACATTAACTAAACAGAATGAATTGATTGTCGTACCCAGTTTTAATCCGGTGCCAGGTAATCAATAAATTGATTAATTGTTGATCTTTCTTGTTTGAGTACTTTGCCGAAAATAAAAATAGTACCTAATAAATAAGTTTAAAAAGTGACAATTTTGAAATTAATGATGTATTATAGTGCTATGATATATCTTATTATATGTTTTGTTAAACAACTCTAGGAGTTTAAAAATGAGTATAGTTACGAAATCAATTGTAAATGCAGATGCAGAAGCTCGCTATTTAAGTCCAGGTGAACTAGATCGTATAAAGAGTTTTGTTTTATCTGGACAAAGAAGATTAAGAATTGCTCAAATTTTGACTGACAATCGAGAATTAATTGTTAAGCAAGGTGGTCAACAACTGTTCCAAAAACGTCCGGATGTTGTTTCTCCTGGTGGAAATGCCTATGGTGAAGAGATGACTGCTACATGTTTACGTGACTTAGACTACTATTTACGTTTAGTAACTTATGGTATAGTTGCTGGTGATGTAACACCTATTGAAGAAATTGGTTTAGTTGGGGTAAAAGAGATGTATAATTCATTAGGCACTCCTATCTCTGGTGTAGCAGAAGGGGTTCGTTCAATGAAAGCTATTGCTTGTTCTTTGTTGTCAGGTGAAGATTCTGCTGAAGCAGGATTTTATTTTGATTATACTTTAGGCGCGATGCAGTAAAAATTAATTTATAAGATATTAAGGATATTATATATTATGCAAGATGCTATTACTTCTGTTATTAATACAGCTGATGTACAAGGAAAATACTTAGATGATACTTCATTAGATAAATTAAGAGGTTATTTTCAAACAGGAGAACTAAGGGTACGTGCTGCAGCAACTATTGCAGCTAATGCAGCAACTATTATTAAGGAATCAGTTGCTAAAGCTTTACTTTATTCAGATATTACAAGACCAGGTGGTAATATGTATACAACAAGAAGATATGCTGCTTGTATTCGTGATTTGGATTACTATTTACGTTATGCTACTTATGGTATGCTAGCTGGAGATCCATCTATATTAGATGAACGTGTATTGAATGGTTTAAAGGAAACATATAATTCATTAGGAGTTCCTATTGGGGCTACAATTCAAGCTATTCAAGCAATGAAAGAGGTGACATCAAGCCTTGTAGGTCCTGATGCTGGACAAGAAATGGGTTCATATTTTGATTACATTTGTTCTGGTATAAGTTAGTGAAATAAATAACAATAAAAAAGCTTTTAAGCTTTTTTATTGTTATTTTACTTAGTTATTTAATACATTAATTGCTTGCAATCGTGCACGAGCTTTGCGTAAATTTTGCGTAGCATCTATTTTATCTTTACTCGTTTCTGCTGTTGTTAACGCACTTGTTGCTTCGTTTAAGCTTTTTTGAACTTTATCAGGATTTAAATTAGAAGTTTCTTCAGCTCCATTTACTAATATTGTAATGTTGTCATTTTCAATTTCTGCAAATCCACCTAATAAAATTATAGGTTGCCATTCTTTATCTATACGTACTCTCATTACACCGATATCTAATGCTGTTAGCAATGGTATATGTCCTGTTAAAATACCTAATTGTCCTGTGCTGCTCGGTAGTATTACTTCTTCTGCATTAGCATCCCAAACTGTTTTATCTGGGGCAATGACACGTATGTTTAATGTCATTTCTATTTTCCTTTATTTTAGTGTTTCAGCTTTGTTAATTGCTTCTTCTATATTGCCTACTAAGTAAAAAGCTTGTTCAGGTAAATCGTCTAGTTCACCATTTAAAATCATTTGAAAGCCTTTAGTGGATTCTTCTAGTGATACATACTTACCAGGAGATCCTGTAAATACTTCCGCCACAAAAAAAGGTTGAGAAAGGAAACGTTCAATTTTACGTGCTCTAGCTACTGTCAATCTATCTTCTTCTGATAATTCATCTAAGCCTAAAATGGCAATAATGTCTTGAAGTTCCTTATACCTTTGAAGTGTAGATTTTATTTGTTGTGCTATTCCGTAATGTTCTGTTCCTACAATTGACGGCTGTAACATAGTTGATGTAGATCCTAATGGATCTACTGCTGGATAAATTCCTTTTGCTGCAAGACCTCTTGATAAAACTGTAGTTGCATCTAAGTGAGCAAATGTTGTAGCCGGTGCTGGGTCTGTTAAATCATCTGCAGGAACATAAACAGCTTGAATAGAGGTAATTGAACCATCTGTGGTTGATGTTATTCTTTCTTGCAAAGCTCCCATTTCTGTAGCTAAGGTTGGCTGATATCCAACAGCTGAAGGCATTCTTCCTAAAAGTGCAGATACTTCAGAACCAGCTTGTACAAATCTGAAAATATTATCAATAAATAATAGTACATCTTGTTTATTAATATCTCGAAAGTATTCAGCCATTGTTAATGCGGTTAAACCTACACGCATTCTTGCCCCTGGTGGTTCATTCATTTGTCCATATACTAAAGCTACTTTTGAATCTTCTAAGCTTTCAGCGTTAATAACTTTAGATTCTTTCATTTCTTCATATAAATCATTGCCTTCTCGAGTTCTTTCTCCTACGCCACCAAAAACAGATACACCTCCATGAGCTTTAGCAATATTATTAATTAATTCCATAATGAGTACTGTTTTTCCAACACCAGCACCGCCGAATAGACCTATTTTACCCCCTCTTCGATATGGTGCAAGTAAATCTACTACTTTAATGCCTGTTTCAAATATAGAAGGTTTGGTTTCTAGCTGTACGAAGGAAGGAGCATTTCTATGGATAGGTAATAAGTCAGATGAAGAGATTGCTCCCAAGTTATCTACTGGTTCTCCTAAAACATTGAAAATACGTCCCAATGTGGGTACTCCTACTGGTACTGTAATAGGAGCGCCTGTATCTATTACATCAACTCCTCTTTTTAATCCATCTGTAGAACTCATAGCTACAGCTCTTACTCTATTATCGCCTAATAGTTGTTGAACTTCGCACGTAATTGTATCATTAGGACCTTCTACTTTGAGTGCATTGAAAACTCTAGGAAGTTGTCCAGTAGGAAATTCTATATCTAATACAGGACCAATAATTTGTATTACAGAACCTTTTGTTGTCGTTACCATAGTTAATTAATTATTACATTCTTATTCAGTCAATAGATAAAATTTCTTTTATTTTTATATTAGTTAATTTAATAATATAAACTTTTCTTCTGTACCATCTTAATTGATACTCTGATAAATGATGTTATTTTTAATAAGATAATAACTATAGGAGTTTTTTCTGTAATATATTATACACTTAATTTTTAATTCATAAAAACATAAAAAGTTTTATTTTTTTATTTATATATATTGAAAAACTTAAAATTTAGAAATATAATTTAAACAGTTATAATAAAATAACTAATCATGTTTTATTATATATTTGGTATTAGTAGTAATTTGATTATGTTGTTTTAAATGGAATTATTTTTAATTCTTCCTGTTGTTTTTAGCCAATTTTGCGCTTCAATATAATTATTCGGGGCTAAATATACAGCTTGTTGCCAGTACTGAGCTGCTTTGTCAAACATTGATTTTGATATATCTAGATTATTTTTGTTAGCTGCTTTCAAGCCTTGATAATGATAAATTACTGCTATATTATTTAGAGCCTGAGTTAATTTATTATTTAGTTCTAGTGCTTGATGATAATATTCTAGTGCTTGTATGTGTTCGCCATTACTTGCATAAATTAAACCTATGTTGTATAGTATGTATGATCTGTCGTATGGATCTTCTTCTAAAGCAAGTGCTTCATAATAATTTTCTAATGCTTCAGCATATTCTCCCTCTGATTGAGCAGACATGCCATCACGGTAATAGCAAAATGCTTGTTTTTCCTCTTTGCTTGTTGGTAGTATTTTTAATACTATATCCGCTAGGACTGTAAAAGTTTTATCTATAAAGTTGTCATTTTTTTGTAAACGAGGCATATTTTTTATAATTTTTTCAGTTATTTTATATGATAAGCTTAGTAATCCCTATTTTAATCATAATATTTATATTATTGGTTTTTGGAAAAAGCTTAATTATGTAATTCTAGCTAAATTTTTTTTTAAGTAAAAAACATTATAATGTATATTCAAAATAATAATAAGTATGATCAATAAAATTTTATTTATATCTCCGTATCTTGATCTAAATTTTAATAATAAAAATTTACATATTTGTGCTTTAGAGTCTAAAAAAGATATTATGTTGCTAGATGATCCTCAAATGGTTTATTTAACTAATTCAGGTAATACTATAAATATTAATTCTAGTCAAAAAGTAGTACAAAATATGATTTTGACAGATATTCATGAAACAAAGCAAAAAACTTCAGTTAGCTTTTCTAGTAAGCTAGAAAAAAAAAGTAAAGGTAGTTCTAAAATAGAAAATAGCGATTATAAAAACGATATTAGAAAAAATAAAATAAAGTTAAGAAAAAAAACTCGAAGTCAAATTAATTTGAATAATGATGATCTCTTTCTTGATAATAAAAACTTTATATCTAGCAATGTTTCACAAGAACATAATATAGATATATCTTTAGATAAGAATTCAAAGGTCAATAAAAAGAAATATAAATATAAGTTCCAGAAAAATCTACTTGATATTGATAGTAATCAAGTTGTGAGTTCTAAGTTGTATCAAGATACTCAGTTAGTGGATAAAAATATTATTCTAAATAAACCTTTAAGTATTAAAGATTTATCTAAAAAATTACATATTACAGAAGCATCTATTATTACTTGGTTATTTTTGCAAGGTATATCAGTAAATATTAATCAGGTGGTTGATACTTCTATTGCAATAGAAGTGGCAAAAAATTATGGTTTTACTGTTATATATGAGGATCAGAATAATACCGAAAATTTTTCTAAAGATATAATCAATGATACAGAGTTAAATTTATCTCAAGCTTTTTCAAGAGCACCAATTATAACAGTTTTTGGTCATGTAGATCATGGTAAAACAACTTTATTGGATTCTATCAGAAAAACAAACTTAGTAACTTCAGAAGTAGGTGGTATTACACAAAGTATTAAAGGTTATAAAGTAGAATTTGATTATTTATCATCAAAAGAAAAATTGGTTTTTTTAGATACGCCTGGTCATGAAGCATTTAGTCATATGAGGTTGCGTGGAGCTGAAGTAACTGATTTAGCACTATTAGTAGTTTCTGCAGATGATGGTTTGAAACAACAAACTATTGAAGCAATTAATCATATATTATCTCGTAAAATACCTTATGTAGTTGCTATTAATAAGATTGACAAAGCAAATATTAATTTAAAGAAGGTAAAACAGCAATTAGGAGAATATAATATTTTAGATAAGAAATGGGGTGGCAATAATGATATCATAGAGGTAAGTGCGTTAATGTCAACTAATATAGATAAATTATTAAATGCTTTATGTAATTTGTCTCAAACACTAAATTTACAAGCAAATTATGATTCGTTAGCTAAAGGTACCATATTAGAATCACATATTGATAAAAAAACAGGTTCTGTGGCAAATCTTTTAGTTCAAAATGGTACTTTGCAGAAAGGTAATATTATTGTTGTTGGTAATATATATGGAAAAGTAAAATCTCTTACTGATAGTTGTGGTGATAAGATAAGCGAAGCAAGACCTTCTGATGTAATTAATATGTGGGGTTTTTCATCTACACCTCAAGCAGGATTAAAGTTTAAAGTTGTTCAAACTGAAAAATTGGCTAAAACTTTAGTGAGCCAAAATATGGATGATACTATATCTTCTAATTGTTCAAATTTATTAAACACAAGAGTTACGTTAGATAGTTATAAAAGACAATCAAAACTTAAAATTATTAATATAATATTAAAAGCTAATACACAAGGTTCATTAGAAGCAATTATTAGTTCTTTTGCAGATATACCTCAAGAAAAAGTCCAGCTTAATATTTTAGCTGTTGATTCTGGTTCAATCTCTAATAAAGATGTTGAGTTAGCTGCAGCTAGTCAATCTATTATTTTAGGTTTTAATATTAACCTAGATGCTAGGACTCAATATTTAGCAGATAAGTTGAATATTAAAATCAATGTATTTAAGATCATTTACAGTCTTTTAGATTTTGTCAAGTACTATATGTTAAATTTAGTTGATCTTGAATATGATAAATCATTGATTGGACAAGCAACCGTTCAAACAGTTTTTTCTATGAATAAAGGAACAGTTGCTGGTTGTAGAGTAGATTCTGGTAAATTAAAAAGAAAATTAAATATGAATATATATCGTAACCAAAATTTATTATACAGTGGTATTATTGATTCCTTGAAACGTTTAAAAAATGATGTTGAAGAGGTATCTATTGGTAATGAATGCGGTGTAATGTGTATTGATTTTCATGGATGGCAACGTTTAGATATAATAAAAGTTTATGAATTAGTTGAAAAGGTAAAAACATTGTAGATTATATAACGTAAAAAATATTCTATTAATATTTTTTATCGTTATACTTCAATTAATATAATTTTAGTCTTTATTTAGAAAAGGAAGTAATGATAACATACGCGCTCTTTTAATTGATTTAGTTAATTTTTTTTGTTGTTTCGATGTCAGTTTTGTTGATCGTCTTGAAAGTATTTTACCTTGGTCATTAATAAATTGTCTTAGTATATCAATGTCTTTGTAGTCTAAAATCTCTTTCTGTTTAATAGGCGAAGATTTTTTATTAGATAGAACCATATATTTGTATAAATTATTTAATTTCTTTGAAGTTTTCGTGGCAATTACAATTAGGGCAAAACTTTTTTAGTTCTAAACGGTTTGGTTGATTTCTCCTATTTTTTGATGTTGTATATCGAAAAATTCCTTTTTTTCTCTTTGTCGTATTTTCTATCTGTTTGCATTCACACTCTAAAGTTATGATAACACGAGCTCCTTTATTTTTGGCCATTTTTATTAATCATAAATTAATGAATTGATATAGTAATTATCTCATGTTTATGTGTTTGTTCGCAAGTTTCTTTATCAGTATTTTATTGAAATTTGTTTATATTGTGCATATTAATAAGTAATGTTATAATCAATTTACAATATATAATCATAAATTATTTAATTTTCTAGTATTTTATCTTATGTCTAAAAATCTATCCGCAGCTAAAAAAAATCAAATTTCAATTAGAAATCGTCTCAGGAATCGGATTCATAAATCTACTATTAAAACATTAACTAAGAAATATCGTGCTAGTTTGAAAAATTTCACTAACTCTGATTATGAGTATGCCCTATCTAATTTAGCTGACGTTTATAGTAAGATTGATAAAGCAATTAAGAGAGGTGTAATACATAAAAATAGTGGTGCTCGTAAAAAGTCTTCACTAGCTCGTGCCATGAAAGATGTACTACAATAATTGTATATTTTGTTTATAATAAAGGTTGATAGTGGTTATGAGTTATTAATTTTATAATCTTCTACAAATTACCTAAATATATTATGAATTCAGTTACGATATCAAAAAAAAATATAACACGTAAGAGTTTTATAATACTTATTTATTATTATACTTAAGAATCATGGCATCTATATTTCCAGATTTAGCAGCTATTCAAAGGGAAAGTTTTCAATCTTTTTTATCTGAAGGGCTGGGTGAAGTTTTAGATTCTTTTCCTGTTATTACTGATCCTACAGGTAAGTTAGAATTGCAGTTTTTTGGGAAAGATTATAAATTGAAGTTCCCACGTTATAGTGTGAGAAAAGCTAAAAGTAGAGATCGAACATATAGTGCTCAGATATATATACCTTCTAAATTAACGCGAAAAGATACAGAGCTTATTAGAAAAAAACAAGATACAGGTTTTCTTAATGTATTGAATATTCAAGATAAACATAAAAAATATAAAAAAAGGCCCGTATTTGTTGGTGATTTACCTTTAATGACTAATAGGGGGACTTTTATTATTTCTGGTACAGAAAGAGTCATTATTAATCAAATTGTAAGAAGTCCTGGTATTTATTATAAACAAGAATTAGATAAGAATGGTAAACAAGTATATAGTGCTAGTCTTATTTCTAATCGTGGCTCTTGGTTAAAATTTGAGATAGATGCAAAGAATCAAATTTGGGTTAGAATTGACAAGACTCATAAGGTGAATGCATATATATTTTTACGTGCTATTGGTTTAAATTCTGATGATATTAAAAAAAATTTAACAAAATATTACTTTTTGCTCAATGCTTCTACTATATATGAAACAAAAGAATTAGATAAGGAAATTGGTAAAACATCTGTTGAAGAAGTAACAGATGAAGAAGCTTTGTTAATTGTTTATAGTAAGCTCCGTCCTAATGAACCTGCAACAGTTGCTGTAGCTAAACAAATGTTATACATGCGTTTTTTTGATCCGAAAAGGTATGATTTAGGGGAAGTTGGTAGACATAAAATAAACAAAAAACTAAATTTAAAAATTCCAAAATCTTTTCGTGTATTATCTCCTCAAGATATTATGTTGTCTATTGATTATTTAATAAATATAAAGGAGCAAAATATAGGTACACTTGACGATATAGACCACTTGGGTAATCGTCGTGTAAGATCTGTTGGTGAACTGTTACAAAACCAAATACGTATTGGTTTAAATCGCTTAGAAAGAATTATACGTGAACGTATGATGATATGCGATTTAGATTCTTTAAGTTTGTCTAATTTAGTAAATCCTAAACCTTTAATGGCCTCTGTGAGGGAGTTTTTTGGTTCTAGTCAACTTTCTCAATTTATGGATCAGACAAATCCTTTATCTGAATTAACACACAAAAGAAGAATAAGTGCATTAGGACCAGGTGGTCTTAATAAAGATCGTGCTGGTTTTGCCGTAAGAGATTTACACCCCAGTCATTATGGTCGTATATGTCCTATTGAAACTCCAGAGGGTCCTAATGCTGGGTTAATAGGTTCTTTAAGTATTTATGCTAGAGTCAATAAATATGGTTTTATTGAAACTCCATGTTATCAAGTAGAAAATGGTCAAGTTCTTAACAATGAAAAACCTATATATTTAACTGCAGATGAAGAAGATCATGTAAGAATTGCTCCAGCGGATATAATAATAGGTAATGATAACTATATTAAGTACCAGGTTATACCTGTGAGATATAGGCAAGAATTTATTACTGCTACAGTAAATCAAGTGGATTATATTGCGGTATCTCCTATACAAGTTATATCTGCTGCAACTTCATTAATACCATTTTTAGAACATGATGATGCAAATCGTGCTTTGATGGGTTCTAATATGCAAAGGCAAGCGGTTCCTTTATTATATACAGAAAAACCAATTGTTGGTACTGGCTTAGAAGCTAAACTTGCAAAAGACTCAGGCATGGTTATAACTAGTAGAACTAGTGGAATAGTAAGTTATGTTACTGGTACAAAAATTGGTATTCAAGATGTTGATGGTAAAACTGTTCACTACAGATTAAAAAAATATTACCGTTCTAATCAAGATACTTGCATTAACCAGAGGCCCGTAGTGTGGCCTGGTGAAAAAATTACAGTAGGTCAAACTATTGCTGATGGTGCATCTACTGATGGTGGTGAAATTGCATTAGGGAGAAATATCTTAGTGGCTTATATGCCATGGGAAGGGTATAACTATGAAGATGCGTTTTTAATTAGCGAACGTTTAGTATATGAAGATATTTATACATCTATTCATATAGAAAAATATGAATTAGAATCCAGACAAACTAAGTTAGGGCCTGAAGAAATTACCCGTGATATTCCTAATGTCAGTGAAACGGCTTTAGGTTTATTGGATAAAAATGGTATTGTTGCCATAGGGTCATGGGTTGATTCTGGAGACATTTTAATAGGAAAAATTACTCCAAAAGGTGAATCAGATCAGTTACCAGAGGGAAAGCTTTTGAGAGCTATTTTTGGTGAAAAAGCAAGAGATGTAAGAGATACATCACTTAGACTACCAAATGCTGCCAAAGGTCGCGTAGTTAATATAAAAGTTTTCACACGTCAGAAAGGAGATGAATTACCTCCTGGTACTAATGCTATGATTCGTGTTTATGTTGCTCAAAAAAGAAAAATTCAAGTAGGTGATAAAATGGCTGGGCGTCATGGAAATAAAGGTATTGTTTCTCGTATTTTATCTAAACAAGATATGCCATATTTACCAGATGGAACTCCAATTGATATTGTTTTAAATCCATTAGGAGTTCCTTCTAGAATGAATGTTGGCCAATTATTTGAATGTTTATTGGGTTTGGCTGGTGAATATTTAGAAAAGCGTTTTAAAATTATTCCTTTTGATGAAATGTATGGAGAGGAAGCATCAAGAGCATTAGTAAATAATAAACTAAAGCAAGCAGCCTTAGTACAAGATCAAGCATGGCTGTTTAATCCATTACATCCAGGTAAAGTAATATTGTTTGATGGAAGAACTGGTGAACAATTTGATAATCCAGTTACGGTAGGAAAAGCATATATTTTAAAGTTAGTACACTTAGTTGATGATAAGATTCATGCACGATCAACAGGCCCTTATTCCTTAGTAACTCAACAGCCTTTAGGTGGACGTGCTCAACATGGTGGTCAGAGATTAGGTGAAATGGAAGTGTGGGCTTTAGAAGCTTTTGGCGCAGCATATACTTTACAAGAATTATTAACTGTTAAATCAGATGATATGCAGGGTAGAAATGAAGCTCTAAATGCTATAGTTAAAGGTAAGCCTATACCTAAGCCAGGCACACCAGAGTCATTTAAAGTACTAATGAGAGAGTTACAATCATTAGGACTAGATATTGCTGTACATAAGGTTGAATTATTCGAAAATGGTGAAAATAAAGGTATAGAAGTTGATTTAATGTCTCCTGAACCATATTCTAATATTTTTGATCATCATTCAGTAGATAAAAAAGATAACATAAATGATGGAATTTTGGATAAAAACAGTATTTACTCTGACTTGGAATTAACTAATGATTATTAATTTATTTATATTATTTTTATAGGTGTAGATATCCATTTATGACTAAGTTTGAGCAGTATTTTGATTATGTAAAAATTAGTCTTGCTTCTCCAGATAAAATTAGGCAATGGGGTGAAAGAGTATTGCCTAATGGCCAAATTGTTGGTGAAGTTACTAAGCCAGAAACAATTAATTATAGAACTTTGAAACCTGAAATGGATGGTCTTTTTTGTGAGAGAATTTTTGGTCCTGTGAAAGATTGGGAATGTCATTGCGGAAAATATAAACGTTTTCGTTATAAAGGTGTTGTTTGTGAAAGATGTGGAGTTGAAGTAACAGAATCGAAAGTAAGGCGTCATAGAATGGCTTATATCGAGTTAGCAGCTCCTGTAACTCATGTATGGTATTTAAAAGGTAGCACCAGTTATATTGCTTTAGCTTTAGATTTAACAGTAAAAGAAGTAGAAAAGATTGTATATTTCCATTCTTATATTGTTACAAATCCTGGTGATTATAAAAAATTACATTACAAACAATTACTGGAAGGTTATGAATGGAGGTCCTTAGAAGATAAGCTTTATCCTGAATCATCTAATTTGTGTGGTATTGAAGTTAGTATTGGTGCAGAAGCAATTTTACAATTATTACAAGATATTGATTTAGACAATACTGTAGAAATATTAAGAGAGGAAGCTTTAAAGCCACCAAAAGTTTCTAAAAACTTTTCTCCTAAATTTAATAAAAAAATGAAACGTTTACGTCTTTTAGAGAATTTTATTTCTACAGAAGCTAAGCCTTCATGGATGATATTTTCTGTAATTCCAGTAATTCCTCCTGATTTAAGGCCAATGGTTCAGTTGGATGGTGGTAGATTTGCAACAGCTGATTTAAATGAATTTTATCGTAGAATTATTAATAGAAATAATCGTTTGGCCAGGTTAAAGGCAATACTTGCTCCAGAAATAATTATACGCAATGAAAAAAGAATGTTACAGGAAGCTGTCGATGCATTAATGGATAATGGTCGCCGTGGCAGAACTGTTGTTGGTGCTCATAATAGACCCCTGAAATCTTTATCTGATATTATTGAAGGTAAACAAGGAAGATTTAGACAAAATTTATTAGGCAAACGTGTAGATTACTCTGGAAGATCTGTAATTGTAGTTGGTCCAAGTTTAAAACTGCATCAATGTGGTTTGCCACGAGAAATGGCTTTGGAGCTTTTTCAACCTTTTGTTATCCATCGTTTAATTTTACAAGGCTTAGTTAACAATATTAAGGCCGCAAAAAAAATTATACAAAAAAATGAAAGTATTGTATGGACTGTATTGGAAGAAGTTATCCACGGCCATCCTGTATTATTGAATAGAGCACCAACTTTACATCGCTTAGGAATTCAAGCTTTTGAGCCTATTCTTGTTGAAGGGAGAGCAATTAAATTACATCCTTTAGTTTGTCCAGCATTTAATGCTGATTTTGATGGTGACCAAATGGCTGTTCATATACCGCTTTCATTAGAAGCTCAAACAGAAGCACGTTTATTGATGTTAGCGCCTCATAATTTTTTATCACCTGCTACAGGGAATCCTATATTAATGCCAAGCCAGGACATGGTTTTAGGTTGTTATTACTTAACCTCTGATAATCCAGCTTCACAGCGAGGTCAAGGTCAATATTTTGCTAGTTTAGATGATGTATTAATGGCTTATGGGCAGAAACAAATAGATCTCCATGCTTTTATATGGGTTCGTTTTAATGGACTATTAGAATCTAATAATAATGAAGTCATAATCAAGTCATACTCTAATAATGATGGTACTGTTGTAAATATGTTTGTTGATAAAATTTTGAAAAAAGATGCTCATGGTCAGATACTTGTCCAATACATTAGAACAACAGTTGGACGTATCTTATTTAATAATGTTATACATGAATCTTTAGTTTAAAAAATATTTATTCATCTTGTATATGGAGATAGTTAAATGACAAAAAACTTTGTTGAACCTAAATTTGCTAATAAAGTTATAGATAAAAGTCAATTAAAAAAAATTATTATATGGGCATTTAGAAATTATGGTGTTGCTCGAGCAGCCAATATGGCTGATAGGCTTAAAGATCTTGGTTTCTATTATGCAACTAAGGCTGGTATTTCTTTAAGTTTAGAGGATTTAAGAATACCTCCTGAAAAACAAAATCTTTTATCTGAGACTATAGCTTCAATTGAAGATACAGATGATCGTCATAAAAGAGGGGAAATTACTGTTGTAGAAAGATTTCAGAAAGTAATTGATACATGGAATAGTGCAAGTGAAGCTTTAAAAAAAGAAGTGATAAAGTATTTTAAGAATACTGATCCATTAAATACTATATATATGATGGCTTTTTCAGGGGCTCGAGGTAATATTTCTCAAGTAAGGCAATTAGTTGGTATGAGAGGTCTAATGTCTGATCCCCAGGGACAGATTATTGATTTACCAATTTCAAGTAACTTTAGAGAAGGTCTAACTGTTACAGATTATTTTATTTCATCATATGGTGCTAGAAAAGGTTTAGTTGATACAGCATTGCGAACAGCTGATTCTGGCTATTTAACGCGTAGATTAGTTGATGTTGCACAAGATGTTATTATTCGTGAAGTTAATTGTAAAACATCTCAAGGTATTTTGCTTGAAAATATGGTTGATAATAATAAAATACTTATTAATCTAGAGCAGGCTTTAATAGGAAGAGTATTAGCAGAAAACATATTAGATCCTCAATCAGGAGCTTTTATTGCTCGTTCTTCTCAATTTATAGACCCTTGGCTAGCAAAAAAAATATTGGATTTAGGATACAAAAGTGTATTAGTTAGGTCTCCTATTACATGTGATTCTATAAGATCTGTGTGTCAATTGTGTTACGGTTGGAATTTAGCTCATGGTAAAATTGTAGATCTTGGCGAAGCTGTTGGTATTATCGCAGCACAATCTATTGGTGAACCAGGTACGCAACTTACTATGAGAACTTTTCATACAGGCGGTGTTTTTACGGGAGAATTGGCTCAAAAAATTGTTAATGAATATGATGCAAAAGTTGAGTACTTAAGTACTATGAAAATGGTTAATGATCGAACACGCCATGGAGATCAAGCTAAACTAGTTAATGCAGATTTCAAGTTAAAATTAACTGACTTAAAAGGTGTAGAGCGAATAATTAATTTAGTTGAAGGGACATTATTATTAGTTCAAGACAATACATTTATAAAAGCAGGGCAAATAATAGCTGAATATCCTTTAAGCAACCGGTTAATTACTGAAAAAGCACAAAAGCTTGTAATTACCGATTTTTCTGGTAGTGTTAATTTAGAAGCTTTTGAAAATAACCAATTGCCTAATAAGCAGAATGAAATTTATAGCATGCCAACAAGTGGTATTTTATGGGTTTTATCAGGTATTGTTTATAGTATACCTGATGATGCAGAAATAATGGTTTCAGCTGGTCAATCTATTGATGAAAATAGTTTGTTAGCACGTGCTCAATTAATCAGTAGATATAGTGGATGTATAAAAATTATAGATCATCATGGGTTACATAGACAGATATCAGTTATAACATCTTTAAAAACTTTTCTAAATATTAAAGTCAGTATTGATAATAATTATGGGTATAATAATTATATTTTAACTGTAGATACAGGTGATAAATTTTTACTGAATATTTCACCTAAACAGAAAATCTCACATAATCAAATTGTAGGTAATTTAATTACAGATGTATATAAAACTCAAACGGGCGGTATTATTAAATATTTAGATTTACCTATTTCTAAGAAAAAATCTAATAACAATTATGATTACTATGATATTTTAGGGTCAGGTTACATACTGTGGATTCCTGAAGAAACACATGAAGTTAATAAAGATATTTCTTTGTTATTAGTCAATCATGGTGATTTTGTTGAAATTGGTACAGAAATTATTAAAAATGTATTTGCTAATAATGCAGGTGTTCTTGAAATTGTACAAAGAGATGGGATTATTCGAGAGATTATAATTAAACCAGGAAGTATCTATAATATAAGTGCGAATGATCTCAAATCGATTTCATCTGAAAGTAAATCTAGAGGTTTTTTACGACCAGGTGAACAAATTATTAGTGGTATTGTTACAGATAAATTGGTTTATTGGGAATATATACAATCTCAAGGATCTACTGTAATGTTAATTCGACCTGTTATTGTCTATTCCGTACCTAATAAAAAATTTGAAAATCGTTATACAATTGATTCTTTTGAAATTGATATGTTTAATCTGAAAGTTATGCGACGTACTTATTTTCGTGATGGTGCTAGAGTTAAGTCTATTCATGGTATTGATTTATTGAAAACATATTTAGTTGCACAATTAAATCCAAAGGTTATAGATATGTTTTGTACTTTGGAGTTTGTTAAATCTTCAATTAATAAATCACATCTTTATTTAAAATTAAGTACAGCTCATATACTATCTTTAAAAGAACTGGCTGGCGCAGATAATAAAAGTTTTCATACTGAAACTTCAATTAATGTTTATGATAATCAGTATATTAAAAGTGGTTCGATTTTAGCACAAACAGAAGTTCTATCAAGTATTAAAGGTGAAGTTGAATATATTCAAGAAAATAATTTTTCTGCTAGACGGATTTTAATTACTACTAAAATGGATATATGTACTTTTACTGTGAGTCATAAAAAACTAATTAAAGTAAAAATAGGAGACTGGATATATTCAGGTGATGAGATTGCAACTAATTTTATTACATATTGTTCAGGTAAAGTAATAAATATATTAGATAATAAAGTAACGATTAAAATAGGACAACCATATTTAATTTCAAGTGGTTCAATTTTACATGTTTACCATAATAGCTTAATACAACGCGGTGAAAACCTTGCTACTTTAATGTTTGAACGAGCAAAAACAGGTGATATAGTACAAGGTTTACCAAGAATTGAAGAAATACTTGAGGCACGTAAGAAATCAGATACTTCGTTTAATCCTCATTTAATGTTAGAAACTAATTTTCGTTGTTATTCAAATCAAGGTTTAAGTGTACATGATGCAACTAAATTGAGTTTACTAGATATACAGTTATTTTTGATTAAAGAAGTGCAACTAGTATATCAATCTCAAGGAGTAGAAATATCAGATAAGCATATAGAAGTTATTGTAAGACAAATGACTTCTAAAGTTAAAATTGAAAATGGAGGAGATACTGATTATTTGCCTGGAGAAATTGTTGAGCTACAAAAAGTAGAATCTGTTAATAGATCTTTACTTGTGATGAATAAAAATCAGGCATTATACCATCCAATTTTACTTGGTATTACTAAAGCTTCGCTGAACACTGAAAGTTTTATTTCTGCTGCAAGTTTTCAGGAGACAACTAAAGTATTAACAGAAGCAGCTATTTCAGGGAAGTTAGATTGGTTACGAGGTTTAAAGGAAAATGTAATTATTGGACGTTTAATACCTGCTGGCACAGGTTTCAATATTTACACGAATCCTCTAATTAGTCACGGAAATAATTCATTAGGTCCAAATTTAAATAAGTCTAATAAGCTAACATCAAGTACAAATTCCTCTAATTCTAATTTTGAAGATATCATTTTAGATGATAGAATTGCTCGTAATTACCCTAAAATTTATGACTCTGATTTTATAACAAAAATATAGTATAGCATATAAATAAATAAATTCTTAAAATTAAAGTTTATTTGTCTAACTCGCGATGCATTATAGTCTTATGTTTTTTTTTATATTATGTTATTCTTGTGATAAGTTTTTAAGTTTTTAAGTTTATAGGTTTTTTAGCCGTTTTATTAGCATTATTTATTAATTATTATGGCAGTTGCATCTTTATCAGAATTATTAGAAGCGGGTGTTCATTTTGGTCATCAAGCTAAAAGATGGAATCCTAAAATGTTTCCATATATATATACAGAGAGAAATGGAATACATATTATTGATCTTGTTCAGACAGCTCAATTATTAACAGAAGCATGTGATTTCATTAAAAACTGTTCTAGTGAAGGTAAAAACTTCTTATTTTTAGGTACTAAGAGACAAGCTGCTGGAATTATAAAGCAGGAGGCTGTGCGTTCAAATTCTTATTATGTTAATCAAAGATGGTTAGGTGGTATACTCACAAATTGGGTAACTATAAAATCTAGGGTAGAAAGACTAAAAGAGTTAGAAAAGCAAGAATTATCAGGTTCCATTGATCAATTGCCTAAAAAAGAAGCAGCAACAATGCGTAGGGAACTATATAAGTTAAAGAAGCATTTATACGGTATAAAAGATATGAAGAAAATACCTGATTTAATTATTATTGTTGATCAAAAGCGAGAGACAACTGCTATCCAAGAATGTATTAAATTAGGAATACCTACAATTTGTATTTTAGATACAAATTGTAATCCAGAAATTATAGATATACCGATTCCTGCAAATGATGACGCTATTAGATCTATTAAATTAGTTATGAGTAAAATTGCAGATGCTATATTAGAGGGTAAGAATAAGTAAGTTAATATAGATTAATTTGCATTTAATATCTTAAATTGAATTTGGTGTTTTATAAAAAAAAGGAAATAGTTATGTCGAAACAAATTTCTGCAGAGTATGTTAAAGAATTGCGCAGTAAGACTGGCGCAGGCATGATGGATTGTAAAAAGGCTCTACAAGCTTCTGGTGGTGACATGGAGTTGGCTGTAGAAAATTTAAGAAAAAAAGGTTTAGCTTTAGCTGATAAAAAATCTACTAGAATTGCAACTGAAGGAATTATTGAAAGTTATATACATTCAGGATCAAGAATAGGTGTTTTAGTTGAAATTAATTGTGAGACTGATTTTGTTGCTAGAAGAGTTGAATTTCAACGTTTAGCTAAGGATATTGCTATGCAGATAGTAGCTTGCCCTTCTGTTTCTCATGTATCATTAGATAGTATTAGTCAAAATACTATTGATAATGAAGCTAAAATAGAATCTGATAAAGAAGATTTAATAAACAAGCCTAATAATATTAGAAATAAAATTATTGCTGGCAGAATGGAAAAACGATTAAAAGAAATATCTTTATTAAACCAACCCTTTATTAAAAATCCTGACATAACTATTGAAGAATTATTAAAACAGCATATTGCCCTTTTAGGTGAAAATATTAAAATTAGAAGGTTTGAAAAGTTTTTGTTAGGTGAAGGTTTAATCAAAAAGGTTAATGATTTCCATTCAAGTATTGTAAATAAAAGTTAATTAATTAAGATTACATCAATAATGTTAAATAATCATTACTATAGATATATAATGATTTATAGTAACGCCTTCTCTATGGCATTACAACGAAAGTAGTGTTTGTGGATACTTAATTTATTAATTACTTTCGATTTACTTGTAAAATATTTTTTACTAATTATCAATACTATAATTATGTATCAGAATAATATTCAATATTCATTTTCAATGATTGCCGGAGTTGAAGTAGGTAAACATTTATATTGGGAAATTGGTGGCTATAAAGTTCATGGTCAAGTATTTCTTGTATCTTGGCTTGTGATATTTGCTTTATTAGCAATATCATTTATAGGAACCAGGAATTTAAGTCGTATACCTAAAAGTTGGCAAAACTTTATGGAATTTATATTAGAATTCTTGCAAGATATTGCGAAAAATCAGATAGGAGAGCAAGATTACAGACCTTGGGTTCCTTATATAGCAACAATTTTTTTATTTATTTTAGGGAGTAATTGGGCTGGTGCTTTAATACCTTGGAAGTTAATTCAATTACCCGAAGGAGAGTTAGCAGCACCTACTAATGATATTAATACTACTGTAGCATTATCTTTATTAACATCTTTATCATATTTTTATGCTGGCCTTAGTAAAAATGGTATAGGTTATTTTTCAAGGTATATCCAACCTACACCTGTACTTTTACCTATTAATATTTTAGAAGATTTTACTAAGCCTTTATCTTTAAGTTTTAGATTATTTGGCAATATTTTAGCTGATGAACTAGTAGTATCTGTCTTTACTTTATTGGTTCCAATACTTATACCTTTGCCTGTTATGATATTAGGTTTATTTGCAAGTTCTATTCAAGCTCTAATATTTTCAACTTTATCAGCTGCTTATATAGGCGAAGCTATTGAAGGTCATGGTGAACATTAGAATAAAAAATCTTTGCTACAAATAGTTTATTTATATGAAATCTGTTAATTTTCTATCTATTTTACTTAATATTAATTATTTACTATGGACTCAATTATTTCCGCTGCATCTGTAATTGCTGCTGGTTTAGCTGTAGGTTTAGCTGCAATTGGACCAGGAATTGGTCAAGGAAGTGCAGCAGCAAATGCTGTTGAAGGTATTGCAAGACAACCAGAAGTTGAAGGTAAAATTAGGGGAACCTTATTGTTAAGTTTAGCTTTTATGGAATCTTTGACTATTTATGGACTAGTTGTTGCTTTATCTCTTTTATTTGCTAACCCTTATACAGGTTAATTAAGTGATTAATGCTTAGTTATTATTTACTTATATATTAATAACTAAGCATTTTTATTAAAGTTAAGATTCTGTATATAAATTATAAAAACTAAAAATAAAAATGATGGATTTACCTCTTTTATTAGCTTTACAAGCATCAAATACGGAAGTAGAAGGAGGTCTTTTTGATTTTAATGCAACTTTACCATTGATGGCACTACAATTTATTATATTGACATTTATATTAAATTTTATGTTCTACAAGCCAGTTGGTCATGTTTTAGATGAAAGAGACGAATATATTCGTAATAGTTTAACTACTGCGTCTGCTTCTTTATTAAAAGCAAATGAGCTAACAAAAAAATATGAGCATGAATTAGCAGAATCCAGAAAGCATGCTCAAGATATTATTAAGAAGTCTCAGCAGGAAGCACAGAAAATTGTTTCGATTAAAATTAAGGAAGCACAACAAGAAGCTGAAAAATTAGTTTCGGAAGCATCTCATCAGTTATATATTCAAAAAGAACAAGCATTGAAAACTTTAGAAGATAATGTTGGTGCATTAAGTGATCAAATTAAATACAAATTATTGGGAAATCAGTCATCAGTATAATATATTTAGTTACTTTATTCATTGATAGTTGGAGAAAAAAATGGAAGATTTCATTCGAATATTTACTGTTTTTGCTGAACATAATATAAAGCAAGGAATAAGTTTCAATTCAAATTTTCTAGAAGCTAATGTATTGAATATATTATTACTTTTAGCTGGTTTAATATATGTTTTAAAACAGTTTCTAGGATCTGCTTTGTCTTCTAGACAAAGTAAAGTTTTATCTGCAATACAAGAGTCAGAAGAACGCTTAAGACAAGCAAATCTTCGATTAGAAGAATCAGAAAAACAATTAGCTCAAACTCAAATTGTAATTACACAAATTAAGCAAGAAGCAGAATTAACTTCACAAAAAGTACGTGAATCAATATTGGCACAAGGAAAATTAGATATAGAGCGTTTATCTAGTGCCAGTAAAGCTAGTATCATTGCAACAGAAAATCAAGTTAGGCAGCAGATTCAACAACAAATAATTTCTTTGGCAATTAGCCGAGTGACTATACAATTACAAAATCAAGTAACTCCATTTATACAATCAGAGATAGCAGACCGCAACATTATGGAATTAAGGGGAAAAATATGAGTAATCAAAGCTTAATTACCAAGGTTGTTTTACCTTATGCTGAAGCATTACTGGATTACTCACGTGATAATCAAGTAATTAGTGAAACCAATGAAAATTTATCTGCTATCTCTGGTATATTATTAAAATCAGAAGATTTGAGATTATTTTTAGATAATCCATTGGTTGCTAAAGAAATCAAAAAAAATGTTATAAAAGAATTGTTTTCAACTCAAATTAATAATTTTATATTGAAGTTTATATTAGTTTTAGTTGATCGTCGTAGAATTTCATTATTAAATCTAATTATAGATAAATATTTTAACTTAGTATATCAATTAGATGCAATAACTATTGCCCATATATCAACTGCAATTGCTCTTAATGAAGCTCAGCAAGAGTCTCTTACTAATAAGTTGAAAGTAATGACAAATAGTCAGCAAGTTAAACTTAAAATGAATATAGATACTAATCTAATTGCTGGTTTTACAATACAGATTGGTTCTAAAAGAATAGATACAAGTTTATCTGGTAAGTTGCAACAAATGGCTTTGTACTTAAATATGAATTAAGAAATATAAGATTAAATTATTAATATGTACAAGTTGTTTTAATTCAATATAAATAACATAAAGATTAAAAGATATGGTAAATATTAGACCTGACGAAATTAGTAATATTATACGTCAACAAATTGATAAATATGATCAACAAGTACAAATTGCAAATATTGGAACTGTTTTGCAAGTTGGTGATGGAATAGCTCGTGTTTATGGATTAGACGAAGTGATGGCAGGTGAATTGTTAGAATTTTCGGATCAAACAATCGGTATTGCTTTAAACTTAGAAAGTGATAATGTTGGCGTTGTATTAATGGGAGATGGCCGTGATATTTTAGAGGGAAGTTCTGTAAAGGCAACAGGTAAGATAGCTCAAATTCCGGTAGGAGAAGAGTTTTTAGGTAGAGTAGTTGATCCTTTGGCTCGTCCAATTGACGCTAAAGGGATACCTACTAACATGGAGACTAGATTAATTGAGTCCTATGCACCGGGTATTATTGGGAGACAGTCTGTATGTGAACCCCTGCAAACAGGAATTACGGCAATTGATTCTATGATTCCTATAGGCCGAGGTCAAAGAGAATTAATTATTGGTGATAGGCAAACAGGTAAGACTGCAGTTGCTCTTGATACCATTATTAATCAGAAGGGTCAAGGTGTTATTTGTGTTTATGTAGCTATAGGTCAAAAAGCTTCTTCTGTAGCTCAGGTTGTTTCTACATTAGATGAGAAGGGTGCACTAGACTATACAATAATTGTTGCATCAAATGCGGATGATCCTGCTACTTTACAGTATATTGCACCTTATACTGGAGCAGCTTTAGCAGAATATTTTATGTATAAAGGGAAAGCTACATTAGTTATCTATGATGATTTAACTAAACAAGCGCAAGCATATAGACAAATGTCTCTTTTATTAAGAAGACCACCAGGTAGAGAAGCATATCCAGGAGATGTATTTTATCTGCATTCTCGATTATTAGAAAGAGCTGCTAAATTGAGTACTGATTTAGGTGGTGGAAGCATGACAGCTTTACCAATTATTGAAACACAAGCAGGAGATGTATCAGCATATATTCCAACGAATGTTATTTCAATTACAGATGGACAAATATTTTTATCAGGAGATTTATTTAATTCAGGTATTAGACCTGCTATTAATGTTGGTATTTCTGTTTCTCGTGTAGGTTCTGCTGCACAGATTAAAGCAATGAAACAGGTTGCTGGTAAATTAAAATTAGAATTAGCTCAATTCGCAGAATTAGAAGCTTTTTCTCAATTTGCATCTGATTTAGATAAAACAACACAAAATCAATTGGAGCGTGGTCAAAGATTACGAGAAATTTTGAAGCAATCTCAAAATTCTCCAATTTCTGTAGAAGAACAGACTGCTGTAATATATACAGGAATTAATGGTTATTTAGATGATATAGAATTATTTAAGGTTAAGGATTTTATTAATGCTCTAAGAGAAGATTTGAAAAATTCGAAGCCAGAATTTGCTGAAGCAATTCGTAGTACAAAAAAATTGAGTCAAGAATCAGAAGAGTTGTTAAAAAAATCTATAGAAGATGTTAAACAAGCTTTTGCAGCTTAGACTCCTATTTTAAAAATAAAAAAAAGGGCAATTACCAATTGAATTGTCCTTTTATATGTTTATTTAGTATTAAGTTACAGGAATACTATCATAACCATATTGTTCTAGTTTTTTTGCAATAGTTGAATCTCCTGTATGAATTATTTTACCTTCTTTCATAATATGAATGTAATTAGGTACAATATAGTCTAAAATTCTTTGATAGTGTGTTATTATAATTATAGATTTTTTATATGTTATTAAACTGTTGATATTTTTAGATATAACCTTAAGTGCATCTATATCAAGTCCAGAGTCTATTTCGTCTAAGATACAAAGCTGACTATCCAAAAGTAACATCTGTAAAATTTCATTTTTCTTCTTTTCACCTCCTGAAAATCCCTCATTAAGATTTCTTGTTAAAAATGAAGAATCTATTCCTATTTTTGTGATTTTTTCGTTAATTAATTCAAAAAAAGCTAGAGGATCTAATTCTGGTTTGTTTAACGCTTTTTGTTTTGAATTATATGAAAGCCTTAAGAAGTCCGAATTACTGACTCCAGGTATTTCTACAGGATATTGAAATGCAAGAAATATACCCGCAAGAGATCTTTCTTCCGGACTCATTTCATTTAAATTGTGGTTGTTAAATTGCATGCTGCCCTGAGTAATATTATAATTAGGATGACCAGCAATAATTTTAGCTAACGTACTCTTTCCTGATCCATTTTTTCCCATAATGGCATGTATTTCTCCTGATTTAATCGATAAATTTAATCCTTTGATAATTTCAGTATCGTCAATATTAGCATATAAATTTTGAATTTTTAGTAAATTAGTTTTCATATTGATTAACCTATAGTTCCCTCTAGTTTCAAGTTTAATAAACGATCGGCTTCCATAGCAAATTCCATTGGTAATTCATTAAATATTTCTTTACAAAAACCACTAATCATTAAAGATAAAGCTTCTTCAACATTAATACCTCTTTGTAAAAAATAGAATATTTGATCTTCTCCAATTTTTGATGTTGATGCTTCATGTTCAACTTTAGACCACGGATTTTGTACTTGTATATAGGGGAATGTATTTGCTTGTGATTTATTGCCAATTAATAGTGAATCACATTGAGAATAGTTTCTTGAATAGTTGGCTTTAGGGCCTATTTTTACAAGACCACGATAACTATTAGTAGATTTTCCTGCTGATATTCCTTTTGCAATAATTTTACTACGTGTATTTTGGCCTAAATGAATCATTTTACTACCAGTATCAGCTTGTTGGAAGTAGTTAGTCAATGCTACAGATGCAAATTCTCCAATTGATTTATCACCCACTAATATACAACTGGGATATTTCCATGTAATAGCTGAACCTGTTTCCACTTGAGTCCATAAAATTTTAGAGTTATGGCCTATGCATAGACCTCTTTTGGTGACAAAATTATAAATACCTCCTTTGCCTTCTTGATCACCTGAATACCAGTTTTGAACTGTTGAATATTTAATTGTAGCATTATCTAAAGCTATTAATTCTACTATAGCAGCATGCAATTGATTATTATCAAATTTAGGTGCAGTACAACCTTCTAAATAACTTACATAGCTATTTTTATCAGCAATAATTAAAGTTCTTTCAAACTGACCTGATTCTCTATTATTTATTCTGAAATATGTTGATAATTCTAGTGGACAATGCGTATTAGGAGGTATATAGCAAAATGATCCATCACTAAATACTGCAGAGTTAAGTGCAGCAAAGTAATTATCGCCAATTGGTACTACTGAGCCTAAATAATTATTGATTAAATCAGGGTATTTTTGAATTGCCTCTGATATAGAACAAAAAATAACACCAACATTAGCTAATTCTTCTTTAAATGTAGTTGCAATAGAAACGCTATCGAATACTGCATCAACAGCAACATTGCTGAGTCTTTTTTGTTCATTTAAAGGTATGCCTAATTTATCAAAAGTTTCTAAAATACTAGGATCAACTTCATTCAAGCTGTTTAATGCTTTTTTATATTTGGGAACAGAATAGTAGATAATATTTCTGTAATCAATTTTTGAATATTTTAATTTACTCCATTGTGGCTCATTCATCTGTTGCCACTTTTGATAACCTTTTAATCGAAAGTTTAACAAATACTGAGGTTCTTTTTTATGTTTACTAATTGATTTGACTATTTTTTCTGTTAAACCTTTAGGAAAGTCTTCTGATTGAATATTTGTATGAAAACCGTATTTATATGGTTTGTCTATTAAATTATTGAGATTAAATGACATTAAATTTTACTGTTTTTTGAATAAATTATTGTATATTATAAAAAAAATCATATAAATAAAGTCGTTTTATTGTTAGTAACATTTTTTCATTAATATTTTTATATATTGAAGATAAAATATCGGGTTATTTGAAAATTAAAAGTGAATTATTTTAAGTTTTTTATAAGAAATTTTTCTTGTATGTAAATTAGATGATATTTCGTCTTTATGTGTATTAATAAATACTAAGATTCCATAAATTATTGAGGAGTAATATGTATTTACATATTTTATTGTCATAATTTTATTCATATATCTTAGCTTGATGCTAATGGCAATTTTATATATTTTATAATTTATCTGTAATATTAATTGTGATGAAACTATTATAATAAAAAATAGTTTTTCTGTTATATTTGTTGCTGTAATTTGAATTAAATGAAGAAAAAAAAGAACTATCAATTCATATTTTGTTGTTAAAAATAAAACCTTTAAACATAAGCAAGAAGTGACAGGTAAACATATAATTCTTATAATAAACTCAGAAAGAATGTTATAATTTATATTTGATTTTATTATATTTATACATAAAATAATATTAAATATCAAAAGGTAATAAATAGATGAAAAATTTAATCTCTTAGTCAATTTATTATATGATACAGGTATATTAACTATTGTATATAAGTTACAAATAATACTAATAATAGCAAAAATGTAATTATAGTAATGATACAAAACTAAAAATAAAAATGTAATGATAATTTTTTTTTTATAATCTATTTTATGTAATGAGGTAATTGGGGAAATAAGATATATATTAAAAAATGTGTTGTATGAAAAATTTATTAACATAATAATCAAGACAATTAACTTGTTTTTATAGTACTGTTTATGTAATTATATATTGTAGGGCAGATGGCGAAATTGGTATACGCATCACACTCAAAATGTGACAACTCTAGTTTTGAGGGTTCAAGTCCCTCTCTGCTCATTTATTCTATTATGAGTCTAATATAAAAAATATGAGTTTATTGGTTTTAGGTGGTACAGGTACTTTAGGGCGTCAAATAGTAAGAAAAGCTTTAGATGAAGGTTTTCAGGTTAAATGTTTAGTTAGAAATTTTCGTAAAGCTGTATTTTTAAAAGAATGGGGGGCGCAACTTGTATATGGTGATTTGAAGTTGCCAGAAACAATTCCGATGACTTTAATAGGTATTACTGCAATTATAGATGCTTCTACAGCTAGGCCTTCTGATTTATATAATGCTAAAGAAATAGATTTATATGGTAAATATATATTAATAGAAGCAGCAAAAAAAGCAAATATTAAAAAGTATATATTTTTTTCTATTTTGAATGCCAGTAAATATTCAGAAATACCTTTAATGTCGCTTAAATTAAAAATAGAAAATACTTTAATAAATTCGGATCTAGATTATACTATTTTTTCTTTAGCGGGTTTTTTTCAAGGTTTAATTAATCAATATGCTTTGCCAGTTTTAGATAAGCAGTCTATCTGGATTACTGGAGATACTACGGCAATAGCATATATGGATACACAAGATGTTGCGAAGTGTACTGTCAAAAGCTTATCCATATCAGATATTACAAGAACAAATTTACCTTTAGTTGGTAATTCTTCTTGGACATCATTACAGATTATAAAGCTTTGTGAAAAGCTTTCTGGTCAAAGATCAAAAATTTCACGAGTACCAGTTTACTTATTACGATTTGCTCGTCGATTTACGCAATTATTTCAATGGGCTTGGAATATTTCGGATAGATTAGCATTTACAGAAATCATAGCGGGAGGTGATAAATTTGATGCTTCCATGGATGATATTTACAACGTTTTACAGTTGAATAAAAATGATATTATGACACTCGAATTATATATGCAAGAGTATTTTAGTAAAATTATGAAAAAACTAAAAGAACTTAACTATAAGGTTAAAGATAATACAGAGGAAATAAAGTTTTAATATTTTATGAATATATTTATTGCAACTTGCAAGATTGTTAGTCAACCAAGATTATTACGTTATAAGAAAAAATCAGTAACAATAATGATATTATTACTGTATAACAATAAAAAAAAGGCACCTTGGTATTGTATTATCGCAATTGCAAAAGGAAAAATAGGTGCTGAAATCTTTAATTTGTATAAGCAAGGTGATTTAATTATACTTGAAGGATCTATACAAATAATAAATGAGAAAAATTTTGTGAGTGGTAACTATTCAGAAACTATAAAAATCATAAATTTAAAGGTTAAGATGATTCATCCAACTCACCATCTACTAAAAGTAAAAATCTAGTTTCATTGATAGCCTTTATTAGATATATTAATAATTTTTAACATACAATATGACTTGTTGTTTATATTTTAATATAATATCATAAAATAATTACCCAAGGAAATACCTTATGTTTACGCTAAAAATCTTTGTTTATACAACTGTAATATTTTTTGTATCTCTTTTCTTTTTTGGTTTTTTATCTAATGACCCTTCAAGAAACCCAAACCGCAAAGATTTAGAATAAAAGTATAAATACTAATAGTTTTTACAAAACTATTAGTATTTATACTTTTATTCAATTTTAATATTAGAGATAAAACATATAGCGTTATATTGTTTTATTTTTTTTATTACTATTATAGATAACTTGAAATTTTTATGAAAAAAATAAATATACTCTGTATATTTTATATTATTATTTAAGCAGTCAACTTTTAAAAAACTTTCATTTTCCAATTTAAAAAAATAATTGGTCACTATTTTTTGATCAAGCTTTTCAATTTTTCCTTCTAGAGGATAAGAATTATTGTAATTAATATAATGATAAATAATTTTTTTATTATTTAAGTATTCACAAGTGTAGCCATAATTAATTGATTCAACTTGTTTTAGTGGTGAATAAATGATCTCACTCTGATTAATATTTATTATTTTATTAGCAAAGTCATAAATTGTTTGTTGAGATATCCATTTACCTTCTAAATATTTGATGAGTATTTCTAATGGTTGAATCATTTTAATGTTTTAATTAGTTTATAGTTATGATAAACGAAATTGATAATATTGCTGTGTATAGTTATCAATTCTATGTTCAAAACGTATATTAGGTATAATCTTTATAGGAATATTTAGTTGTATACCTGAGCCAATGTTATGTATATATTGATTATTTATGTAAATATAAGATGGTACTTGAATAAAATTGTAAAAAAGATAATAAGATAAAAATAAACATATCGATATATGATATTCTATAGTGTTCATATAGTTTAAATAAACATTTGTTGAATATTTATAATTGTTAAATAAGAAGTGTTTTATATTATTACCATATACAAATGGTAAGTTAATTTCAGAGAAAAAAAATAAACTGTTATTATTATTATTAGATAATAAAATCGGTAATTTAAAAGCTTGACTGTATTTAATTTTGCAGGATTGATTTAGATAAGAATCAAAAATCATAATATTATTTGCTTTCATTTTTATTGGTATAAAGAATATTGATTCCAATATTAATAAGTAGCCAGAGTTTATATTCTTTATTAAGTTTAAATGATTATACTTTAATTGAAGTTTGAAATTAAACAAATTATTTTTTATGCTTTTATTGATAAATTGAATTTTAGAGCATAAAAAATCAGAATGAGCATTTAATTTGTACTGTTTAATATTTATAAATCTTCTATTATATAAGTTATAAGTGTAAATAATACCACTTTTATATCGAATTTGATTTTGTAGATAGTATTTAAAAAAAATTCCAACTTTACTCTTTGTAAATTGTTGTTTTAGTTCTAGAATATTTTTGACAGCATATATGTTTTTTTCAATATGGTATGATGGGTATAATAAATTATATCTAGATAGTTTATGGGAAAAATTCAATTTTGTATTTATAATTTGATTGTTGAATTTAAGAAATGAACAAAAAAGTTGAGGTATTTGGTGTTTTAATTGTATGTATGTAGCAAAATTATAGTAATTACAGTTCAAAGATGATAGATAAAATGTAAATCTAAAATCTTTAGATATTAATGTTTTTTTTAAATTTAATAAATATATAATTTTAGTTAAAATATTTTGTACAGGTCTAAAACTATTGCCATAATGGTCTTTCTTTAAAATTGTTAATAAATTTTTATAGCAGTATATAAGATTCGTTTGATTATAAAAGTATCCATAATTTGTTGTAAATATTGAATATTTTACTGTTATACCAAATACTCCTTTAAAATTAGTGATTTTATATTTACAATCATTAATGATTTTTATTTTTTTTAAAAATTTTATTCCATTTTCAATCTTCTTTATGTTTAGTAAAGATCCAGTAGCAATACCTAATTCTTTTTCAAGAAGTTTTTCTGTGTTTCTAATTAATTTATTTTGAGTATTGTTTTCTCCAATATAGATAAACTTACTTTTTATTATCTTACCTTCAAAGATTTTTACATAAATAGTGCTTGAATTGTTTGGTTGTGTCAGTTGTACGTCAACCCATTGAAATCCTCTTGTTATGTACCATGCATAGATTTTTTTTATACTTTTATCAAAATTTTGATAATTTGTGGGTAAACCTATTTGGTAGTTGAATATCATAATTAAGAATTTTTTTGGTATCTGTAATTGATTATATTTATTAACTTCAACTTTTTTTATAATAGGGTTTATACTTATATTTATAATAAAATGACTAATTTTACTGGCATATGTTATAAAATACTCTATTCGATTTAAATAACCACTATTTTTTAAGATATCTATAATTTTAGTTACTTTTCGGTCATTTTTATGATTATTCTTTAGTAAAATACAATTTATTTTTTGAATATTTATGTATGTATTAGAGTAATTTATTCTTATCTCAGGTTGAAAGTTCATTATATGAGTATTAAATGCCAAATATTTACTGATATGATATTTTCTTGTTTCATAGGGTTTAAATAAATAAACTAAAGCTTGAAAAAACATTATTAAATGTATAAAGCTGTATAATAGATTACTTGTTTGCAGAATAGCATTAGAAGATTTGAGGTATATATTTATGATAATTTTCTGCATTACTATAAAATTTAAAAGATTTATATTGTCTAAGAATTGATATATAATATTTTAGTCTTATCGTATTTTATTTTTATGATCAATATAGTGAAAATATAATGAAATATTGGAATTTAAAAAAAATCAATCAATCAGCACTTGATAAAACAGGTATTATACCAAGGTCAATAAGTAAACTTTTTGATAAGTTTAAGCGAGAGCTTGATCCAAATGCTGAGATTGAAGCATTAGAAGAATTTAAAGTTTCTCGCTATCAAACAGTTGCATCTGTTAAATATCTTTTGTTTTTATTTATTATACCTATATTAGTTAATCACTTGTCTAAAAATTTTATCTTTGGCCCATGTGTTAATTATTTTTGGAACCAAAATGAGCGTAATATTTTTTTGAATGAGTCTCAAGAGGAAAGAGCATTTGCTGAGTTACAGCGCTTCGAAGAAAAAATACATTTTGATATAATGATTGGTAAAACACAAGCATCTTCATCTTTTATTATTAATTATGAAATTAAACAAAAAGCTTTAGAAATAGCATCAAAGTATGCAGATGAAAGTTCTTCAGCTGTGAAAAATATTTTAGCTGATTTGCTGTCTGTTACCATTTTCATTACATTACTGATAATTAATAAGAGGCAGTTCTCAATTTTAAGGTCATTTATTAATCAGTTAATTTATGGATTAAGTGACACGGCAAAAGCATTTTTAATTATTCTTTTAACTGATATGTTTGTTGGTTTTCATTCTCCACATGGATGGGAAATTATTATAGAAGTAATTTTAAGGCATTGTGGATTACCAGAAAGTAGGGATTTTATTTTTGTATTTATATCGACATTTCCTGTTATATTAGATACGATATTCAAATATTGGATTTTTAGATATTTAAATAAAATATCACCATCAGCTGTAGCAACTTACCACAATATGAATGAATAATATAATTAGTATTGCCTTTTAATTTGATTAAGTATAATATAGCGTGATAGGCATCTGTGGCCGAGAGGCCGAAGGCAGCGGACTCATGTGCGACCCGTTTTTAAATGTTAAAGGTTCAAAATTTAACAGATTAAAGACTAAGAATAAACATACTTAGTTAACTATATTTCTTTTGCTAGTGTATAATCTAGCTATTCTAAATCATGAATGTACTCAAGCAATCAATTTTCACATTAGTTAGCCTTAATTATGTAAAAATTTAAGCAGATTGCTTGGAAAAATTGATAAAATTAGGAAAACAAACCCTTGTAAAAAATACTGTTTTTAATTTTCATAATTAAGTTTGAAAATTTTGACCTTTAAGCATACGTACTATGAGCTACGATATGAATGATTTTTAGATGAGTCAAAATAGTATATAGAGAGGAATTTAAGTCAATTAAAATATTGGAAATATGGAACGGAGTAACTAATAAGAAGAATTTTAGTTTAATATGCTAAAATTGAGTTAAGGCAACTATTAAATCTTATTAGTAAGAAGCAATAAAAAGCAAAATGCAGACGTATTGTACCTATAAAAATATTTAAAAATTCTTGTATTTTAAATGACATCTTTTACTATAAATTCATTGATGACATGGAAGTCATTACCATGGAAAAAAATTAATCAACGAATTTTTACGCTTCAAGAAAAAATATATAAATTCTCAAAACAGTGTGATCAAAAAAGCGTTTATGAAATACAAGTTTGTCTTTTAAATTCTAGTGATGCAAAGTTACTAGCTATAGAAGAGATTTGTAGTAATCTAAATTATTATTATACGCATAAGCAAAAAAAAATATATAAAATTGAAGATTCAGATAAATGGTATATATACAAATATTTATTTCACAACACCAAAAATACACTTTTACAAGAATATTTTTTTGAATATATTAGACAGTACCTCATTTATCTATCGATTAAGCCAGAATGGAATGCAAAATCAGAACCAGTTTATAAGCAAAATAAGAATAATTGTTACCTAATATATCGTTTATGTAATTTTTTTTCTAACAATTGTACATTTAAACACATAAAGTTGACCTTTTATAAAAATATTTTAAATAAATACATAGATGTAGAGAAACTAATTACTAAAATTCAATCCTTACCATCTATTTCACTTTATGTAAAATATTGGTTAAATAATCAATATTTTTTAGATTTTTCAATAATACATTCTAATATTTTTAAGTTTTCTGGTTTGGATATGAGTAAACTTATCAATAGTATTATCCATAACGGTATTGAGTGGTATTTAATGAATAATTTTCATTTTAATCTTAAAGCTTGCGAACTGTTCAAGTTTATATATTTATCTAATTGTTTTGAAGAAACATTAGAATTATATTTTAAATATAATAATCAAACTAAAAAAATCTTCAGTAACATAAAAAACTTATATAATTCTATACAGTTTTATTATAATAATAGTGTGATTTGGTTTAACCAAGAACAGCAAAATTCAGAACATACTATAGCAATATATAATAATTTCTTTATTACACAAAAAGATTCGAAAAAAATATCTAAATTTTATAATAACTATGTATTATATGTACACTCGAGTCTTTATAAAAAGCTATTATATCGGATAAAAAGTTTTCTATATAGCTATGATTTTATGGGTAGGCTTAGAAATTATAAAACGATAGATTTACATAAACTATTTATTTTAACTAATAATTCTATAATAGATTTTTATCAGTTCTATTATCCACTGATCAATTCAAATAATTTTCGTATTATACTTAAATTATTTGAAAAAACGCTATTTAAATGGTTAAAAAAGAATAATAACAAAATATCATTTATACATAATAATGAAAACTTTTTAAAGTGTAGATTATCTTATATTACATAAATAAAATGCTAGATTATAAATTAATAGGTAGTAGCCGTATGAAGTGAAAATTTCATGTACGGTTTTGTAAGAGAGGTACCAATGGTATCGATTCTAATAATCCGCCATCCTTAAAAGGACGTCGCTGGTTCGAATCCAGCCAGATGCATTTTAAACCATTTATTATAAATATAAAAGCGGGTAGCGGGAATCGAACCCGCATCATTAGCTTGGAAGGCTAAGGTTTTACCACTAAACTATACCCGCTATAAAACAATCTTACCATTTTTTTATTACTGTTTTCAATTACTATTCCATGCCTTCAAGAACAACTCCTAAAAATTGTGCTAAGGAAGTTGCTTGCTCTTCTACTTGCGATAACATTAAAGGTTCTCCAACCCTTGTTAATGGTATTTCACGATTATCTTTAGTTTTTAAATAAATTTCTCTTTTGGGCGTTAACCCGTTTTGAATACTAACCTTCACTGCTTGAATTTCATTAGTTTGATAATTTAGTTTTAATATTCGATTTTTTCCTGGAAAACCTAACCTAAATATTGTAATTAGTCCTTTATCATTATTGAACTCATTATATCCACTACCAATATCCCATATTATAGTCAGCCATAAAAATATACTAATTAATATTGCAATAGTTCCATAAAAAACCATTACTATTCCTTGAGGAATAAACAGCAGTTTGGAAGAGTGTGTAAAAGGAAGTATTTCTATATTTAAATAGCTAGAGATTCCGACTAAAAAAAAACCTAAGCCGCCGAATAAAATTAATGTAGCCCACCAATAATTACTTAATCTGCGAGATCCTAGTATCTTATCAACTCGAATTTTAGACATCGTGCTTTATTAAATGATTTATAGTATTTTTACTTAGTTATTTAATATATTTATCCAAATAACAATATCTTCTTTGGATTTTAATTATACCTAGATCAATTTTATCGCTTGTAATCCATAGAATAAACTTAATGCTAAACCCATAAATATTCCTATAAACAATAAATAACTAATAATAATAGACATAACTGAATATTTGTTCCTCTTTTATTTTATAATTGCTATTACACAATGCTTTATATATAAACTATATATTATAATATTTATGAATTCAATTATTTATAAATATAATTAACAAATAACAATATACTTATTAATTTAAGATATATGTAATAAATGTCGTTAAAATGAGTATACACTGTTATTGTAGATAGTGTAGTTTTTTATATTGTATTTATGGGAGTGCATTTACATGTCAGATTTCATTCAACCTTATAATAATGATCCCTTTGTTGGTAATTTATCAACACCTGTAAGTACTTCGAGCTTTACAAAAGGTTTGTTAAGTAATCTACCTGTTTATAGACGTGGCTTATCCCCACTATTAAGAGGTTTAGAAATTGGTATGGCTCACGGATATTTTTTAGTTGGCCCTTTCGATAAGTTAGGACCTTTAAGAAATACAGATGTAGCATTACTATCAGGTTTTTTATCTGCAGTAGGGTTAATTATTATATTAACCACATGTTTATCAATGTATGGTAATGCTTCATTTAATCGAGAAGAATCTAAAGATATCTTACAAACTTCAGAAGGTTGGGGTCAATTTACTGCCGGCTTTTTAGTTGGTTCTGTTGGTGGTGCTGGTTTTGCTTATTTATTGCTTGCAAATATACCTGTATTACAAAATGCTGGCTTAAATTTATTTTAAGTAAGCTAGTAAAGGGACTTGAACCCATAACCTGCTGATTACAAATCAGCTGCTCTACCAATTGAGCTATACTAGCGTTTATAACTAACTTCTTTTTAATTCTACGATGCTAACAACAATAGCATCGTTTAATTTTTTATTTTAATAAGCTAATGAAATAAGATATTACGAATGTTCATTATCTGTATTATCAGAATGAAATGAGTTACATTCTATATAGTAGTTAATTGTTTGATCAAAGCATACAGATGACCAGCCTATAGGAGTTTCTAGCAATAATTCATTGTTATTATCATCTGTTACCGATAAGTTATTAATGTATTCCATATTTATCTCCTAAAATTCTCTAGTGTATTATTAAACTCTATATTAACACAATTTTATGTAATTGTCACTGTTTTTAGAAATTAATTTATATATTATTATATTAATTAAAAAATCTTACACAGAGATTTAATAGTTTTAGTTGCTATTCTTAGCTTTATCCATTTTTGTTGTTTAGTTGACCAAATTTTTTTATGCTGCAAGTTAATTCCTTGTTTTTTCTTTGTTCTAATATGTGAATGTGATACTGCATAAGCATTATTTGCTTTTCTTTTTGTAATTTGACATATTCTAGACATAAAATTTTGTATTTAGTATTTTTTATATTTATTATTATATAATTATATGTTTTTCTAATGTGTTTGATAATGTAGTTTTCGGTACTGCTCCAACTACAACATCAACCTTTTTTCCATTGACAAAAATCATGAGTGTAGGAATACTTCTGATACCATATTCACTTGCTGTGCTTGGATTTTGATCTGTATTAACTTTAACAACTTTGATTTTATCTTTGTAATCTTCCGCTATAGAATCTACTACAGATGCGACCATTCTACATGGACCACACCATGGAGCCCAAAAATCAACTAATACCGGAATCTTTGAATTAATAACTTCTTTGCTAAAAGAAGCATCCGCCACTTCAGATACAATCAAGATATATTCTCCATTTGCTTCCCTTTCTATAAAAATTTTATCATATATAATATAATATTTATTCTATTAATATTTTTTGTTTTCATTATAATAATATTAAAACAGAAATTTTTAATACATTAATAAATATTATCACTACTATAAATAAGATTACAATTCCTTGATACTTATATAATGATAGATTTATTAATAAGGTTAGAGAAAATCTAACGTTATAATTAATGCGTAATACATTAAGTTTTAAATTTAGAAATATGAAACTATTTATTTAAAACTTAAATATTAACCTAATGATACTGCCTTAAATTCAAGGAGGAATACATGTCTCAATCTGTAGAAGAACGGACAAGGATTAAAAACGAACGTTACGAGTCTGGCGTAATTCCATATGCTAAAATGGGATATTGGGATCCTGAATATGTAGTTAAAGAGACTGATGTTTTAGCTCTATTTCGTGTAACTCCACAACCAGGAGTTGATCCAGTAGAAGCTTCAGCTGCAGTTGCTGGTGAATCATCAACTGCTACTTGGACAGTTGTTTGGACAGATTTATTAACAGCTTGTGATCTATATAGAGCCAAAGCATATAAAGTTGATGAAGTACCTAATACATCTGATCAGTACTTTGCCTTTATTGCTTATGATATTGATTTATTTGAAGAAGGTTCTATTGCAAACTTAACAGCATCAATTATTGGTAATGTTTTTGGCTTTAAAGCTGTAAAAGCTTTAAGATTAGAAGATATGCGTATACCAGTAGCTTATTTGAAAACTTTCCAAGGGCCTGCTACAGGTGTTATTTCTGAACGTGAACGTATGGATAAGTTTGGACGACCTTTTCTAGGTGCTACAGTTAAACCTAAGTTAGGCTTATCAGGTAAAAACTATGGTCGTGTAGTATATGAAGGTTTAAGAGGAGGTTTAGATTTTCTAAAAGATGATGAAAATATTAATTCTCAACCCTTTATGCGTTGGAAAGAAAGGTTTCTATATTCAATGGAAGGTGTTAACAGATCTGTTGCTGCAACAGGTGAAGTAAAAGGACATTATTTAAATGTAACTGCTGCTACAATGGAAGACATGTATGAAAGAGCTGAATTTGCAAAACAACTTGGCAGTATCATTATCATGATTGACCTTGTAATTGGTTACACAGCTATTCAAAGTATGGGTATTTGGGCTCGTAAGAATGATATGATTCTTCATCTACATCGTGCAGGTAATTCTACATATTCTCGTCAAAAAATTCATGGTATGAATTTCCGTGTTATATGTAAATGGATGCGTATGGCAGGTGTCGATCATATTCATGCAGGTACTGTAGTGGGTAAATTAGAAGGTGATCCACTAATGATTAAAGGTTTCTATAATACATTATTACTTCCTTATTTAGACGTCAATCTAACTCAAGGAATTTTCTTTGAGCAAGACTGGGCATCTCTACGCAAGGTTACTCCAGTTGCATCGGGTGGTATTCATTGTGGACAAATGCATCAATTATTAGATTATCTAGGTGATGATGTTGTTCTTCAATTTGGTGGAGGTACCATTGGTCATCCAGATGGTATTCAAGCAGGAGCAACAGCTAACCGTGTGGCTTTAGAATCAATGGTTATAGCTCGTAATGAAGGACGTGATTATGTTACAGAAGGACCGCAAATTTTACAAGATGCAGCAAAAACTTGTGGTCCTCTACAAACAGCTCTAGATCTATGGAAAGATATTACTTTTAATTATACTTCTACAGATACAGCTGACTTCGTAGAAACTCCAACAGCTAGCGTTTAAATAATTTTAGCTTTAACTAAGATTATACAATTGAATTACTAAAAAAAATTATACAATTGCTTAACTATTCAAGGAGTATATATAGTGAGATTAACACAAGGAACTTTTTCATTCCTACCAGATTTAACTGACGAGCAAATCAGTAAACAAATTAACTACGCAGTATCTAAAAATTGGGCAATTAATATTGAATTTACTGAAGATCCACATCCAAGAAATAGTTATTGGGAATTATGGGGCTTACCGTTATTCGATATTCAAGATCCTGCAACAGTTATGTATGAAATTAATAGCTGCCGTAAACAACATTCAAATGTATATATTAAAATTAATGCTTTTGATAATACTAGAGGTGTTGAAAGCTGCGTTCTATCATTTATTATTAATAGACCAGCATATGAACCAGGTTTTGAGTTAATTAGATCAGAAGACATTGGTCGTAACCAAAAATATACCTTCCGCAGCTATGCTACATTTAAGCCAGAAGGTTCTCGTTATTAGTAAAATAATTATTCAATAACTCACTTATATATAGAAAAAATATTTAATAACTATTTTTTTCTATATTAATTAATATATAGGATCGTATGACTAAAAATTTTTCTGATAATACTCTTGTAAATTTGCAAGAAGAATATGACAAAACTCAAATACAAGAAGTAATCGATGAGCTTCAACAAGAATTAATAGGTTTACAACCAGTAAAAACAAGAATTAAAGAAATAGCTGCTCTTCTATTGATTGATAGATTAAGGAGTAATTTAAATCTTGTTTCTGGTAGTCCAGGTCTACATATGTCATTTACAGGTAGTCCTGGCACTGGTAAAACTACAGTAGCTATGAAAATGGCAGATATTCTTAGCAGATTAGGTTATATTCAGAAAGGCCATCTTATGACTGTTACTAGGGACGATTTAGTTGGACAATATATCGGACATACAGCACCAAAAACTAAAGAAGTTCTAAAGCAAGCTATGGGAGGAGTACTATTTATTGATGAAGCATATTATCTGTATAAACCAGATAATGAAAGAGACTATGGTGCTGAAGCTATTGAAATTTTACTCCAAGTTATGGAAAATCAAAGAGAAGATTTAGTTGTAATTTTTGCTGGATATAAAGATCGAATGGAAAAATTTTATGAATCAAATCCCGGTTTATCTTCACGTGTTACAAATCATGTAGATTTTCCTGATTATACTGCAGAAGAATTGCTGAAAATTGCTAAATTAATGTTAGAAGAACAACAATATAAATTTGCTCCGGATGCTGATAAAGTTTTATTAGAATATGCTGAAAGAAGAATGAAGCAACCTCATTTTGCAAATGCTAGAAGTATTCGTAATGCTATTGATAGAGCAAGAATGAGACAAGCAAATCGTATTTTTATTAGTGGAGATAAAGTACTTACAAAAAATGATTTGGTAACCATACAATCAGAAGACATATTGAAAAGCAGGCTTTTTGCCATCTAATTAGCTTTTTTCTACTTATCCTTGACAAAATATATTTACTTTAAATAATATAATCTGTATTAGCATTAAGGCGGTATAGCTAAGTGGTAAGGCAGAGGATTGCAAATTCTTTATCCCCAGTTCGAATCTGGGTGCCGCCTTATAAAAGCGCTAATGCATTCAAATCTATATTTGCTAGGGGGTGTGGTGGAATGGCAGACACAACAGATTTAAAATCTGTTGATTTTCAATAATCGTGAGGGTTCAAGTCCCTCCACCCCCATACTATTATTTAAAACAAAAATATGTGTATATGTATTAATTGCCGACATGTACGTAATTGCACAACTTATATAGTTGTTCAAAAACAACACAAAAAAAACTCAACACGAGTATTTCACTTATATTTTACTCCACCTGACACATTAATTGAAGCCAATCTATACCATGATATAGGTAATATTAGAATTGAATGGGATATAGTAGAATGCTTATCTTTTGTTGAACGACCAGCTTACTGGCTAATGTAACAGAGGAATATATTTAATTTAATAGATTGCAGCTTCTTTTATTAAACTATGTCGCAAAAATTCTGTATTTACATTAGATGTTCTAGTCAAAGAAATTTTACCAGTGCGTGCTATTTCAATTATACCATATTGAACTAATAACTGCTCCATGGCCACCATTTTCCCGGGATCTCCTGTAACTTCTAATATTAGAGAATCACTCGTTATGTCTACTACTCTAGCCCTAAAAATATTTACTATTTCTAAAATAGCTGAACGAGTTTCTTTTAATGCTTGGATTTTTACTAATACTAATTCTCTTTCTACACATGGAATATTAGTAATATCTTGTACTTTAAGTATATTAATTAATTTATACAATTGCTTTGTTAACTGCTCTACTGTTCTATTATCTCCTGATACAATCATTGTAATTCTAGATATTTTAGTTTCCTCTGTTGGACCTACTGCAAGACTTTCAATATTAAAACCACGTCTTGCAAATAGTCCAGCTATTCTTGATAGGACTCCTGCTTCATCTTCTACAAGAACTGATAAAGTATGTTTCATAAAAATTACCTTTGATTCTACTATGCTTAATATTATTATGCTTTAATGTAATGTTATAATAGATTTAAGGTATTCGCTACTATTTTTTTATAAAATCATATATTTTTACTACTTTTTACTTGTGCTAGAAAAATCAAATAAAATAAAAAAAAGAAACAATGATTATCCTCTTATCAACGAACGAATTAAATACGCTAAAGTTCGTCTAATAAATGTTGATGGAGAGCAATTAGGTATCTATTCATCGGTAGATGCGTTTAATATTGCTTTGCGAGAAGGTCTAGATCTGGTAGTTATTAGTGATAGGTCAACTCCTCCTGTATGTCGTATTGTAGATTATGGCAAATATAAATTTATTCAGGAAAAAAAAGCTAAGGAAGCTCGTAAAAAACAACATCATGCAACGTTAAAAGAAGTAAAAATGCGTTATAAAATTGAAGAACATGATTATAAAGTACGCATTAGCCAAGCATTACGTTTTTTGCAAGCTGGAGATAAGGTAAAAGCTACAATAACTTTCAGAGGTCGGGAAATTCAACATGTAAACTTAGCCATAGAACTATTAGACAAAATGGCTAATGATTTAAAACCATTAGCAGATATTCAACAACCTCCTTCTAAGGATGGTAAACACATGATTATGGTTTTATCTCCCAAGAAAAATATGAATTAATCAGATGAAATATATTGAAGTTTTACTATATGATATTAAATATGTTTAAATAAGAATTATTATTGCTCATAATATAAAGGAATTAATATGTCACGCTATAGAGGACCTCGTTTAAAAATTTGTCGCAGATTAGGAAATTTACCAGGATTAACAAGAAAAACATCAAAAAAGCAAGCTCCGGCTGGAGAACATGGTCAACGTTTGCGTAAACCTTCAGAGTATTCACTAAGGCTAGAAGAAAAACAAAAGCTAAAATTTAATTATGGATTACACGAAAAACAGTTATTAAGATATGTAAAAACAGCAAAAAAAGTACAAGGTTCGACAGGTCTGGTATTATTACAGATTTTAGAAATGAGATTAGACAACACTATTTTTCGCCTAGGAATGGCTCCAACTATTCCTTCTGCAAGACAATTAATTAATCACGGTCATATTTTAGTTAACAACAAACACGTATCAATTAGTAGTTATCAATGTAAACCAGGAGATAATGTACAAGTAAAAAATAAAAAATCATCAAAAAATCTTGTAGAAAAATATATGAATTTTCCAGGTTTATCTAATATCCCAAGTCATTTAGAAATGGATAAAAGCAAACTTTTAGGGCAAATCAATGGAATTATTGATAGAGAGTGGGTCGCTTTACAATTAAATGAATTATTAGTAGTTGAGTATTATTCAAGAAAATAATACCCATTTTTTAATAATATATCAGGCAAATATTATTTATTAATTAATTGGCTGTTTACTTGTCAATGACCAAATAATTTTATTAATAAATAATCGACAAATTGTTAACTTATTTATTAGTGTTTGATATATATTATTATCTGATTGTAATAATAAGTTTGATTTTAGAAAAACATATGAGTCTTTCGAAGGAACAAATAAAAAACTGTTGGCTTGGTTTTTAAGATTACTGAGATGAGCATTCAAATAATCTTCTAAATTATATACAAGGATCTGTGGAGTATTAGGTAATTTATAATTTTTGTTATAATGTATAAACTTTTTCCAAGCCAATAAAGCTGTATTATAATTCATGAATACAGTATCAATGTTCTCTTGTCCATTTTGAAGTGTAATATTATATTTAATTTCTGTTAATTGATTTTTTTTCATATCTTTAACAGATGTTGGTTTGATAAAGTATATTGGTTGGCCTTGAAAAGCATATTTGGCATATTTTTGTTGAACATGAAAAGAAATGTTTGAACTATACTGATGCTTATATATTAATTCACCTAATTCTTTTAAATCAGGAATTAAGCAAAGTTGTACTTTTTGTTTTAATGAATTTGCTAATTGATAATAATCATTTAATTTAGTAGTCATAAGATAAAAATGAGTATTTGGACTTACTAACTTATACTGATTTTCTATATAAATTTTATATTCCATAGCATCCTGGGGGTTAATAAAAAATAAACTCTGATAAACTGGTTTATGATTTTGTAATTTACCAAAATAACTATTATACCAACAATGTAATCTGTCGATAAAATTATAATTATTTACTAATTTCTCGGGCGGTTCAGCAATTAATATTTGATTATTATTATTTACTACAGTAAATACAGGAAATTTTTGTTGATCCAGTTTTTTTAATAATTTTGCCTGGTTATGGATTAGTTTTTTACTATTTTTTTGATTTACTATAGATTCAAGTAGATTTCCTGGTAATGAAAAATTTAATCCTTTCCTCCATACATATTTAACTTCATGAACTGGCAAATAATTTTCTTTATTACTAAATGATGCTTCTACTCGACCAGTTACTAAGGCTTTACTGAATTTACCTAAAAATTTTTTGTATTGGCTTTTATGTAAAGTAATACCATCAGACTTAAGTTGATTTATATAAGCTTCAGATACTGAATTAAACTTTGATAAAAAAATAGTTTCTTGCCAGTAATTATTTAATAGTCTTACGAGAAAATTAGGAGATATTAGTACTCTTCTAGCAGTATTTTCAACTTTATCAGCTATAACATTATCTTTTCGAATCACTGAGTATTTATTTTTTGATGGAGGGTAATCAACCATCGCTAAGAAATACTTATCTTTATGTAATTTTTTATGATATGTAGATACATAGGTCATAAAGTATGGTTTGCTAATGTTCGTACAATAATTTTGAAAAATCATTAAGTAAAATAAAAGAATGAATATTTATTTGGAAATAAAAATAATAGATACAATAACTATAATAAACTATATTACATCTATATTAAATAAAGCAAATAATCTAAATAAATAGCTCATTAGGAATCTATAAAAAAGTATCAATCAAATATAAGAATCAGTACTTTCATCTTTATTCAAGTTTAGAGTTTAGATAATATAACTTTTACTTTGATCTAGAAAAAGAATATTTTGACAATAAAAAATTTATTAATAGTTTTTTAAATCTTTTTGGTTGATACATGGAGCTGGTGGGATTCGAACCCACGTCCATAACAAAATAGTTTATAAACTTTATACTAAATTATTAGTTCAACAGGAAGAAATCAAGAAAAGTAATTATTATTTGTGCTTTTCTTAACAATTATAAAGAGCATTCATACTATACTGATTAAAGAATGAAATGAAAATATTCTTTAATATTCTAAAATTTATTGTGTACCAAAAGAATAAAAATTAAACTAAAATGATACTTTTAGAAAGAGGAATTATATTATGTTTTGCATTTATTATTAAACTAAATTTTACAAAGTTTAGCTAATTTTCTTCCTTAATAAAGTATATATTTAATTTGATATGTAGAAACCTAACAGCCCCTTGACTTATACTAAATTATATCATAAAAAAGATATAGAAAAATGAGCAAGGAAGGATTTGAACCTTCGACCATCAGAATCGGAATCTGACACTCTATCCACTGAGTTACATGCTCACTCCTGTTCTATAAAATATTAGCATGTAATATTTTTTTTTCAACCATTTTTCTATTTAATTTTGTATATAGTTCTGTTTAAACAATAAAGCTAATTCTGCCTTATATAACTCTTGTCCTAAATACAAATAATGACTAGTAGATAAATTATCAAAATTGCTATGTAAAACAATTAAAGTATTTATTTTTTTTGCTTGGTTCGCTGTAATACAAATAGGGTAAACACTATTATTATTTATCGTTAAAAAAAAAATATAGTGATATATTAATATTAAAGTTTAAACGAATTAAACAATAATCATGATCTATTTTTTTATATAACATATATATTATAAATAAAGTTAATAAATTAACAGAAAAAAACTTAGAAGTTTTCTAAAATTCTAAATATAGTTTGTTAACTATATAATATTAATTATATTAAATAAATAATATAAATATTTTACTGGGGACAAAAATAATGCAAGATGCTATAACTAATGTCTTAAATAAATACGATTTAACAGGTAAATATCTAGATAATTTTGCTGTAAATGAAATACAGCAGTATTTTTCTAAAGCTTCTGTTAGAATAACAACAATAGAGTTCATTAATGGCCAATCATCAAAAATTATAAAAGAAACAGCAGCTAGATTATATGAAGAACAACCAGAATTACTAAGACCAGGTGGTAATTCATACACAACTCGGAGATATGCAGCATGCTTAAGAGATATAGAATACTATTTAAGATATGCAAGTTATGCTATTATGGCAGGCAATATGAATATTTTGAATGAAAGGGTACTAGATGGATTAAAAGAAACTTATAATTCACTAAGCGTACCAATGGGTCCCACTATAAGAAGTATAAAGCTTCTAGAAGAAATTATACAAGAAGAATTAAAATTTAATGAATCTGATCGTAAACTAATTATCAGTACACCATTCGAATATATGATAACATCTCTCAGTGAACAAAATATATAGACTAATATAAGTATGTATAAATATACTATAGTTGCATCACTGAAAATTTTTTTTAAATATAATTTTCATTATATAAAGTGCCAAATAATTTGTTTATTATTAGGTTTTCTGGTTGCAACTATACTTTCAACATTACCTGCACAAACTGGAGATTGGGGTGTAGTTGCTGGATCAGTTATTATTACGATTAATGAAATTATTAGTAAATTAGTATATAGCTCTAGAAAAAATATCTTTACTGGACTAAAAATAATGAACTATATCAAAATAGGAATTATTTATGGTTTGTTTGTAGACGCATTTAAATTAGGAAGTTAAAATTTAAGAGTCAATAAATGACTCCTAAAATCAAGACTATGAGTATCTTAGATTTATAAAAATATATTAGCTAGAGAGAGACACATCAAATACCATATTCAAAAACAATGCTGGATCACCTGCTTTAGGAGACTGTTCTTGTGGTCTAAATTTACGAACTGGACCTGGCCATAATAATTGAGGCATTCCTTGTTTCGCTAGAAACTCTTTTCCCATTCTAGGAGTTTTCAGATTGAATGGTATTTCACCTTTACTTCTCTGTGCAATAATACGTCTTCTCTGATATGGAACGGTATTATCGCCAAAATTCTCCATATATTCGTCACTACCTAAAAGTACATCAATAAAAGATTCTAAACCCTGTGAAGCAATAATTATAGAGAAAGCTAGTTTTTCTCGCTGATTGTATATATCACGCCCTAGAACTCTTTGTACACATATTTCTACAAAACGATAATTATTATTAACATTATAATTAAAATCTCGGAAGGATTGAGATAATAATAAACCCTTAACAAAATCTTTTACTTTAATTTGATTAAATCTTAATTGAGATTCCAAGAAAGGTTCACAGGTACTACTTAAAGTTTGATGCTCACTAAAAATTTGACGATATATTGCCCATATAATTTCATCCATTTCATAAGGTGTTGGTAAATTATCAGTCGTATAAATTTTAGGCTGTTCTTCACCAGGATAATACTCAAAACCATCAACTCGAGAGTTTTGAGTGGACAATGAATAACTTAATATTGGAATAGACATAATAGATTTATTTATAAAATTTAGCAAATTTAATACAAGATTTACTACAATTAACAAATAATAAATTACATATAAATAAATTTTACTTTTTACTATATATAAAAAATATATTTTTTATTACTTATAAGAATTATACTAAAATAAATGAAGTAAACTTTTTGTATACTACTAATAATATACATCAGTTACTATGTCATACTATTAAATCAATACAAAATCATATTAATATATTTCACATACCTCAAATCATTACATGAATAATGTGAATAAATTAACTCTCGAACAAGAATTTAAATTAGCAATATACGTACAAAAAATACATAAACTCAATAGTAAAAGTATAAAAAAACACCTAATAGCTACACTGCAACAAATGATGATAAAAGATAATATTATAAAATACTTTATAAAAAATTCAATACCTTAAATATTTTAACTTTAATCCTAATTAGAAAAAATAATGTTAAAAAATATTGATTTGTTACTTATCTGCATATATAAATATAATATATTATAATCTCGATACTAATACATCAGCTGAAAAAAAAATAACAGCTGAAACAGCTAAGTCCCTTAAAATAAAAACTAATAAGGAGAGCTCTATGCTTGACGCATTTTCTAGAGTTGTAGTAAATTCAGACGCTAAAGCTGCTTATGTAGGTGGAAGTGATCTAGAAGCTCTTAAAACATTTATTGCAGATGGTAACAAACGCTTAGATGCTGTAAACTCTATTGTCTCTAATGCTAGCTGCATTGTTTCTGATGCAGTCTCTGGTATGATTTGCGAAAATCCAGGTTTAATTGCACCAGGAGGCAATTGCTATACTAATCGCCGCATGGCAGCATGCTTACGTGATGGAGAAATTATTTTACGTTACGTTTCTTATGCTCTACTTGCAGGTGATGCATCCGTACTAGAAGATCGTTGTTTAAATGGTTTAAAAGAAACTTACATTGCTCTTGGAGTTCCCGTTAACTCTTCTGTAAGAGCAGTTACTATCATGAAAGCAGCAGCTGTTGCTTTTGTAACAAATACAGCAAGTCAACGTAAACTTGAAGTTGCTAGTGGCGACTGTTCTGCATTATCAGCAGAGGTTGCTGGTTATTGTGATAGAGTTTCTGCTTCTATAAGCTAAAATTAATAAAGATAAGTATTTAAAAATCCAACAAATACTAGATATTCATTAAGGAGATAAATATGAAATCAGTTATTACTACTACTATCAGCGCTGCTGATGCTGCTGGTCGTTTTCCGACTAGTTCTGACCTTGAATCAGTACAAGGTAACATCCAACGTGCTGCATCAAGATTAGAAGCTGCTGAAAAACTTGCTGGAAACTATGACGCTGTTGTAAAAGAAGCTGGTGATGCATGTTTTTCTAAATATGCATACTTAAAAAACCCAGGTGAAGCTGGAGATAGCCAAGAAAAGATTAATAAATGCTATAGAGATATTGACCACTATATGCGTCTTATCAATTATAGCCTAGTAGTAGGTGGTACAGGTCCAGTTGATGAATGGGGTATTGCTGGTGCAAAAGAGGTATATAGAAGTCTAAACCTTCCTGCATCTGCGTATATAGCTGCCTTTGTTTTTACACGTGATAGATTATGCGTTCCTAGAGATATGTCTGCTCAAGCAGGTGTTGAATACAGTTCAGCATTAGACTATGTAATTAATTCTTTATATTAATAAAATTATATAATAAAATATAATTACATTATAAAGATCAAAAACACTTTACGTTTTTGGTCTTTTTTTTAATTTATATTAAGCAAATTATTTATAAAAACAATATATTAAAATATAATATATAGCAAACCAAAATCTAATAAATAATTTGGAGAGAAAATATGAATTGGAGCTTAATAGAAAATAATCTTATAAATGTATCTTTTGCTCTATTGCTTATTACATTATTAATATATTGGTTAAATATTATTTTAATAGACTCTCAAGTACTTAGCTACTTTGGCATGACTTGTACAATTATAGTCAATTTATTTCTTGGCAGTTCTTTATTAATAAGATGGATCAATAATAGATATTTTCCACTAAGTAATTTATATGAATCATTAATTTTTTTGACATGGAGTTTAACTTTTGTCCATTTAATCATTGAAAAGCAAAATAATAGTAAAATAATTGGAGCAATTAACGCACCCATATCATTATTTATTATAGCTTTCACTAGTTTTGCTTTACCTACAGAGATGAAAGAAGCTTCTCCTTTAGTGCCAGCTCTAAGATCAAACTGGCTTATGATGCATGTTAGCATTATGATAATCAGTTATGCTACGCTAATTTTAGGTTCTTTACTATCTGTTTTATTTTTAATTATTTACAAAACACAATCATACAAATCTCAAATAAGAGAAGTAGATAAACACAGTAAGAATCTCAAAAAATATATGCAAAAAAAGAATAGAAAACCTATTACTTATAACAAGCATTCTTATCTACTATTTAATAAATTAGACATATTACAAAGTATTGATTACTTAAGTTATAGAATTATAGGTTTAGGTTTTCCATTACTAACCATCGGTATTATTGCTGGTGCTGTATGGGCTAATGAAGCATGGGGGTCATATTGGAGTTGGGACCCAAAAGAAACCTGGGCAATGGTTACATGGTTAATATTTGCTGCTTACCTACATTCTAGATTAAGCAAATCTTGGAAAGGAGAAAAACCAGCTATTCTAGCATCAGTTGGTTTTATTGCTGTATGGATTTGTTATCTAGGTGTTAATTTTCTAGGTAAAGGTTTACATAGTTATGGATGGTTATCATAAAAAAGTATTATGTTAATTGTTATCTAATTTATTTATAATTTAATTAATATACTTTACTATATATAATATTAATCTAAAATATTAATAAATCGTATGTACATCAATATATTATTAACAATTGCACCAAATACAAGTGCATGGTCAATACAAAACGCTAGCATAATGATAATATCTAATCTCCTTTGCATTGGTGTAGGGAGATATGCAATTAAGGTAAGAGGACTAGGGCCAGGAATCCCTATTTTAGGTTTAGAAGGATTTGGTTTGCCAGAACTATTAGCAACTACGAGTTTAGGGCATATAATAGGTGTTGGAGCAATTTTGGGATTAAATTCTGTAGGAATAATTAATTAAAAAGATTTTGGCTTTATAGAGAATAAAGCCATGCTTAATTTGTTTAAATATTTTATTTTAATTAATATTCATAAAATGTTCCCATCTGGCGAAATTTTTGATACCTTATTTCTTTTCTTTCACAATTTGTAAGCCTTTTTAATTCATTTAGCTCTTCTAATAAATGTTTTCTTAAAATTCTTGCAGCTAAACAAGGATTTGCCTGGGATCCACCAATAGGTTCTTCAATTATACTGTCAATAATACCTAAAATTTTCAGATCTGAGGATGTGATTTTAAGTGCTTCTGCCGCTTCAGGGGATTTTTTACTATCTTTCCATAAAATTGCTGCGCATGCTTCTGGAGTCGCTACAGTATATACTGCATATTCAAGCATTAAAATTTTATCACCTATTCCTATTCCTAAAGCACCTCCTGAACCACCTTCGCCTATAATTGTACAGATTATAGGAACATCAAAAGAAAACATTTCCCTTAAATTTACAGCTATTGCTTCAGCTTGACCTAGACGCTCTGCTTCTATACCAGCCCAAGCACCAGGTGTATCAATAAAAGTTAGAATAGGGAAGTGAAATTTATTTGCATGTTGCATCAAACGCAAAGTTTTTCTGTAACCACCTGGAGAAGCCATTCCAAAATTTCTTGTAAGATTTTCTTTTGTATCTCTTCCTCTCTGATGACCTATAAAAATTACTGTATTACCATTTAATTTACCAATTCCACCAATGAGTGCTAAATCGTCTGTTCCCCCTCTATCTCCATGTAATTCAACCCATTCTTCAAGGATTAATGGTATATAATCAAGTGTAGTTGGTCTATCAGCTTGACGTACTAAATGCAAGCGTTGTAACGGGTTTAAGGATTTGAAAATTTCTGTTTTTAAATTTTGTAAACGTTGCTTAAATAAACTAGTATGTGTATATACAGATATTTTTTTAGCTGCTGATATTTTATTTAATTGCCGTATTTGGTACTCTAATTCAACTATTGGCTTCAAAAAATCCAGAGACGATCCTTTTCTATTTACCATAATTATACAAAATAATATACAAAAGCACAGAAAAAACTATTACTATAACATTAATAAAAATCTAACCTTTTTTTTAGTATACTATAAAATATAGATAATAAATTTGACATATCAAGCGTAATACTAAATATATCATCTGATAAATCAATAGTGTTTTGTAAAAATATGTAAAATAGATTAAAAAAGCTAGGATCATCAAAACGTTGAGAAACACGTGTAGCAGCTCTAACTAAGTCATCATAATTTAAACCTCTTTCACCCTGCAAATAATTTAGATGACATATAATCTTAGATTTAAAACACTGTGGAGACAGTACATTTACATCTTGAAAATCTCTTTCAGTAATTTTATCTAAAGGTATAATATCAATAACTATATCATTTAATAAACCTGTTTGATTAGTTTCTATAATAGAATTTTTAGGTATTAAGATATGACGAGATTTAATAGATCCTAAAACCAACACAGAATTTAAATCCATTTTTATATTTTTTACAGAGCCTATATTAACTCCTCTCATTCTTACAATAGTTCCTTCACGAATACCATAAGCATTCTTGAATTCGATGAATATAGAATAAGTTTTATTATTCATGTCAAGATTAACAATTAACCATAAAATAATTATAAAACAAATAAATAAAAAAAATATTATTATATTTTGTAGATACTTCCAAAAACTAACAGATTCTATTTCATTCATATACTAAATATTTAAGATACTGATATTTGTCGGTTAAAACTCAAACTTTTTAATTTTTGTTTTTTCAACTTGACCTTATTTAAGACATTATGATCATAATTAGTAATAGATGTAATAATTTCTTGAAGATAATTACTCATTTTATAAACATTCAATAAACCATTTAATGCTGAACCTACAGCTATACCAGAAGCTCCATAAGCAATTGCAATAGGTGCAGATAAATTGTTAATACCTGAAGCTGATATAATAGGTAGATTAATATAAGAAGATAATACGTAAGAAGATGACAAAGAAGCTGAAGATTTATTAATGTCTTTAAAAATTGAGCTATTTTCTTGATGCAAAAATCTATTTTTAGTACTAAAACTTTCTGTCTGAATATAATTAATGCTCAAATTTTTTAAATTTTCAGCAAGCTCTTTCTGTTTTTTTAATAATAAATAATGGGGAATAGTAACACAAATATTAGTATTATTTAACAAAACAATAGTTTCTTTAACTATTTTAATAATTTGATTAGTAGAAAGTATAATGTTTTGTGGATAAAATATATCAAAATTTCCTATTTCAACTATGTCTGCACCTGCTAATATACATCGATATAAATCTCTAGGATTAATAGAAGAAATACATATAGGTACAGATGTCACTGATTTAACCAATGATATAAGTTGAGGATTAGCTGCAATATCTACATAAGTTGCTCCTGCGATTTCTGCCGCTTTAACCTTATCAAGAACGTTATTAACATTCAAATTTGATAAACCTGTAACCACTTTAATAACCTTCCTATCAGAAAATTTGTTTTGTAGATTTTTTTTAGATATATTCATAATTAAAATAATAAAAAACAGGAGATAAAACCAATCAAATAGTAGTATTTTACTACTATTTGATTGGTTTTATCAATAATTACCTAGAAATTTAATAAGCAAGGCCCATACTTCTTGTTGTTTCTGCTCCTAAATATACTCTTACACTTAAAAAGTCTGTAGGACATGCTGTTTCACAGCGCTTACAACCAATACAATCTTCTGTTCTAGGTGCAGAAGCAATTTGACCTGCTTTGCAGCCATCCCAAGGTACCATTTCTAATACATCACAAGGACATGCACGTACACATTGTGTACATCCAATGCAAGTATCATATACTTTAACACTATGAGCCATATTAAGGATAAATCTATAAAATTATACAAGATATAGTATGAGTAAATTTAAAACAAATAAGGTATAAACTAATAATATTAGAATATATAAAACATATAATAAATATATAAAAACTTCACAAAAAGTAAAGAATAAAATTACATTGAAATAGCATTAAATGATGAATATTTAATATTTGTTAATGATGTAGAGTTTTCTGAAGGTGGTACTATTTGCCAAAAAAGATTTAAATAATATTTCCAATTATCTAAAATCTTTTTAGCTTTAACACTTTTCGTTTTTATTTCATAAAGTTCTACAAGGTTTTTTAACTGCTCTTCACCTTCTCTTGTAATTACTCTTTGAACTGTTACAATTTCATTATTAACTTTAGAAATAAAATCATTATCTTCATCTAAAAAATAAGATAAACCACCGGTCATTCCTGCACCAATATTACGACCTGAAGGACCTAATACAATAATGATTCCACCTGTCATATATTCACAAGGATGGTCACCAACACCTTCCACTACAGATTGACTAGCAGAATTTCTAACAGCAAACCTCTCACCAGCTTGACCATAAGCAAATAAATAACCTCCAGTAGCACCATATAAACATGTGTTGCCAATAATTACTTGGTTTGAGGGGTTATAATATTGGTTTTGTGGTGGAGAAATTATTATTTCTCCACCGTTCATTCCTTTACCAACATAGTCATTTGCTTCTCCAATTAAACTTAAATGCATGCCTTGAGCAATAAACGCACCAAAACTTTGACCAGCAGAACCTTGGAAATCTAACTGTAAACTACCTTTAAATCCATAGTTACCATATTTTTTAGCTATTACACCAGAAATTCTTGCTCCTACTGTTCTATCAGTATTAGTAATATTAACTTTTTTTACAATATCTGATTGATTATTGATAGCATTTAGTAAATCTGGATCACTTAAAAGCTTATCATCTAGAACATCTCCATTAGTATGAATTGAACTATGTACACTAGCACCAAGTATATCATTAGTTTTAAATAAAAGAGTTTCAAGATTTAAGTATTTAGTTTTATTTAGCTTTTTATTCTTATACTGTAATAATTCTCCTAAACCAATGATTTCTTGCAGACTTTGGTATCCTAAATCTGCTAAAATTTCTCTTACTTCATTTGCAATAAAAATGAAAAAGTTTACTAAATCAGATGGTATACCTGGATAACGATTTCTCAAATCTTGACGCTGTGTAGCAACACCAACAGGACAATTATTTGTATGACAAATTCTTGCCATTACACAACCAGTAGCTATCATAGCAATTGTTCCAAAACCAAATTCTTCAGCCCCCATTAATGCAGCAAGAATAATATCTTTACCTGTTCGTAAACCACCATCAACTCTTAAAATGACCCTGTTCCTTAAATTATTTTCGACCAGTGTTTGATGGACTTCTGTTAAACCTAACTCCCATGGACTTCCTGCATGTTTAATAGAGCTTAATGGAGATGCACCAGTACCTCCATCATGACCAGAAATTTGAATTATATCAGCATTACCTTTAGCTACACCTGCAGCAATAGTTCCTATACCAATTTCTGCTACTAGTTTTACAGAAACCTGAGCATAAGGATTAATTTGATGTAAATCAAAAATTAATTGGGCTAAATCTTCTATAGAATAAATATCATGGTGAGGAGGAGGAGAAATTAAAGTAACTCCCGGTTTACAATTTCTTAATTCAGCAATATAAGAACTCACTTTTTTACCAGGCAATTGTCCACCTTCACCTGGCTTAGCACCTTGAGCAATTTTAATTTCCAATTGTTTAGCATTAATTAAATATTCAGGAGTTACACCAAAACGACCTGAAGCAATTTGTTTAATTGCTGAACTAGCAGTATCATTAATTTTTAAACCTTTTAAATGAAGAAATTTTTTGGAAATACCAAAAGTATCAACATCTTTAATAAATTGAAAACGACTAGGATCTTCTCCACCTTCTCCAGAATTAGACTTACCACCAATTCTATTCATTGCAACTGCTAAAGTTTCATGTGTTTCTCGTGAGAGTGCGCCTAAAGACATGCCACCAGTACAAAAACGCTTCAAAATTGCATCTAGTGATTCTACTTGTTCTAATTTAACAGATGGCTGTTTACTTGAAAATATAAGTAAATCCCTAAGATTTGTAGGTGGTCGATCATTTAATAAAAGCCTGTACTTTGAGTAAAGAGAAATATCTTTAGTACGAACAGCTTTATGTAAAGTTTTAGACATCTCAGGATTATTAACATGATATTCAGCACTTGGTCTATATTGTACATAACCTAAATTAGGTAATTTTTTAGGTAGTACTGGTACAAAAGCAGTATTATAAACTTGTATTGATTGATTAAATAATTCATCTAAAGTCATACCACCTAAACGAGATGTAGTTCCAATAAAAGATAAATCAACAATGTGTTCGCCTAGACCAAGTATTTCAAAAATTTGAGCACCATGATAACTAGATAATAATGAAATTCCCATTTTCGATAAAATTTTTAAAAGCCCTTTCTCTATTGCTAAACGATAGTTGTCTTGAGATTCATAGATTGTAAGCTTTGGTAGTTTACCATTAGCCATTAATTTCTGAGTTCTTGCATTATGCCACCAATTTCTAACAGTTAAAAAAGCAACATAAGGACATACAGCACTTGCGCCATAACCAATAAGACAAGCAAAATGGTGAGTGTTCCAACATTGAGCTGTCTCAATAACTAGAGAAACTTTATGTCTCAATTGCTTTGAAATTAGATAATGATGCACAGCTCCTATAATTAATAAAGGTGGTACAAAAACTTTTTGGCTTAATAATTCATTTACACGGTCAGTTAAAATAAGTATTTCGGTACCATCACAAACCAAATTGAGACATTCATTGCAAATATCATGTATCTGTTTATAGAAACTTATAGATGTATTATTTTGATTAATAAAAGTACTAACAACAGATACTTTAAAATTGTAGTTATATAATTGTAATAATTCTTTTTCGTTAATAATTGGTGAATCTAATCTAATAGATTTAGCCATATGATCTTTAGGTATTAGTAAATTAGATTTAGGACCTAAATAAACATTTAGTGACATTACTAAACTTTCTCGCAAAGGATCTATTGCTGGATTTGTAACTTGAGCAAAACGTTGTTTAAAATAATCATATAATAGATGCGGTTTTTCTGATAAAATAGCTAACGGTATATCATCACCCATACAAAAAGTTGGTTCTTTAGCAGAACTAGCCATATGTTCAATAACCAATTCAATATCTTCATTAGTATAACCAAAAGCAGTATGCAATCGATTAATTGCTATAGAATTAATAGATAAATCACTAAGATAATCTTCACGTACAAGTATTTTCTGATACTTCTGTATCCATTTCTTATATGGAAATTTATTTGCTACTGATTGTTTAATCGTCCAGTTATCTAAAATTATATTATTCATTATATCTACACAAAAAATTTGTCCTGGTCCTAAACGACCTTTCTGAATAATATTAGTTGACCCTACATCTCTATGAAAAATTCCAGTTTCAGAAGATAAACTTACAAACCCTTCTTTAGTAACTAAATAACGTGCAGGTCTTAATCCATTTCGATCTAAAGTTGCGCCAACTATTTTACCATCACTAAATACGACAAGTGCTGGACCATCCCAAGGTTCTTGCAAATTACTATAATATTCATAAAAATCGATAATTTCAGGAAAAGGATCAAGAGCTGGTTGGTTTTTGTAAGCTTCCGGAATTAATATCATCAAAGCTTCTTGTGGGCTTTTGCCTGATTGAACAAATAATTCTAATACAGCATCCAAGTTGGCAGAATCACTATTTTCTGAATTTGTAATAGGTATTAATGTATCATAAGACTTTTTCCAAAAATCACCTACCAGTAAAAGTTCTTTTGATTTCATCCAATTTAAATTCCCTAATAAAGTATTAATTTCACCATTATGTGCCATAAACCTCATAGGTTGAGCCAATGGCCATTTTGGCATCGTATTAGTACTAAATCTTCTATGATATAATACAAAACTACTTTCATAATTAATATTATTCAAATCTAAATAATATTTTGCTAATACTTCTGAACGAACCATACCTTTGTAAACAATTGTTCTTGAAGAGAAAGAACAAATATAAAATTGCTTATTAATATTTAATAAAGTTTGTGCAACAAGCTTTTCTATTTTTTTTCTAACTACATATAAAACCTTTTCTAAACTATCTCCTGTAAACTCTTTAGATTCTACGAAACATTGCTGAATCTTTGGTTGAGAATTTTTTGCTTGTATACCTAAAACAGATTCATCTATAGGTACAGTACGCCAAAATAATAGAGATAAACCTTCTTCTTTTAAAGCCCATTCACAAATCTCTTTCAAAGGTTCAATATTTTGATATGGGAAAAAAACCATAGCAACACCAATGTTATTTACTCGACCTAATAAATTGTATATAGATAAATCATTCGAGAACAATTTCCAAGGTATTTGTGTCATTATACCTGAACCATCACCAGAAGCACGATCAGCACTACAACCACCTCTATGTTCCATACAAATCAAAGCATTGACAGCTTTTAGTAAAAGGTCATGGGAAGGCATATTCTGAATTTGAGTTATGAAACCAACTCCACAAGCATCTCTTTCAGATATAACAGAAGGACAACCAGGGTATTGATTAAGTTTATTGGTAATGTGTTTAGATATTTGCATATATAATTATTATTTTTACTATACTAAAATGTATTAATATTATTACTTAAATTAAATAAGATATTATGAACATAATATTACATATATTCAGTTGAAAGATGCATTATATATAAATTCAAATCAACATAAAAAACGTGCATTTTCTTATAAGGTAAAAAAATAGTGAATAACAATACAAAAATTGATTCAAGTCAAGTTATATACAAAACAGAAGAACTATTAGAAGTTTCTAGTAACAGGTACAGAATAACTGTTCAAGTAGCTAATAGAGCAAAAAGAAGAAAATATGAAGATGTTGATATAGTAGAAGATCCATTTATAAAACCTGTTATAAGAGCTATATTAGAAATGGTAGATGAAATTACACAACCAGAAATAATTGGAGATTAATTTAGTATAGATAAACCACATTGTAATATTTTTTTTAGAAAAAAAATATATAAAAATGTATAATTAAAAATATAAATATTATTACTAACAATTAAGTAACGTTAATATTTCAAATTAAAATTATGTTCAAGGAGAAATAATATGCTAGATGCATTTGCTAAAGTTGTAGCTCAAGCTGACGCAAGAGGAGAGTTTTTAAGTAATACACAATTAGATGCTCTAGAAGCAATCGTTACAGAAGGGAATAAAAGATTAGATGTAGTTAATAAAATTAATTCAAGTGCTTCAGCTATAGTAACAAACTCTGCAAGAGCATTATTTGCTGAACAACCACAGTTAGTACAACCCGGAGGAAATGCATATACAAGTAGAAGAATGGCTGCATGTCTACGAGATATGGAAATTATTCTAAGATATGTCAGCTATGCAATGCTTGCAGGTGATTCTAGTGTATTAGATGATAGATGTCTTAATGGCTTACGAGAAACCTATAAAGCCTTAGGCACGCCTGGAACATCTGTAGCAGTAGCGATTCAAAAAATGAAAGAGGCATCAGTTGCACTAGCAAATGACTTAAATGGTGTTGCTTTGGGCGATTGTAGCTCTCTGACTGCAGAACTAAGTATCTACTTTGATAGAGCAGCAATTGCAGTTGTATAGTTATATAAATGGAAATATACAACAAACAAATTATAATTAAAAGGATATAAAAAATCTTATGAAAACACCTATTACAGAAGCAATTGCATCGGCTGATAGCCAAGGAAGATTTTTAAGCAATGGTGAGCTACAATCTATTAATGGAAGGTACCAAAGAGCAGCAGCCAGTTTAGAAGCAGCAAAATTATTAACAAACAATGCACAAAGACTGATTACAGGTGCTGCTCAAGCTGTTTATAGTAAATTTCCATTTACAACACAAATGCCTGGTCCTACTTATGCATCTAGTGCAATTGGTAAGGCTAAATGTGCAAGAGATATTGGCTATTACTTAAGAATGACGACTTATTGTTTAGTTGTAGGTGCAACTGGGCCAATGGATGAATATCTAGTAGCAGGACTAGAGGAAATTAACCGTAGCTTTGAGCTATCTCCAAGTTGGTACATTGAAGCCTTACAGTATATTAAATCAAGTCATGGTTTATCGGGTCAGTCTGCTAATGAAGCTAATACATATTTAGACTATGCAATTAATGTTTTAAGCTAATTCTATAATAAATTAAGGTATAATAACTAGAAATAAGTTTTAGCTTTCATGCTATACTTACTTCTAGTTCTTTCTATTGTTTTTTCAAAATTCACAGTATATACTTGAACTGATCAACAAAAACTTCATACTCTTTTAGATTACAGAATGAACTTCGTTATAGCATAAAGTAATCAAACTTACTTCTAATAAATAAAAATAGAAACTATTTAAATTTTTTACTTAATCTTATGCAACAAGAATCTTCGTACCCTATTATTTTAACTATTCTTGACGGTTGGGGATATAGTAAAAATTTAAAAGGTAATGCAACAAAATTAGCCAATACTCCAATAATGGATAAACTTTGGCAAACTAAAAACCATACTCTTCTTAATGCTTCAGGTCATGATGTAGGTTTACCTTCTACACAGATGGGTAATTCAGAAGTAGGTCATACAACTATCGGCGCAGGCAGAATTATTAATCAAGATTTAGTGAGAATTAATACATCTATTAATGATGGAACATTTTTTCAAAATTCAATTTTAAAAAATTTATATAAAGCTATTGAAAAAAATCAATCTAAATTACATTTAATTGGCTTATGTTCTGATGGCGGTGTACATTCACATATCAAACACTTAGTAGCGCTAATTCAAAAAGCTAAAGAATACAATCTAGAGACATGTATTCATATAATTACTGATGGTAGAGATACACAGCCTTTATCTTGCAAACTATTTATACAAGAAATAATCTATCAGACTAAAGGTATTAAAAATATAAATATTTGTACAATTAGTGGTAGATATTATAGTATGGATAGAGATTGTCGTTGGTCAAGAACAGAAAAAGCTTATAAAGTTTTAATAGAAAATAATATAAATGATATAATAGACCCTCTTGATGTAATAAATTATAATTACAAACATGGTATATTAGATGAATTTATTATGCCCACTAGAATACACCCTGGTAATGTAGTTAATAATGACGGAATAATATTTTTTAACTTTAGACCAGATAGGATTAGACAACTTTTTCATTGTTTTACGAAAACTTCATTCAAAGCATTTAAAACTAATCCTATAAGGAGTCTAAATGTTATTACCTTTACACAGTACGATCCAAGTGTAATAACACCAATAATATTTCAACCAGAAAAAAGAAAAAATTTTTTAGGTGAAATATTATCTAAAAAAGGTTTAAAACAATTAAGAATTGCAGAAACAGAAAAATATGCACATGTAACATATTTTTTTAATGGTGGCATAGAAGAACCTTTTCCTGGTGAAGATAGAGAATTAATTTCAAGTCCACTAGTTGATACTTATGATTTAGCACCAGCAATGTCAGCTTATCAATTAACTGATAGTGTTATTCATGCTATTAGAAAAAATATTTATAAATTTATAGTAATTAATTATGCAAACCCCGATATGGTAGGACATACTGGGAATTTAGAAGCTACAATTAAAGCTATCCAAGCAGTAGATGAATGTATTGGACAATTAGTTAAAGAAACAGAAAGTATTAATGGAACTTTAATTATTACTGCTGACCATGGAAATGCAGAATATATGATTACTGAACATGATACACCATGTACTTCACATAGTACCAACCTTGTACCATTCATAATACACAGAAAAAGTAAACAGATAGAAAACAAACCAATAGAATTAAGAGCAAATGGTTCTTTAGCAGATATTGCCCCAACTGTTCTCAAACTTTTAGATATTAAAAAACCTAAAGATATGAATGGTAAATCTTTAATAAACTAAATATGAATATAAATAAAACATACAAGTTTCATAAAGTTTTGAGCTTGAATACAAAATATAAAACTTACAACTTAAAAACAATCATTCCAAAAGAATGGCAACTTATTTTAATTAATGATGGGTCTTTTACAGAAGCTTTAACTTACTTAACAGGCAAAAGAATCTCAATAGAAATAATAGCACAGTATAATTTAAAAAAAGTAAGCAAAGCAAGAGAAGTATGGATACAACATAATAAAGATATAAAATTAGCTTTTGCAAAATCATTTCTACCTTCATCTAAAATTATTAACTTGTCAGACAACAAACCTATAGGAAAATCTCTAATAAAAAGCAAAACAGATATATATAAAGACATACATGAAATATATTATGGATACTGTCAATATCTAGAAAATAGATTTAACTGTAAAGGTCCACTATGGGGCAGAAAGTATACAATATACTACAATACAGTACGTTTAGCAACTTTACAAGAGATTTTTGCACCTCAAATAATTAATTTTTTTAAAATATAGAACTTATATACCTAAATCTTTCAAATGTTTAATCTTTTAAAATATAAAACTTATAATAAAAAATTCGAAGTATTAGTACAAAAAACAAGAAAAATTAACAAAATTTTAATTGAATACTCAGATGAAAAATTAAAAAAGCAAACTGAAAAATTAAAAATACAATTAAATAGTGGAAAGCTAGCTGACGATATTTTACCAGAAGCATTTGGCACAGCTCAAGAAGCAATTAGAAGAGCACTCGGGCTCAACATATTCGATGTACAAATTTTAGGTGGTGTTATTCTCTACAATGGCAAGATAGCAGAAATGAAAACCGGAGAAGGAAAAACTATTGCTGCGATTCTACCTGCATATTTACAAGCATTACAAGGGAATTGTGTGCATATAATTACAGTTAATGACTACCTCGCAAAAAGAGATGCAGAACTTGTTACTGATGTTTATAAATACTTAAACATTACTGTTGGTTTAATACAACAGAATATGACAACTAGCCAAAGAAAAATACAATATCAATGCAATATTACTTACGTAACAAATAATGAATTAGGATTTGATTACCTAAGAGATAATATGGCTACAAATAAGAATGACATAGTACTACGTAAGCTTGATTTCGCTATCATAGATGAAGTTGATTCAATATTAATAGATGAGGCTAGAACACCTTTAATTATATCTGGGCCCTCTGAAGCACCCATAGATAAATATAAAACATGTAATAATTTATCAAAAAAATTAAAAAGGGATATAGATTATGAAATAGACGAAAAAGCAAAAAATATAACATTAACAGACCAAGGTATAATAGAATGTGAAAATATTCTAAATACTAACAATTTATATAATCTTAATAATCCATGGATTCAATATATCCTAAATGCCTTGAAAGCTAAAGAGATATTTCTAAATAATATCCACTATATTATCAAAAATCAAACAATTACGATTGTTGATGAATTTACTGGAAGAATTATGGAAGGAAGAAGATGGAGTGATGGACTACATCAAGCTATTGAAGCTAAAGAAAATGTTATAATTCAGTCTGAAAACCAAATACTAGCATCTATTACATACCAAAATTTATTTCTTCTTTATGAGAAATTATCAGGTATGACTGGAACTGCAAAAACAGAAGAAACAGAATTAGATAAAATATACTACCTTGAAGTACAGGAAGTACCTACAAATAAACCGTGCAAGAGAAAAGACTTACCAGACTTAGTCTACAAAGATGAGTATAGCAAATGGAAAGCTATTGCAAATGAATGTTATGATATGTATAAAACAGGTAGACCGACTTTAATTGGAACTACAAATGTAGAAAAATCAGAATTTTTAGCAAATATTTTAAATGAATTTAAGATACCTTACAATTTATTAAATGCTAAACCAGAAAATATTACTAGAGAAGCAGAAATTATTACACAAGCTGGAAGAAAATCAGCCATTACCATCTCAACTAATATGGCTGGAAGAGGTACAGATATCATTTTAGGTGGTAATGCATACACAATGACAAAAATTGTATTGATAGATTATTTACAAACAATGCTTAATATACCAAAAACACATAAAGTTAGTCATTTAGAAGCAAGTATTATAAAATATCTTAAATCAATAGAATACAATAATATAAAAGATAATATCAGCGACCAAAACATAGAAACGTACTTAAAACAACAAATTGATAATATAAAAACAAACAAACACAAAACTGTAAATCAATTTCAAAATGTCTATTTGAGAATTTTAAATGAATATAAAATTTTATTCAAACAAGAAAAACAAGAAGTTCTCAAATTAGGAGGTTTACATGTAATAGGCACAGAAAGACATGAATCAAGACGAATTGATAATCAACTTAAGGGGCGTGCTGGAAGACAAGGTGATGTAGGTTCATCACGTTTTTTTTTAAGCCTAGAAGATAATTTATTAAGAATTTTCGGTGGAGATAAAATATCTAAAATTATGCAAAGTCTTAATATAGATGATAATACACCAATAGAATCACCTATATTAAGTAAAAGTTTAGATTCAGCACAAAAAAAAGTTGAATCATATTTTTATGATATAAGAAAACAATTATTTGAATATGACGAAGTGATCAATAACCAAAGACAAGCTATTTATACAGAAAGAAAACGAATACTTGAATCTAAATTTGTAAGAGACTGTATCATTGAATATGGAGAAAGTACAATAGATGAAATCTTTCTTCTTTACAGTAATGAACCAAGTATCGAAAAGAAGACTCAATTAATAAAAAAAATTACGAAATTGCTTAATATAACAGAAAATTTATTTATAACAAAAATTATACAAATGACTGATGAACAAGTAAAAAGCTTTTTATATGAGCAACTAAGAATTACATATGACCTCAGAGAGAGCTACTTAGAGCAACTCAAACCAGGATTAATTAGACAATTAGAAAAATACTATCTATTACAACAAATAGACAAAGCATGGCAAGAACATTTAGAAAAAATGACTATTTTAAAAGAATCAATTGGTTGGAGGAGTTATGGCCAGCAAGATCCATTAGTTGAATATAAAAACGAAGCATTTTATTTGTTTACAAATATGGTTACATATATTAGACAGACAGTAATTTATCTAACAATGCGTTCACGTTTAATAATTAATATCATGACATAATCAAAAAGGTTGACATTAAAAAAAAAATTGGTTAGTATTGTTTCCATACTATATAGAGATAAATTTATATGCCCCCATAGTCTAGAGGCCTAGGACATCTCCCTTTCACGGAGGTAACGGGGATTCGAATTCCCCTGGGGGTAATACACGATATACAAACTAACAATTAGAATCTATAGCATGTCTAATCGATTTGCAAAATAGACCTAATGATTTCACTGCTTCATCTGGTGTTTTATCAAACATACTTTTAATAAAAGCACTACCAATAACGACGCCGTCAACATTCCACTGAGAAACTCTGGCAGCTTGATACTGATCTGAAATACCGAAACCCACAATAACTGCTTTATTTGTACTATCTTTGATTTGTTTGGCTAAACTACTAACTTGGAAACTAATCTCATTCCTTATACCTGTTACACCACAACTGCTCACTAAATAGATACAACCAGGAGATTTAGAAACTATAGAAGAAATTCTCGTCTGTGAGCTTGTAGGTGCAACAAAAAGAATTAATTCAATATTGTATCTATTACACAATTCAATTAAAAAGTCTGCTTCTTCCAATGGTAAATCTGGAATTATCAAGCCCTTAACACCCGATATAGAACTATCTATGATAAAATTTTCAATACCTTTAACTAAAATAGGATTATAATAAGTAAATAATACAACAGGAACATTTAAATTAGGTACTACTGATTTTAACATATCAATAATTTGATCGAAATTAACACCTTGCTCTAAAGCAACTTTTGATGATTCCTGTATTACAGGACCATCTGCTAAAGCATATGCATAAGGTATACCAAGTTCTATAATATCTGCTCCATGCGTATCTAATGTATATAAAACATCTACCGTACTACTTAGATTTGGATATCCAGCTGTTACAAATGGAACCAAAGCACATTTTGAATTCTTTTTCAGTAATAGATCAGATATAATAGTCATATATAAATAAAAAATACCAGTAAACAAACTATTAAAACAAAGCTATTATACTGAAACAGTATAAATGGGCTGCCCGGGATTCGAACCCGGAACTAATCGGTTAAAAGCCGAGTACTCTACCATTGAGTTAGCAGCCCACGTGACAGATTATAAAACATAAATTATACAGTAACAAGATAATTAATAAAAATTTATTGCCTAAAAAATATAATTCATTATTAAAAATTAATGAACACATATCTACATCAAAAATTTAATACTAGCATAAGTAAGTTTTTGACACATAACTCTATACAATCTTTACTTATTGCCATTTCAGGTGGACAAGATTCTCTTTGCCTAATTAAACTTTTAGAAACTTTTCGTAAATACCATAATAAATTACTAAAAATTACTTACATATATGTAGATCATCAATGGAAAAAAGACAGCTACCATCAGATTAAACATTTAATTAATATTATTAAAAACTATGAGAGTCAAATTATTATTTATCAACTTAAAAACATAACAAAATCAGAAGTAGAAGCAAGAAAATACCGATACCAAATAATAATCCAATATGCAAACTTATATAACTATTCTACCATTCTTACAGGACATACAAAAACAGATAAAATTGAAACTTTTTGGCAACAAATACTTAGAGGTACTAGCTTAGATGGAATTACAAGTTTAAAGGAATATAGAAAACTAAAAAACAAAATTTATATCTATAGACCTCTTTTAAAATTTGATCGACAAGAAATTTATTGGTTTTGCCGTAAATTTTATTTATCAATTTGGTCTGACATTACAAACTACGAGTATAAAATAACAAGAAACCGTTTACGCCATGAATTAATACCTTATATTTACAGATATTTTACACAAAATGCAGAAAGTAAAATATGTCAATTCATTAATATATCTAATCTAGACAATGAGTATATTAAACAAAATGCAATCAAATTATATTTGATTAGTCGACATACTACTAACATTGCATTAAACTATAAATTCATTTGCCAACAACATCAAGCCTTACAAATCAAGACATTACAAATTTTTTTTTTCACAACCTTAACATATGCCTAAGTACATTATTTATCAATAAACTTATTAATAAAATCAATAAATCACAAAACTTAAGTAATAATATAATTAAATATGAAAATATAAAACTGCAAATTTTTTATAAATGGATATATATAAATTAAAATATATACTTAATAACCAAAATAACTATGAGTAACCAATGCAATAATGAAATCGAAAATTTAATTTACAACCACAAAATTATTGCATTTGTAAAAGGGAGTAAATCAAAACCTATGTGTGGATTTTCAAATACAGTTATTCAAATATTAAACAAGTTCAATATTGACTACCACACAGTAGATATATTAACAAACAATAAAATAAGAAATGGAATTAAAGAATATTCTCAATGGCCTACTATACCACAAGTATATATAAATAAAAAATTCATAGGAGGAGCAGATATCTTACTTGATCTTTATAATACATATAAGTTGCATGAAATACTAGAAAAATCTATAAATTCATAAGTTAATACTCTAACTAAAACCCTATTAAACTATACAGAAACAATTACAGAAGTCAAAATATTAATTTAATTAAAAGATTTTATAAAAAAATAGTATAATTATAATATACTAACTGAATAGGAAATTGTTTTAATTATGGTTAATTGGCAAGTAATTGGTCAACTTATTTCACTAGGTGTAATCGTACTTGTAGGACCAGCTGTTATTATCTTACTATCTTTACGTAAAGGTAATTTATAAATTACAATATGATTCTATCTAAATGATAACTTTATATATTTATGCGGGCATTATAGTATAGATTATGTCTGCATTAAAAAATAAATCTACGTTAACTTATTTTTTCTACCAATACATCTATGTCAATAAATTGATTTTTACTTGCAAATTCACTATCAGAATTTAAAAACAACATACAATGACATTCCCTCCTTTCTCTCATGGGCACACAAGGACAATTCCAATAAGAATTCATAACTTCTTTTAATTTATCTTCATAATGACGACATGGACACAAAGGTGAACCATAATGATCTTTATGCTTAGCTAATCCTTCAATAACAACTGCCGTTACACTAATATCAGAACAAAAGAAAGTTCCTGTTCGTTTAGCATATACCTCTGAAAATTTGCGCATTGCTTCTAAATTTTCAGACAAAGACTCAGATGTATAATTATTCATAATAAAACAACCTTTGATACTTGCTATATATATAAATTATAGTATTACTTATATAAAAAATGCCAATAAGTACGGGAATAAAAAATATTACATTTTACAATGTTTATTTCATCTATTTATAAACTAAAATTATAATTATATCATATTCACACTAAAAACATATTGAAACTTATTGTATATGACAGCATCGTATTTACCATCTATTCTGGTACCACTAGTAGGCATTATATTTCCAGGCTTAGCAATGGCCTTACTATTTTTATACATTGAAGGAGAAAACATCAGCTAAAAGTAATTATTGCGAAAAAATAAGCTTAGTTAATTTTATAAAAAAATAACTGAGCTTTATTTAATATACAATTATAACATATATTATTTCAACAAATGCTTAATAAGCATTATAAAGAAGAGCCGATACCAGAATAAGAACCATAAATAAAGATTCCTAAAACTGTAATTGCAGCTATTCCGCCTACAGTGGCAACTAACCACAAAGGAACTCTACCTGTACCTGTCATTATTTAAAATCTCCCATTATTAAAATAGAAAAATTAGTTCTAATATAATTTAAAATATTAGTATATCATGTTAGCAAGATATATATTTTAATTAAAGAAATAACTTGAAAACAAAACTGCAAGAACAAAAATTAATAATAAACCCCAAAATAGAGATGTACGGTTTAATTCTACTGGCTCTTTATTAGGATTAGGACCACTCATAAAAAACTCCTATCTTTGAATAAATTGCATAGATGTAATAGCGCCTAAAAAAAATATGGTTGGAATTGCTAAGCCATGAATAGCTAGCCATCTAAAAGTGAAAATAGGATACGATATAGGCTGATTCAAATTACCTCTATTCATATGAATTTAACAAACCTCCTTTTTAAATTCCTCTAGTTAAGTCTTCAAGCTCTTGTTTAGCACTGAAACGATCATTTACTAATGGTACCTGTTGACGATCTTGTGTAAAATATTCATTAGGTCTAGGGGTTCCAAATACATCATAAGCTAAACCCGTGCTTACAAATAACCAACCTGCAACAAAAAGCGCAGGGATAGTTATGCTATGAATAACCCAATAACGTATACTCGTAATGATATCAGAAAAAGGACGTTCGCCTGTTGATCCTCCTGACATAATAATTACCTCCTAAAAAATGTAGAAATGATATAAAATAAAATATTAAAATATATAATATATTATCACTTAATTTATGCATTGTAATAGTAAATTATATATTGATATATAAAAAAATAATTTATTCAAAATAAATCCAATGTATAAAGTAAGACATAATTTTTTCTTAATTTTAAATCAGTTTATAGCCCAATACAAAAGCTAAAGATAAAAAAATATAATACTCTCTTATATATATATATTAACGTACAAAAATTTATATAAAAGCTTTTATATAATAAAAATTAATCAACTTTGCATAAATCAAAATATAAGCTAGTACCAACTAATAAATTACTTTTCAATACAATTTTTGTACCGTATTGATTTAAGATATGCTTAACAATTGATAAACCTAAACCTGTTCCCTCACAAGTATGAACATGATTTTCAATTCTAACGAACCTATCAAAGATATTCTTTCTATCTCTATAATCAACACCAATACCTTCGTCAATAACCTCTATACGAACAACTTCTGAATACTTATCTACATTATTAGTTTTTAATTTTCTTAAAAATAATGATGTTACTAAATACACTCTTAAAACTATGTTACCTTTAATACTCGTAAATTTAATTGAATTACTTATTAAATTTACTAATACTTGTAATAGAGAACCTTTATGTGCACGCACTCGTTTTATTCTCCGGTCAAATTCAATCACAATACGAATATGACTATAGTTGGCAATTAATTTTGAAGCCTTAACAGCATCATTTATAATTTCAAAAATATTAATAGAAGTTAACACATATTCATTATTAGAATCTAAACGAGATAAATCTAATATATCATTAACTAAAGTAGAAAGACGCTTAGTTTCATTATTTGCAATATTTAAAAAATGTATTTTTTGTTTTTTACTTAAAGAATCATGATAATCCAGTAAAGTTTCTAAAAATAATCCAATATTAAATAGAGGAGTTCGTAATTCATGTGATACATTCGCGATGAATTGATTTTTAGCATCATTTAATTTTACCTCTCGACTAATATCTTGAATAATTATAGCAACACCAGTTAATACATTACTTCTTTTTTCTAACACAGTCGTTAATAAAAAACGAAAAATTTTTTTTGAACCATAGTCAAAATTAATGCAAACTTCTTTGGTTTCACATTCATGATTATATAAATAATTAGATTTTACTAGATTATTTAAAACAGGTAATAATGCTTCACTAACATGAAGAGGAAAATACTGACAAATAAATTTACCAATTATATCTACATTAGACCAATTAAAAACTTTTAAAGCTATTTTATTAACAAATAATAATCTAAGTTCAGTATCAACTAAAATAGCACCATCAGCAATTGTTGATACAATAGTTTCGAGTTTCATTTTTTCTAACATTAGTTGATCAACATTTTTTTCTTCATAAGAATTTAATTTTTCAGCCATTTCATTGAAGCTTATTATAAGATCACTTAATTCACTATCGTAGTTAAGATTTATTTGTTGATTAAAATTACCTGAAGCTATGTTCTTAAGACCAATTAATAACTTTTTTATTGGTTCAGTAATCATTAAAATGTTAAATGATATACCAATAATAACCATTAACCAAATCGATACAAATATTGCCACACTAATATTTATTATTAATTTTGAAGAAGAAGTAAGAATAGAACTTGCATCAATACCAAGATTAAGAGTACCTAAATTTATACCATTATTTGTTAAAGGTATAGTAATGTCTATAATATTATTATTGAAATTAGCATTATATTTAATTAAAGGTATTTCAAATAAAAAGTTCTGATTTTCTGGTTGAAATAAACTTTTATGTACTTGTAATAAATTTTGTATCTTATAAGTATAAACAGGCAGTTCAAAAAATAGATTACCATCTATATCATATAATAAAATATATCTTATACTTGAATTATTTAAATAAATTTTTTCTACGAAACTTGCTAATTCTTGATTACCACCAGTTTCTACAAATTCTAATATATTAGATGCAAATAACACTCCTAGGTCTTTACAAAAGCGAGTATCAGTAATAATAGCATCTTCTTGCATAATTGTTAAAGACCCAAAAGTTAAACCACTCATAATTAAAGCAACAACTAAAATCATAAGAACCATCAGACCTTTTTTTAACCTTATATCTGACCGCCATTTAACAATATTCGCAATAATTTGTCTGTAAGTCATTATGATTTCAATCAATAGAAGAAAAAAGCTACAAATTTTTAATAGAACTATTTAATTTATCAAACATACAATATGATAATACAAAATCTAGTATAAAAATAAGCAATAGAGAAGTAACAACAGAAACAGTTGTAGATTCACCAACTCCTCTTGCACCACCTTTAGTTAACAAACCAAAATAACAACTAATACATGCTATAGCAAATCCAAAAATTACAGTTTTCAATAAAGACTTTATTATATCAGAAAATAATAATGAAGAGAAAGAAGAAGACAAAAAAATTACGGGGTCAACTGCATATAAAGTAAAACAAATAAATGCACTGGTAGCCATACTTGTCGCAAAAGATAAGAAATTTAACAAAGGTAACATAAATACACAAGCAATAACTCTAGGAAATACTAAATATAACAAAGGATCCGTATTCAATAAATATAATGCATCAATTTGTTCAGTTACTTTCATGGTAGCTAATTCAGCTGTAAAAGATGAACCTATACGACCAATAACAATTACAGAAGTTAAGACTGGTGATAATTCTCTAAGAAAAGAGACTGTCAATATTGAACCAAGCAAACTAGATGCATTTAAATACAAGAATTCTTTAGCTGTCTGTAAAGTAAATACTATACTAACAAAAAAAGCTGTGATTAAACTAATTGTTAAAGAACCAGGCCCAACTAGCAACATATTTTCAACAACTACTTGATGTTCTAAGTTTAAAAAATAAGAAATTACTATTTTATATAAATTTTTAAGCTTTTTATGAATTTTATAAAATTGTATTTTAAAGATCATACGGATACCTAATAATAAATATATAATTTCTGCATACGTTGAATATAAAAAAAGATATACTATAATAATACTGGATGGGCGGTTAGCTCAGTGGTAGAGCGCCTGCCTTACAAGCAGGTGGTCACTGGTTCAAATCCAGTACCGCCCACTCAAAATAATACTCATAATTTCAGGGGCTCATCGTCTAAAGGATCAGGACAGGGACCTTCTAAGTCTCTAATGTAGGTTCGAATCCTACTGAGCCTATAAAATTTTATATAAATACAGATGAAAAAACTTGTTGAACTTTAGAGCCAGAATCAACTGTCTCTAAAGGGTCTTTACGCAATCTATGGCGTAAACATAAAGTAATAACCTGCTTAATATCACTAATATCTACTTCTTCTCTAGAATTATAAGCAGCAAGTGCTTTTGCTGCTCTATTAATTACGATATCACCACGCAAACCATCAACATCTAATTCACCACAAACAGCAGAGATTTTTACCCTTAGATCATAATCAATTTTGATACCGGCAAGACTACTTTGTGCCTTAATGATTCGATTCTTAAGCTCTATTTGTTTATCATGAAATTCGTTTAAACATAAATGAGGATCATTATCAAATTTACTTCTCTGTTCAACAATTTGAACTCTCAGTGATGGCTCCCGAACAGTACGAATTTCAGCATGCATACCAAACCTATCTAACAATTGTGGCCTCAATTCCCCTTCTTCAGGATTACCTGAACCTACTAATACAAACCTAGCAGGATGGCGAATAGAAATACCTTCACGTTCTACAGTATTCCAACCTGATGCCGCAGAATCCAAAAGTATATCAACTAAATGATCATCTAATAAATTAACCTCATCAACATACAAAATTCCTCTATTAGCTTTTGCAAGCAAACCTGGTTCAAAAGTTTTAATACCTTCAGTCAAAGCTTTTTCAATATCAATTGTGCCACAGACCCTATCTTCTGTTGCACCTAAAGGTAAATCAATCATAGGGACTTTAATGAGTGTAGTGTCTATCTTATTATTCTGTTCTATTTTTTGCTTAGCGTCATCACCCATTAACTCATAATCAGAAATATGAGAATTAAAAGGATCATCTTCCATAACCTCTATTTCAGGTAATAAATCAGCTATTGCTCTAATAGTAGTTGATTTTCCCGTGCCACGATCACCCATTATCATGACACCACCTATTTTAGGATCAATTACATTAAGAATTAATGCTAATTTCATTTCTTCCTGACCTACTATAGCGGTGAAAGGAAAAATCGGTCTAGTTATATTTTTTACAATACTCACAATAATAAGTTTATCATTTTTGAATAATTTAATATAATTAACAGCAATCAATAAAATAACAAATTTTTAACCTATCGAAATACTCCAATAATAACAAAAAGATGCAACATTATTTTTTAAGCTACACCTTGAATATACAGCTCTCTAACTTCATAACATAGTATAACTATTGATATAAATCTGTACCTAATTGTATTGCTAATACAGCAGATACTAAAGCAAACAACAAAGCAACAAAAATTTGGCTATCACTGATCATAATACTCCTGTAAAACTTTTTACATAATTATTTCATTTCCACTTATTATTATACAATAAAGATAGTCTAGAAATGTGTTCTCAAATAAAATATTAACACTTTACAAAGCACGCTTCAACTTTTAGCTTAATAGCTTTATTCATAATAGAAATATTAAACTACTATACTATAGCCAAGAATTAACTACCAATAATAAAATGAATAAAAAATATTATTTTGAAGCTAATCTTACTTTTCCTAACTTTGCCCAGTTTTGCATCGATGAAACTGTTATATGATCTGTAAACGCTAAAGGAACAGTAGTATTTATAGCGTTTATGATATCATCACTATTAAAATCTCGCTTCTCATAAAAAGCATTATACATAGCTTCAACTATTACTTGTTCTATCTCAGCACCAGAAAAGTTATCTGTTAATTTACTTAAATAGTTTATATTATAACTTCTCCAGGTTAGTGGTCTAAATTTCATTAAATGAATTTGAAAAATTTTCTTTCTTTCTTTGGTAATAGGTAGATCTAGAAAGAATATTTCATCAAATCTACCCTTTCTAAGCATTTCTGTAGGTAAACACAAAACATTATTAGCAGTTGCAACAACAAAAACTTGATTAGTTTTTTCAGATAACCAAGTTAACAATGTACTTAAAACTCTACTTGTAGTGCCACTATCTGCATTATTATTTAGACGATTAAATACTTTGTCTATTTCATCTATCCATAGAACACAAGGATCCAATTCTTCTGATAATTTGATAACTGCTCTGATATTTTTTTCAGACTCACCTACAACTCCTCCAAAAATTTTACCTACATCGAGACGAAATAAAGGGAGGTTCCACTGTTTTGCTATGACTTTAGCACTTAAAGATTTTCCTGTTCCTTGTATACCTACAAGTAAAATACCTTTAGGAGTAGGTAAACCATAATTCTGTGCTTGCTTCGTAAAAGCATAAGACCTTTTTTGTAACCATTGCTTCAAACACAATAAACCACCAATATCATTTAAGGTATTATTTACAGGATAAAAATCTAAAATATTTGTCTGTTCAATAAAATGTTTTTTTTCTTCAGCGATCAAATGAAAAATTTGAGGAGAAATTTTGTTGACAGAGATAATTTTAGCAATAGATTTACGTATGAGCTCAATAGGCATTCCTTTATAAGCTAAAGCTATACTTTCAAGATTAATACTTGAAGTAACATTTAATAGAGAAAATAAACGCTTTAATTCTATTAAAATTTCTTGAGAGCTAGGAAGTGGAAATTCTATTAAAGTGACTATACTTTTTAGTGGAGCAGGTATTCTAACTTCAGAAGAGATAATAATAATATACAAATTAGAGTTTTTTAATTTTTTGTATAAATTTTTCATCTTACGCATAATACTCACATCATTAATAAATGAATGAAAATCTTTAAGAAGAAAAAATTTAGGAGTCAAAGGATTTATCGTATCAACTAACTCTAAGGCAGCTAAAGGATCTCTCTTAGCATAATTTAAATAGTTAGGATTATTATGATATCCATCAACAAAATCCCAATGATATATATTACACGTATAATTATCATCTAAAATTTTAGTTATCACGTATTCCAATCTGTCTTCTTCACTGGTAAGAATATAAATAAATAAATGACGTGATGATATCGAAAGCTTGAAATTTTCTTCAAAATACATAATTATTTTATAGAATAGTAATATATTTCTATTTATATAAAATTCCGATTAAATCCATATTAAAATAGCAAATTAAATTATAATATGGAGGTACATTAAACATAAAATCTATAAACTGATGTTTTTTCTTCCTTTTCTACGTCTACTATTTAAAATTCGCTTACCACTAACACTACGCATACGTACTCGGAAACCTGACTTTAATATTTTTTTACGATTGCTACCTTGCAAAGTCCCTTTACTCATTTATCTTTGTGCCTCCAAAGTATATAATAATCAATAATCTATTGATATTCTTATCATAACATAATGTTAAAAATATATTTGATCTGCTTAGCATCCTTTTTATTTCCCATATGTTTTCTAATTACCCTCGAAATTTATAAAACATTAAAAAACCATATAATAATTAATTATACTAAAAATAGCTTTGACAACAACAATCTACTACATTTAGCTCAAGCATATATTAAGCAAAACAAATGGCTTAAATGTATAACAATTTTAGAAAACAATATTGAGGTGGAAGATAAAGTTATTATAAAATGTTATAATGGCTTAGGTTTTTGTTACTACCATATAGAAGAATATGGACTCTCTGAATACTATTATAAAAAAATACTTAAACAAGAGCCATACAATATATCTACTTTATTTAAATTAGCTAACGTGTATTCATTAAGTAAAGATAGTAAAAATGCTAGAAATATATATCAAAAAGTATTAGAATTAGATAAAGATAATACTATAGCTAGGAAGGCACTTAATAAATTAAGTTAACAATAATAGTCGGGATAGCAGGATTTGAACCTGCGACATCCTGCTCCCAAAGCAGGCGCGCTACCAAACTGCGCTATATCCCGTCTTACAATATCAAAATACTATACAGAATAAAATTCTTTATGTCTAGTACTTAATAAGGAATATCAACGTGGATACCAAAACATACCTTTTACACCATCTGGATCTGTAACAAAACCTAAATTACGATAGAAACTTACGACTTGAGGATCTGCAAACAATGTAATAGTACTAATATCAGCACATCTCAACTGAAGTATAACTTGATCCATTAAAATTTTACCTAAACCTTTACCTTGAAAATCTGGATGAACAACTACATCCCAAATAGTAGCATTAAAAACAGTATCCGAAGTAGCTCGGGCAAAACCTATCAATTTTTTATGTCTATCATTTTTATAAAACAAACATATTGTTAAAAAACTATGATCAATAGCTGCCTTAACTTTTTTTAATGGTCGACGTACCCAACCAACTGAATCACATAACTGCTCTAATTGATGCAAATTGATGTTTCTTTCTGTAGTTAGATAAATATCTATGATTCTTCCCTGGATCTCTATATGTCTAACGACAATTGCACTTTCTAATGAAGATAAAGCATCTATATTATCATATCGATTAAACATGTTGGTGTTTTTAAAAAATTTTTGCCAGAAAACCATAATAATACTTTTTAATAATAAACAAAATATATACCTCAATAACTTTAACTGTAAATACTATTTAATAATTTCAATAAATGTTACTAGATACACAAAAAAGTCTATTTATCTACTACTCTTTATAATATAACTAATTGATATACCTTAGTTCATATGTAAATCTTTGTTATATTAAAAATTATTGCTTAACAAATAGTTAAAAATAAATTATGAAACGAATAATTACAATAATATGCATCAGTTTATTATTTACATCAGTTTATTCTCAACAATCATTTGCTGAAGTTGCTGGTTTAACTCCATGTAAAGAATCTACAGCATTTGCAAAAAGACTAAAAAACAGTGTTAAAAAACTAGAGAATCGTTTGTCAAAATATGAAGAATCAACACCACCAGCAATTGCAATACAACAACAAATAGCTAGAACTCAAACACGATTCAATAAATACAGTAAATCAGGTTTATTATGTGGTACAGACGGATTACCACATTTAATTGCAGATGGAAGATGGAATCATGCAGGAGAATTCATGCTTCCAGGACTTACATTTATATATATAACTGGATGGATTGGATGGGTAGGAAGAGGATATCTTAAAGCTGTATCTGCAACTAAGAAACCAACAGAAAAAGAGATTATTATTGATGTTCCACTTGCTCTGAAATTTTGCTTGTCTGGTTTCACATGGCCATTAGCTGCAATACAAGAATTTACAAGCGGCCAACTTCTAGCAAGTAATGATGAAATTACCATATCACCTCGTTAATTAAAACAATCAAGATTAGAAAAATGGACAAAAACTTACTGACATATTTATCTACAATCCCCGTCGTTGGAGCTATTTGGATTACATTCACAGCAGGCTTCATTATAGAAATTAATCGCTTTTTCCCTGATATATTATTCTTTTCTTTATAATCATATAAAATATAAATTTCTAAAAATTTTTATCAACAAGCTATATACTGTAAGCTTGTTTTTTTTATTTTATTAAATTTTTTTGTTAAGATTAAAGATATCAAACAATCAACAATTAATATGAGCTTAATTAGTCAAATAATTATAGAATCAGATAAAGAACTAAGGTATCCCAGTATTGGAGAATTACAATCTATACAAGAATACATAGCAACAGGTGAAAAAAGAATACAAATTAGTTGCCAGCTACGTGATCAAGAACAAGACATCATACAACGAGCAAGTAAAACTATTTTTCAAATTCATCCAGAATATATAGCACCTGGAGGAAATGCAGAAGGAGCAAGAAAAAGGTCATTATGTCTTCGAGATTATGGATGGTATCTTAGACTTATTACATATGGTATTTTAGCAGGAGATAAAACATCAATAGAGAAAATTGGGATTATAGGAGTACGAGAAATGTATAATTCATTAGAAGTTCCTATTTTAGGCATGATAGATGCAATAGAATGTTTGAAAGAAGCTACAATTGATAAGTTAAATACAGAAGATAAAAAAATTGTTTGTCCATATTTCAACTTTATTATCCAAGGTATGTCGCAATAAATATTGACTGATAAAAGAGTTGATAGAAACTAAATGAAATGATATAATTGCATTACGCTCGAAAAATTACAAACTGTAATAGCCATAATTTGTCAGGACTGGAAAGTAGCAGCAATAAAGCTAAATTACAAAAGTGTATTTTTCGGGTTTTGTTATTTAATATAGATAGTTAATAGATACTATGATCTCAAATGTTCATTAAAAAATTAAGTTGACTATACACCAATAATTTACAACTGAACAGAAAAATAAAAATGGTAAATATTTATTGAACAATATTTTATGCATAATACTAATTGTTATAATTCAATTGAACTTTGAAAATGATATGATATCATCAATTTTGCAAGGAGCTAAAATTCTTGCAACAGGCTCCTCAGTTCCAGATTTATGTTTAAATAACCAAGATCTTAGCCAAATAGTTGAAACATCAGATGATTGGATCATAAATCGTACTGGTATAAAAGAAAGAAGAATATTAAATGGTGGACAAAAATCTATTGTAGACCTAGCATCATCTGCATCAATAGAAGCTTTAAACAAAGCTTCTATGAATCCTACAAATATAGATTTAATTATTCTAGCAACTTCAAGCCCTGACGACCTTTTTGGTAGCGCTAGTGAGCTACAAGCCAAGATTGGAGCAGTTAAAGCTGTTGCTTTTGACTTAACCGCTGCTTGCTCTGGATTTGTATTAGGCATTGTAACCGCAGCTCAGTTTATACAGAATGGTAGTTACAATAATATACTTGTTGTTGGTGCCGATGCTTTATCCAAATGGATAGATTGGTCTGATCGTAGTACATGTATTTTATTTGGCGATGCTGCAGGAGCAGCAATTATACAATCATGCTCTAAAGAAGATAATGGTATACTTGGCTTTCAGCTAAATACAGATGGATCAAAATCATATCAGCTATCAATTCCTTATGAAAAAAACAATGAAAAAGTAGTACAAAAAGAATCACTCAATATTTCTCAAGGTAGATTTAAAAATATTATTATGAATGGTAAAGAAGTATATAAATTTGCAGTATCTCAAGTTCCTATCAGTATATTACAATGTCTACATTCACTGAATATATTACCTGAAGATATTAATTGGCTTTTGCTACATCAAGCAAATGAAAGAATTTTACATGCTGTTGCAAATAGATTATCAATAAATTCCAATAAAATTATTTCTAACTTAAGTAAATATGGCAATACATCTGCTGCATCAATACCATTAGCTTTAAATGAAGCGTTAAATGAAAAAAAAATTAAGCATAACGATATTATTGTCATCTCAGGTTTTGGAGCAGGTCTTACATGGGGAACGGTAGTAATTAAATGGAAATGTTAATAAAAACAAGAAAAATTAAATAAAATACAAATATTAAAGCTAAAATATTTAAATACAGTTAATAGAATATATAACAAACAATAATTAAAAAATTACTTACTTACTCAAATTATTTAATATATTCAATTCAAAAATAATAACATATACAAGGACTAAAAAATATGACTTCATCTTTATCAAATTTTTTAAATAGCTTAATTTTAGGAGCTTTAATCGTCGTTATACCAATAACAATAGCATTATTATTTGTTAGCCAGAAAGACAAGACATTAAGAAATTAAACGGATAATTTTTTTTAAGGAGAACAGGCTAATTTATTTAAGAATTAGACTGTAACTCCTTAAAATTTTAACAAAACATTACTATAGTTCAAGAAAATTGTATACATAAATAACATGTCTTTATCTGAATGGTTGTTGACTAAACGCAACGTATATATAAAAAATAACATTAGAAAAATATCACTAAAAATACCTGATGGTCTCTGGATAAAATGTGACAAATGTGGATTATTAATGTATTATAAAACTCTCAATAAAAATTATAAAGTATGCCCAGAATGCAAAAAACACTTTCCTACATCTAGTCATGACAGAGTTAAACAAATAATAGATAAAAACAGCTGGATGCCTAATAACATTAATTTAGCTTCAACAGATCCTTTAGGATTCTGTGACAAAAAATTATATCATAAAAGGTTACAAGACATGCAAGCCAAAACCGGCTTACTCGATGCAGTACAAACAGGCATAGGTAAGATAAACAATTTACCAGTAGCATTTGGTATTATGGATTTTCGCTTTATGGGTGGTAGTATGGGCTCAGTAGTTGGTGAAAAACTCACTCGATTGATTGAAGAAGGAACTAATCTAAGAATACCAGTTATAATACTATGCTCTTCTGGTGGTGCCAGAATGCAGGAAGGGATGCTAAGTTTAATGCAAATGGCCAAAATTTCTTCGGCATTATATAAACATCAAAGAAAAGGACTACTATATATACCTATACTAACCTCTCCAACTACAGGAGGAGTAACTGCTAGTTTTGCTATGCTAGGAGATATAATTATCGCAGAGCCTAATGCTTTAATTGCATTTGCAGGCAGGAGAGTTATAGAACAAACCATTAGAGAAGACTTACCTGAAAATTTTCAAACCTCTGAATATTTATTCGAACACGGTTTTATTGATCTAATAATACCAAGAACACAACTAAAAGATCAATTATACCAAGTTCTTTCATTTTATCATAAACCACATCAGTAAATATATATAATATTAAGAAAATTTGATTAAAGATATTTAATTAAAAAGTAATATTACAATAAAGATAATTAAGTACTTAGCTTGAATGTTTTTTTATTTATTATTCATATTATTATTAGGTATAATCATGCAACAATATATTTGGCAAACTCTAACTACAACACTTTTTTGTTTAAGTGTTTTTTTAAACCCAACAAATGCTATAGAATTAGATGAAACCACAAGAACAGTACAATTGGAAGAATCAGGTAAAACTGTTATACTAACACCCGAGCAGGTAAAAAGAGGCAAAAGATTATTCAATAACTCATGTGCACAATGTCATAATGGAGGAATTACCAAAACTAACCCTAACATTGGGTTGGAACTAGAATCCTTAAGTTTAGCAACACCTCCAAGAGATAATATTAATAGCCTAATTGAGTACATGAAACGACCTAACAGTTATGATGGCGTAACTTCAATTGCAGAACTACATCCAAGTATTCAAAGTGCAGAGATTTTTCCTAAAATGAGGAATCTTACAGATGAAGATCTTTTTGCAATTGCTGGACATATCTTAGTACAACCTAAAGTCGCAGCAGAAAAATGGGGTGGAGGTAAAATTTATTACTAAGCACAATATTAATTAAAAACGACATAAATGATTATATAATATATACTAAAATCATATACTTTATAGAATATAGGAGAAAATCAATGGTAAAAGTCTTATATACATTGTTCTTAATTTATAATATTTTATTTATCTCCATAGAACATAGCTCAGCAGCTGACTTAGAAGCAGGTGAACAAATTTTTACAGCTAACTGCTCAGCATGCCATGCTGGTGGGAATAATTCAATTATGCCAGAGAAAACTCTCAAAGGAGATGTACTGGAAAATAATCAAATGAATAGCATTACAGCAATTACTACACAAGTTAGAAATGGAAAAAACGCTATGCCAGCTTTTGGAGGTCGATTGAATGATGATGATATTGATAACGTTGCGAACTATGTTCTGGAACAATCTGTAAAAGGTTGGTAATATAATTAATACTTTTATACTATACATCTATTACTAAATGAATAAACAGTTTAATAATAGATAGTTTAGTATAATTATATATACAAAAAACAATGTAATTTTTGATATAAAAAGCTAAAACAATGGACTATAATGGAAACTACCATAAGGCTATCCTTGTACTAGATGATGGTACTAAATATTGTGGATGGTCATTAATAAAGTCGAAATTATCTTTAGGAGAAGTAGTATTTAACACAGGTACTACAGGATATCAAGAAATAATTACAGACCCTAGTTATGCAGGACAAATTATTACTTTCACTTATCCAGAAATTGGAAACACTGGAATAAATATTGAAGATAGCGAATCCAATAAAATACATATTAAAGGTCTAATTGCAAGAAATATATGTACTAGATCTAGCAATTGGCGATACAACATATCATTCATAGAATATTTAAAAACCAATAGAATACCACATATCTTCGGTATAGATACAAGATCATTAACTAAACACTTAAGAAATCAAGGTGTAATGAATGGATGTATATATAGTGACATTTTAAATCAAAACCCCACAAAAGAAATACTTAAAAATTTATTAACTAAAAAAGAGATAAATTTAGTAAATCAAGTAACAACAGATAAAGTATATAACATTAGTTCACCACTTAATAGCGAATTAACCTACTCGCATTTAAAATATAAAACACAAACCAGTCATGGCAAAAATTTAAATATCGCAGTACTAGATCTGGGTTTAAAAAATAATATCTTATCTAGACTGACTAGCTATGGAGCTAATGTAACAGTTATACCTGCAAACAGCAATTACAAATTTATTAATAGTTTACAAGTAGATGGCATCCTTTTATCTAACGGGCCAGGTAATCCGTCATTACTTAAAGAAACAATACAAAATATAAAAAAAGTTATTGAATTATCTAATGTACCAATATTAGGTATATGTATGGGGCACCAAATTCTAAGCCTTGCTTTAAATTGTAAAACATTTAAATTAAAGTTTGGACATAGAGGTTTAAACCATCCTACTGGGATTCATCAAAAGGCTGAAATAACTAGTCAAAATCATGGTTTTGCAGTTGAACTATCTTCGCTAGTAAATGACGATTTAGCAATTACTCATTTAAATTTAAATGATTCAACTATAGCTGGAATCATACATAAAAATAAACCCATATTTTCTGTTCAGTATCATCCAGAAGCCAGCCCAGGACCACATGATTCAGACTATTTATTTTATTATTTTATTCAATTAATAAAAACATACAAATATTCGTAGATAGAATTATTCATTCCAAAAAGTATGATTAAATAAAGAAGACAAAACTTGCACTCCTCTCAATTGGTTAAATAAAGGTAGATGACCTTTAGGTGCATTTATACTCCAAATAAATTCAGATGGATACCTGCATGCTATACCATCACGCTTCCACCCTATACGTGTCCACAGTTTTTCCCAATCACAATTATTAGCTAACCATATTTGTCTCTGAATAGAAAAACCAAATTTTTCCATTGAATATAGACGCCAAAGCAAATCTATAGTTTTTAAATCAGAAGAAGGTATTAATGAAATATCAGTAAAATACAACCAATTTCTATTACTATTATTACCTAAACCAACTAATTTACATAGACTTAATTGTGTTAAGCTATCAGCTTTTTGATATTGCTTTTGGATCAGCAATGTTTGTAAACGCTTGTAATCTACATTACAATGCGAATTAAATTGTATCAAGCCATTAGGAAAATAACTTTTCAAACTTTGTTGAATAGAATTTAATTCCGAATTATATAATCTTTCAAATAAAATTCCATCTAAAGAATTAAAAGGTAATTGTTGTATATTACGACGTTTTACCAATAGTTCTAAAAGGGCCTCTTGCCCCTCAAAACCATTCAAAAATATTTGTTGTACTAAACTTACTTGTTGACTCTGAGAAATACTATTTTGTAATTCGACTATCTTATCTAAGATTAGCAAATGATTACCTAATTTTTGATCCATTGATAAAAAATATGATACTTTATATGTATATTATACTCTTTTTTTTATATGTGAACAATATTCTACAAAAAATAGAAAAATTCATTTACAAAAACCATTAATACCAAATGAAATAAAACGAATACAAAAAATTGCACTATTTCCTAATATATTAATAAGCACATGAAGAAAAATTTTACTAAATACTAGTAAAAATTTTTCAACTTTTGGAATTATAATATCTTGAACTTCTATAAAAAAAAGAATTACTAATTGTACTTTAGATAAATTACTAATATTATCTGACCTACAAACAAAAATATATTTAGTCACTAAACCTCTTGAACTAATTAACCAAACCTTATATCGGGAACTATATATAGATTTAGGTTGAAAAAAATATAAATGCACAAAGTTTTGAAGAATTAATGTATTTCTAAATAATGCGAGAGATCTAAGTGATATATATACCTTATTACAAAGGGAATAATCATATAATAAACTATTAATACTGGTAGCTGATCCCGTATTCTGTAAATGTGTAGACACTACTATTTCACTTACTTGTATAACTAAATTTTCAAACAAAATAGAGATATAGTTTCTAGGTGTATTATTCATATTAAATAAAAATATATTTTTTTTAACCTTAGAAGTACCATATATTAAATAAACTAATACATATTCCAATAGTAAACGATGCTCTATAATTAAAACTTGCGAATAGAAAGAGTTATATTTTTTTACTTCAAAATCTTCATGTTTTACCTTGAATAAGAATCGAGTTAAAGATTTTTGAATTAAATCATGTAAAATTTTATAGTTTAATAAACTTATATTATCTACATTCAAGCCTAACTCAACAATATCTAAGACTAAAATTTCTAACTCTATTAAAACTGCAAGAAATAAACTTTTCTTATTTTTAAAATCTAGCAAATCAATATGTAAGACACTACTAGTCTGATTAAATAAATTATTAGAAAACTTCCGCCTTGTACTATAGAATAAACTTGCTACCTGCTTATTTAATTCAACACCCTGATACTTAGGCCAATATTTTATCATAATGCTAATTCTTTTTGAATTAATTTAAACTTCAATCAATCTAACAGTACACGTTAACAATTTAAATATTACATTTCCGAATAATAGAACAACGTAATATATAAGATATTCAATAAATTTAGAAACTTTTTTCTCGAGCATACAAAATTTAACTAAATTAATTACAGAAATTCTAAAATAAATATAATTTTACATATAGTAAAAAATAAAAATTATATGATATATTACAATTACACTATTTAATATACAAAAATATGCCTCAATATTATTTTGCAATTGCAAGTAAACAATTTTTGGTAGATACAGAACCAGTAGAAGAAATCTTAAGAGAGAGGAGTAATTACTATCAAAGTACAAATAAAGATATAGACTTTTGGTTCACTACAAATCCTAAATTTATTCATTTACCACAGTTTCAATACATTAAAAAGAAATTAAAAAATACCCCGGCTGCAATTATTTCACTAGATGAACAGTTTATTGAATGGATAAAATTAAGAATAAACTTTGTAACAACAGGAAAATTTCAGTCTGACTATTTTGAATAACTTTAAATATTTAACTCTCAATAAAAACCTTATCTTGAGGTGGTGTTACAAACAATGTTAGAATCTCTTGATTAAATGTTTCTGCAGCTTTAGATTTATAACGATTTGGATTTACAATAATAGATAACATTCTCTTAATCGTAACATTTTTAATCTTAGCACAATGTAATATACCTAGTTCAAGCTCTTTAGCAATAGCAGATACAGAAACAAAAGCAGCACCTAAACCAGATTGTACAGCATTTTTTATAGCTTCTATAGAATTTAATTCCATCTCTATTTTAAATCTGCTGCTATCTATATCATGCTGATTTAGTACCTTATCAATAACTTTTCTAATTGTTGACTGAGTATCTAATGCAATAAAGCGCAATCTATATAAATCTTCTTTTTGAATATCTGATAATTTAGAAAAATTATGGGATGTTGGTAAGATTAATGCAAGCTCATCTTCCGCATAAGAAGTTACTTGTAATATATCCTTTAATTCATTAGGTACTTCACCACCTATTACAGCTAAATCTATTTGACCGTTCGCAACACTCCAAGAAATCAGGCGTGTAGAATGTACTTGTAATTGTACATTAACCTGTGGATATCTTTGTCTAAACAAACCGATTAAGCGAGGCATTAGATAAGTGCCTGTCGTTTGACTAGCACCAATTACTAATGTACCACCTTGTAAATTCTGGACATCTTCTAAAGCACGACACGTTTCTTCACATAATGCAAGAATTCTACTACCATACCTTAATAATAAGTTTCCTGCTTCTGTTAATTTAGCTTTTTTATTACTTCTTTCAAATAAAGGAATACTTAATTGTTTTTCTAAATTTTGAATTTGTAAGCTTACAGCAGGTTGTGAAACATATAAGCTATCAGCTGCACGTTGAAAACTTCCTTCTTTTATAATAGCTTTCAAGATTTTTAACTGATCTAAAGTAAAAGGTAAATCTCTCATATAAATAAAAATAATTATGTTAACAAGAATACAGAATTTACATAGAGATTATATACAGGTTATAATAAAGATAAATTTAATTTATAATATATTAAAGTATATAAAATAATAAAGTCTTATAAATGAAAAATTTAGTTATTTACTAGACTAAAATTATAATATAATTTAGTTATTAAATAATTTTTAGGAAACAAATATATGGATATAAGATTACTTATAGTATTAACTCCAGTCTTAGCTGCTGGTTCATGGGCTCTATATAACATAGGCAGAGTAGCATTACAGCAATTTCGCAGCATGTAATTACTATCTTGTAAAACAGTATCATTGATATTTATTATATATTAAGGAATAAAAATAGTATAGCTTTAAATATTATTTTATTCCTTTAATATTACATACCCCAAAACACAATTATATAATACACTATGGCTGTTCCTAAAAAACGCACATCAAAAGCAAAATCAAAATCCAGAAAAGCAAACTGGAAACGCCAATCTCATTTAAAATGTAAACAAGCACTTTCATTAGGCAAATCACTTTTAACAGAAAAGTCTAACAGTTTTATATATCTTGGTGATCCATATAATGAATAAAAGAATAAGATAAATAAGATGGAGATTATTAACTTAACTCGCCTACACCCATCTATATCTTACCTTAAAACCAGTTTAATTCTAAATTTTAAAGATTTGAAAGAAATTTGGTTATTCAATTGTTGCCAAGGCTGTCAACAAATGATGGAAAAAAAAACCATAAAAATGAGCCAAATTTCCAAAATTATCATTACAGACCTAAGTACGGAAAATATTTCAGGCTTATTGGGATTACTATCTAGTTTAAGTTTAATTAACAGAAAAAAAGTCTTAAATATTTATGGTATAAAAGGTTTAGAAAAATATTTAGATTTTGGTAAAAAATACTCTCAAACTAAGTTTCGCTATAATTTATATTTTCACATCTTTCAAACAGGATTTATTGCAAAAAATAAAAGCTATTATATGTACAGTATGTTAAATCATATAAAATTTGAGTTTTTACTTTTTTCTAAAGAACAAAATGGTAAATTTTATTTAAACTATGCTAAAAAATTCAATTTAATTCAAGGACCATTATATGGCAAACTAAAAAAAGGCTATAGCTTATTATTACCGGATGGATTCGTAATAAATGGTGATAAATTTACGAACAAAAATAAAAAAGGATGTAAAAAAAGCTTAATTATGTATAAATACTGTACAAGAAATTCTATTGAAATAAATGAAGAATCAGAAACATTACAAAACAGATTAAAAATATGAAATACGCAATTATTGAAGCAAGTGGTAGACAAATTTGGGTTGAAATTGGAAAATTTTATGACTTAAACTATATAGCAGGAGAACCAGGAGACCGAATTAACCTCAATAGAATCCTGTTACTAAATCAAGAGGGAAAAATAAATATTGGTAATCCTTGCTTACAATCTATTAATGTACAAGCAAAAATTTTAAAGCATCTACAAGATAAAAAAGTAACTGTTTTTAAAGTAAAACCTAAAAAAAACAATAAGTCTAAACAAGGACACAGACAAAAACTAACAAGACTACTAATAGAAAAAATTATTACTAAAATATAAATATGGCACATAAAAAAGGAAGTGGAAGCACAAAAAATGGGCGTGATTCTAATTCAAAACGTTTAGGAATAAAAAAATATGGAGGAGAACATGTAACTCCAGGTAATATTATTGTTCGTCAACGAGGAGGCAGTTTTAAAGCGGGAAGCCATACAAAAATTGGTAAAGATTTTACCATATTTGCTATAGAGAAAGGAAAAGTGAAATTTCAAATCACGAACAAAAAAAATAAAATAGTACATGTAACACCCACTTCACCTACAATATTATAAATCTTTTTTCTAAAAAGCTTTATGCACATTTATTTGTTTAATGAATTTTGTATGCTATATTTTAAAAATGATAAAAAAAATAGTAATTTCACGTTTTAATAATATAGCAGCTATCTTAGATAATAATAAAATACAAGAAATCATTCTTATTAATGATAGATACCAGGTTAATGACATATATATTGGTATTGTACAAAAGATTTTTTCTAGTATAAATGCCGCTTTCGTAAAACTTAATAAACATGGTAAGAGTGGTTTTATACATATCAGTGATATAAAACCTTTAAAAAAAAATAGACACAAAAACCATATTGCAGAAATACTCTCAATTAATCAAATATTACTAGTTCAAATAATTAAAGAACCAACTATCAACAAAGGGCCTAGATTAACTACTAATATTAATCTCTTAGGAAGATATATTGTATTAATGCCTTTTTGTAATACGATATGTATTTCACAAAAAGTATACGATCAGAATGAGCGAATATATCTTAATTCTTTAGCTGTTTTGTTAAAACCATCTGCGATGGGTATTCTTATAAGGTCTTCAGCACAAGGTATGCCAGAGGAAGCAATTGTAAAAGATTTGTATTATTTAAAAAAACAATGGAATTACATAGAAAAGATTGCTACATCTTCGCCTGTTCCTTCATTAATCTATAAAGAAAAAGATTTAATAAAGAAAATAACACGAGATAATTATACAGATGCAATCAATAATATTATAATAGATTCTGAAGATGGATCAAAAAAAATAAAATACCATTTAAAGAAGTGGCTGTGCAAAAAACCTGTCAAACTACAAATATATAAAAAAAATGAATGTATCTTAGAAGAGTTCAATATAAAAGACACTATATTAGAAGCTTTACAGCCTCAAGTAAAACTTCCTTCAGGAGGACATCTAATAATAGACAGTAATGAAGCATTAACTGTAATAGATGTTAACTCTGGTTCACTGAATAAATCAGATAACTCAAAAGAAACTATCTTGCATACAAACTTTTATGCAGCTAGTGAAATTGCATACCAATTAAAAATACGTAATATTAACGGAGTGATTATCATTGATTTTATAGATATGTTATCACAACAAGACCAATTACAGCTACTAGAACACTTAAATCAACTACTGAGATTAGATCATGCAAAGCCACAAATTGTTCAATTATCAGAATTAGGCTTAGTTGAGTTAACAAGGAGAAGGAGAGGGCAAAGTTTACAGGAACTATTTAATATGGAAAGTCATGCATATATTAGTTTATATAGTAGGCTCTTATCACAATTTCATGACAAAAATAAGAAAATAAAAAACCAAGAAAAATTTTTATTAAACAAAAGCATCCGATATTTATTTTTTCATAAAAAATTCACTAAAAATATAGTTGTAAAAAACAAAATATTGAACAAGAACAACAATTTTATGTATATTGGTAATACAATTTGTTTATTAGATCCTAGAAAAAACTATATAATACCAATAACAATTTACTCTGAAATAATAAACAGTATTTAAATAGTAAAAAACATATGTTTTACCATATGTTTTTTACTATATTATAGTTTAACTGAACTATAATTTAAGATAATCAAAAAATATTATCCATTAACAGAAGGCGCAATTAAAGCTACAGGTAGAGACTCTCCAGAAGCTAAATCTAGAGGGAAGTTATGAGCATTACGCTCATGCATTACTTCCATACCTAGATTTGCTCTGTTTAAAATATCAGCCCAAGTATTAATAACACGACCTTGGCTATCAACAACAGATTGGTTGAAATTGAAACCATTTAAATTGAAAGCCATTGTACTAACAGACATAGCAGTAAACCAAATTCCTACTACAGGCCACATGCCCAAAAAGAAATGCAGTGAACGAGAATTGTTAAAACTAGCATATTGGAAAATTAGACGACCGAAGTAGCCATGAGCTGCAACGATATTATAAGTTTCTTCTTCTTGGCCAAACTTGTAACCATTGTTAGCAGATTCATTTTCAGTTGTTTCGCGGATTAAGCTAGATGTTACTAACGAACCATGCATTGCACTGAATAAAGAACCACCGAACACACCAGCTACACCTAATTGGTGAAAAGGATGCATTAAGATATTATGTTCAGCTTGGAATACAAGCATGAAATTAAATGTACCAGAGATACCTAGAGGCATACCATCAGAGAAGCTTCCTTGACCAATCGGGTATACAAGAAATACTGCTGCTGCTGCTGCTACAGGTGCTGTAAAAGCAACCGAGATCCAAGGACGCATACCAAGACGGTAGCTTAATTCCCATTCACGACCGATGTAACAACATACACCAAGTAGGAAATGTAGAACAATTAGTTGATAAGGACCACCATTGTATAGCCACTCATCTAAAGATGCGGCTTCCCAGATAGGGTAAAAGTGAATACCAATAGCTGCAGAACTAGGTATAATAGCACCAGAGATGATATTATTACCATATAGTAAAGAACCCGCAACTGGTTCACGAATACCATCAATATCAACTGGAGGTGCAGCAACGAATGCAATGATGAATACAGATGTAGCTGTTAATAATGTCGGGATCATCAATACGCCAAACCAACCGATATATAGTCGATTTTCAGTACTAGTAATCCAAGTACAAAAACGTTCCCACAGGCTTGCGCTTTCGCGTCTTTCTAAAGTAGCAGTCATAATAATTAAAGTTTTATTTAGGATAAATAAGGATACTTCCCAAGTTAAAGATACTTGTTACGTATATTATTACAAAGACAGATAGAGTCTGTAAAGAAATTAAAAAATACACTTTATATAGTCCAGTAAGTTTCATGAAACTATGCATTACTTGACCTTTAAAAATATATCAATAAAACTATAAAGATAATATTACAACAAAAATAAAATTAATTATAAATTAACATGTCACATTTAAGTCAAATCAAAACGTCTATAAGTAGCATAAAAATATTGAAAAAAACACTCGATGATTACGGATTTAGTTATGAACATGATTCATCAATACAGAATTCTGTAAAATCAATATGTAAACAGGACATTGTTGTCAAAAAAGATGGTAAAAATATTTTTACATTAAAATGGGATGGATCAAAATACTTTTTATTAACAGATTTAGAGTTCTGGGACTTTGACACACCGTGTGAAAGACTTTTAGAAAAAATCACACAACAATATTCGTACAACTCGATTATAGAAGAAAGTACAAAGTACGGTTTTATAAGCACAAATAAACAAGTACTTCAAGATGGGTCTTTCAAATTGACACTTAAAAAATGGAATTAATATGTAATACAAGCAGAATATTATAATGTAAATATATATATTTATACCACACTGCATATCAAAATTTTAAGTGCGGACGGAGAGACTCGAACTCTCACAAGAAAATCTCACTAGAACCTAAATCTAGCGTGTCTACCAATTCCACCACGTCCGCGGTGATACCGAATATAAGCAATTATATCAATAATACTAATCTAACACAAGCTAATTAAAAATAATGATTTTCTTTTAAAAGTTCTTAATATAAAAACACTAGATTAATCTATTAATATAGTTAACAATAAAAGAATTGTCATAGTATTATTTTTCTGCTAAAATACTACCATAATTATATTCCTCAGTAGCTCAGTGGTAGAGCAGTCGGCTGTTAACCGATTAGTCGTAGGTTCAAATCCTTCCTGAGGAGTTATTAAAATAGATACATTCATATGAATAAATTTCTAAATTTTTTCGAAATCAAATTATACTATTTGCAACAAATCATCTATAGTGTATTCTCCACTGGTTTAACTCACATCACTTTGCTTACATTGATACTATCATTTATAGGTGGCATATTAACCAGTTTTAATCCTTGTCTAATATACATACTTCCATTAAGTACATCTCAAATTAATACAAATAAATATGATAAAATTCACAAAAATATTGTGATAGTCGGATTAGCTAGCAGCATTATATTAATGATCTCGATACTTTTATGTTTTAGTACATACTATACTAAACTATCATTCCATATTCCACTATTATCTTCAATTTTAACAATTATAATTGGCTTAAATTCATTACAAATACTCGAACTAGATACACCAAGTAATACTCTAGACATTTACAGTACAGCAAACAAAGGTAGAAAATTTATATTTAATTGGCTAATTGGCTTTACAATAGGTATAAGTTCAAGTAGCTGTAGTACACCTATTTTAGCAACTACCATAAATTGGTTAAGTCATTCTAAAAACTCACTTCTAATTGTTTTTTATACATTGCTTTATCTAATAGGCTATATAATACCTCCATATATTTTTATATATACAACTGTTAATTATAGTAAAATAACAATACTATCAAAATTATGGAATTATATGATACCTGCTAGTGGTTCTTTAATTTTAGGGTTTGGTTTTTTCTCTTTACTTACATGTATATTTACTTAAGATCTAAATAATATAATAATTATGAAATATTCATATTATAAAAACTTACAGTGGCAATTTATAAAAAAATTAAGCAACTTAAACTTTTCTATTTTGTTACTTTTAATTATTGCTTGCACAAGTATAATAGGAACAGTCATTGAACAAGATAAAGACATTCAATATTATCAAAGCAATTATCCAATTAACAGTAGTTCTATAAACTATATTAATTGGAAAAACATTGCTTTATTTGGACTTGATCATATTTATGCAACTTGGTGGTTTATATCCTTACTAATACTTTTTTTTTGCAGTTTACTAACATGTACTTTTTCACGTCAATTGCCAAGCTTACGTAATGCACGTGTTTGGAAATTTATGCCGAATGATAGCATTTACAAACAAGATATAAAAATTAAGTCTATCTCAAATATATCATGTACAAATATGACCTATATATTAAATTTACAAAAGTACTATGTTTTTCAGAAAGACACTCGTATTTATAGCTATAAAGGATTAATCGGACGCATCTCTCCAATATTTGTACATGTAAGCTTAATTATTACACTTTTTGGTTCTATGATAGGATTTTTTAGTGGATTTACAGCACAAGAAATTATACCTAATCGAGAAATATTTCATATACAAAACACTATTAGTTCAGGGTTTTATAGTTATTTACCAAACAATATAATAGGAAAAATAGATCATTTTTTTATTGAGTATAATCAAGATAAATCAATTAAACAATTTTATTCAAACCTAACATTACTAACAAATAAAGGTAAATATCTAACAACCAAACTTATCTCAGTTAACTCCCCTCTAAAATTTAGCGGATTAACTTTTTATCAAACGTCATGGAATATAAATGCAATAAAAGTTGAATTTGACAGACAAATAGTGCAACAAAAATTAATTGAAACCACATTCAACAATACAAGAATATGGGTGTACAATTTAAGCATAGAGCCCAATAAACAATTGTCTTTTGTTATAAGCGGACTAAACAATCAAATCTGTATATATAATTCATCTGGTGATTTAATGCAGAAAATCAATATAGGAGAAAAACTCAATCTCAATAATCATGAATTCACGATCACTGAACTTATGACAAGTACAGGAATACAAATTAAGACGGATCCAGGAATTTATATCGTTTATATTGGTTTTTTAATACTTATAATAAGTATTGCACTTAGCTACTTATCTTATTGCGAAGTTTGGATAGACCATGATAAGAATAGTGTAAGGATAACAGGGTTAACAAATAGAGGACAATTAACTTTTGAAGAAGAACTAATAAAAATTCATAAACAATTTCTCCAAATGCAAATAACTGTAATTAAATAACTAAAAAATTTTCGATAATTTTTTTTCCTTCATAAGTCCATAAACTTTCTGGATGAAATTGTATACCTCGAAGCAGATGATAATTTTTATGACGACAGGCCATAATAATACCTTTATCTGTCCAAGCAGTTACTTCAAGAACATCAGGAAAATTATAATGATCAATAATTAAGCTATGATATCGAATTGCAATAAAAGGATTAGGTAAACCTTTGAATAAATCACTATTGTTATGCAAAATATTAGAAGTTTTACCATGTACTGGTTGTTTTAATTGTTTAATATTAGCTCCATATATATAACCAATACTCTGGTGACCAAGACATACACCTAAAATAGGAATTGTACAAGCATATTTTTTGATTAACTGCAATGATATTCCAGTATTTAATGGCTCACCAGGACCAGGAGACACAATAATATGACTTGGCTTTAAAACATCAATATCATATATAAAAATTTCATCATTTCTCTTAGTTTGTACATCAAAACCTAATTCTCCAACACATTGAACTAAATTCTGAGTAAAACTGTCATAGTTATCTATTATTAATATCATAAAACAGTTCAATCAATAAATTTAATTTCTTATTTATAAGGTAAACCAGATACTGGTGAACTTGCTTGAGCTTTAGCTACTTTTTGCATACGGCCTGCTACATATGCTACTCTACCAGAAATTACTCCCCACTTCATTGCCTCTGCCATAGATAATGGAGATAAAGATTTAGCTACAGCAGTATTTAATAAAACAGCAGAAGCTCCTAGTTCCATAGCTTGACATGCTTCACTCGGTGTACCGATGCCAGCATCAATAACCACAGGAACATTTGCATTTTCAATAATAATTTTTATATTCAAGATATTTTGTAATCCACACCCTGAACCTATTGGTGAAGCTAAAGGCATAACTGTTGCACACCCAATACTTTCAAGTTGTTTAGCAAGTAAAGGATCTGCATTAATATATGGTAAAACAGTAAAGTTCTTTTTAATCAAATACTCTGCAGCCTTTAATGTTCCAAGAGGATCTGGCAATAAATACTTTGGATCAGGAATAACCTCAAGTTTCACAAAGTTATTATTAATCTGTCCTATTTTTTTTGCCATTTCTCTACCTAAGATAGCTATTCTAATAGCTTCTTCTGCTGTTTTACAGCCTGCTGTATTTGGCAAAAGCCATAGCTTACCCCAATCAAGACTATCAATCAAATTACTTTTACCAATTACTTTTGCACTTTGTGCTCTTCTAATTGCAACTGTTACAATAGAAGCTCCACTTAATTGAATGCTTTTTTTTGCTTCATTTAAGCTTCTATATTTACCTGTACCAAGCATTAAACGAGAAGAAAAGACTTTTTGATTAATTATTAATGACATAAACAATAATAAATAGATAGATATCAATATTATCAAATATTTGCATATATTATATCTTTGAATATAAATAAAAACTACAAAAGTATTTGATAATACATCTAATTTTATTGTAAAATCAAAATAAATTGAATAAACAAAACTTACTATTCAGCCTGTAATTTCATAACATCTATTTCATTAAATCTAAACACAAATATCAACTGATAAATTTTAATTATATAATATGATTATAACCAATCAAGTACCTATATGGATAATAATAATTACAAGTGTTCTTAGTATTACTATAACAAGCTTCATTATATATCAAACATATATATATATAATGAAAAATAAAGATAATCCAATTAAAAAAGATATTACATTAATTGATAGACTCAGTTCAATATTACCTTACTGGTTACCTTTACTAGAAGGTCTACAAAATTTTGGTCAACAAATTTTGCCCGATTACCCTTTGAGTTTAATGAGTATATACAAAAAGACTTTAATGCCAATAGTAATATTTTATGTTACACATCCAGCATTAGCATTTATAATATTTTTTATTTTATACTATTTATTCGTTAGAGCGAAAAGTCCTATTCCAGACAGACCTTTTATTCGATTTAATGTACTACAATCAATATTATTATTTCTAATTAACTCTTTACTAGGAGCTACATTTAGAGCTTTACCTATCGAATTTAGAATGAGTTTATATGGTTTTATGTTGTGCAATACGTTATTTTGGTTTGTTTTATCAACTATTATATACTCTGTTAGTAAATCAATTGAAGGTAAATATGCTAAAATACCTGTTATATCACAAGCTGTTAGAATACAAATAGATAACCGATTATAATTTTTTTATTATGAAACTGAATACATATGAAACAATATATATTTTAAAACCAGATATTAATGAAGAAAACAACTTAAATCTAGTAAATGAATATAAAAATCAGATTATGAGTTGCGGAGGAAAAAATATTTTTATACAACATAGAGGGAGAAGACATTTAAGCTACAATATAAATAACTACTATGATGGTATATACATACAAATGAATTATGAAGGAAGTAGTAAAATAATTCAAAAATTAGAAAAATCAATGAGGTTAGACATTAATGTAATGCGCTATCTAACAATCAAACAAGATAATATAAAAGAAGTTATAACATAAATATAAAACTCATTAAGTCCTGATACTGAGCTACTTTCCCAAAGGGCCCCCCCTTCAGTATCATTGCCGCTATAGTGTTTAACAACCAAGTTCGGGATGGATTGGAGTGGAACCACTATGCTATGAATATCAGAACATAACTAGACTAACATTTAGTATTTAGATTTAAAGTTATCGATCTATTAGTACGTCTCAGCTGAATATATTACTATACTTACACTTAACGCCTATCAAACGATTAGTCTTATCGTGATCTTAACCTATAAAGGTAAGAGTACTCATCTTGAGGTAGGCTTCCCACTTAGATGCTTTCAGCGGTTATCCTTGCCACACTTGGCTACCCAGCGTTTACTGTTGGCACAATAACTGGTACACCAGAGGTGTGTCTCTCCCGGTCCTCTCGTACTAGGGAGAGGTCCTCTCAATACTCTAACGCCTACACCGGATATGGACCGAACTGTCTCACGACGTTCTGAACCCAGCTCGCGTACCGCTTTCATGGGCGAACAGCCCAACCCTTGGGACGTACTACCGCCCCAGGATGCGATGAGCCGACATCGAGGTGCCAAACCTCCCCGTCGATGTGAACTCTTGGGGGAGATCAGCCTGTTATCCCTAGAGTAACTTTTATCCGTTGAGCGACAGCCTTTCCACTCAGAACTGTCGGATCACTAAGACCGACTTTCGTCCCTGTTCGACTTGTAGGTCTTACAGTCAAGCTTCCTTATGCCTTTATACTCTACGACTGATTTCCGACCAGCCTGAGGAAACCTTTGTACGCCTCCGTTACTTTTTAGGAGGCGACCGCCCCAGTCAAACTGCCCACCTGAGACTGTTCTCTGGCCGGCTAACGGCTTTCAGAGTTAGAATTCTAGTTTATTTAGAGTGGTATCTCACTGACAGCTCCTACATATCCACAAATATATAATCTTAGCCTCCCACCTATGCTGCGCAAAATAAACCCAAAGTCAATCTCAGGATACAGTAAAGCTTCATAGGGTCTTTCTGTCCAGGTGCAGGTAGTCCGCATCTTCACAGACAATTCTATTTCGCCGAGTCTCTCTCCGAGACAGTACCCAAATCGTTACGCCTTTCGTGCGGGTCGGAACTTACCCGACAAGGAATTTCGCTACCTTAGGACCGTTATAGTTACGGCCGCCGTTCACCGGGGCTTCAGTCGCTAGCTTTGCATAATGCTAACCAACTTCTTTAACCTTCCGGCACTGGGCAGGCGTCAGCCCCCATACATTGTTTTGCAACTTTGCGGAGACCTGTGTTTTTGATAAACAGTCGCTTGGATCTAGTTATTGCAGCCCTACAAGGGCACCCCTTCTTCCGAAGTTACGGGGCTATTTTGCCGAGTTCCTTAGAGAGAGTTATCTCGCGCCCCTTAGTATACTCTACTTACCTACCTGTGTCGGTTTCGGGTACAGGTATTTGTTATTTAAGATACTTCGAGCTTTTCTAGGAAGTATGACATCAATCACTTTAGTACCTTAGTACTTTGTACTTATTTCTTAGCTCAAGATGTTTTCTCCATCTTTCATCACCTTCGATAATTTAAACCGGTAACCAACATCCGGCTGATTTAGCCTTCTCCGTCCCTCGATACCAACAACAAATAGTACGGTAATATTAAACCGTTATCCATCGACTACGCTTTTCAGCCTCGCCTTAGGACCTGACTAACCCTTCGTGGACGAACCTTCCAAAGGAACCCTTAGGTTTTCGGGGCATTGGATTCTCACCAATGTTTTCGCTACTCAAGCCGACATTCTCACTTCTGTTTTGTCCACATCCGTTTTCACTAATGCTTCAAACTAATACAGAACGCTCCCCTACCGATGTAAAACATCCCACAGCTTCGGCAAATAGCTTAGTCCCATTCATTTTCGGCGCAGGATCACTGGACCAGTGAGCTATTACGCACTCTTTAAAGGATTGCTGCTTCTAAGCAAACCTCCTGGTTGTATATGTATTCCCACTTCCTTTATCACTTAGCTATTATTTAGGGGCCTTAGATGGTGGTCTGGGCTGTTTCCCTTTTGACAATGAAGCTTATCCCCCACTGTCTCACTGGTTGACTACACACTTAGTATTCAGAGTTTGCCTCGATTTGGTACCGCTCTCACAGCCCGCACCGAAACAGTGCTTTACCCCTAAGATTAAGCATCAACCGCTGCGCCAAAACGCATTTCGGGGAGAACCAGCTAGCTCCGGATTCGATTGGCATTTCACCCCTAGCCACAGCTCGTCCGCTGATTTTTCAACATCAGTCGGTTCGGACCTCCACTTGGTGTTACCCAAGCTTCACCCTGGCCATGGCTAGATCATCCGGGTTCGGGTCTACAAACAGTGACTAATGCCCTATTAAGGCTCGCTTTCACTGTGGCTCTGATATTCTTTATCTTAACCTGCCACTGCCTGTAAGTCGCCGGCTCATTCTTCAACATGCACGAAGCCAAACGTTAAGTCGTTCTACTACTGCTTGTAAGCTTACGGTTTCATGTTCTATTTCACTCCCCTCCCGGGGTTCTTTTCACCTTTCCCTCACGGTACTATTACGCTATCGGTCATTTAGGAATATTTAGCCTTACGAGGTGGTCCTCGCTGATTCACACGGGATTTCACGTGCCCCATGTTACTTGGGATACAGAATGAATTAGAATTGTTTTTAGCTACAGGATTATCACCTTCTATGATGCAGAATTCCAGCTGCTTCGCCTAACTCATATAATTTTTTTTTCTGTCCCACAACCCCACCAAAACTTGTTAAGGTGGTTTAGGCTGCTCCCTTTTCGCTCGCCGCTACTAAGGGAATCGCTTTTGCTTTCTCTTCCTTTAGCTACTAAGATGTTTCAGTTCGCTAAGTTCGCTCTTACCTACTTATAAATTCAGTAGGCAGTATAAAGAGTTTCCTCATTCGGACACCTCCGGATCAAAGCTTACTTCCAGCTACCCGAAGAATTTCGCTGGTAATCACGTCCTTCATCGCTTCTAAATGCCAAGGTATTCACCGTAAGCCCTTACTTACTTTAATATTTCTAAAATACTAGAATGATAGACTAAATGAAATTTTAATTCATTTTCTGGAAGTAAGCGGATTTGAACCGCTGACATCTGCCTTGCAAAAGCAGCGCTCTACCAACTGAGCTATACCCCCATCTAGATTATTTGGGCTATACTGGATTTGAACCAGTGACCTCACCCTTATCAGGGGTGCGCTCTAACCAACTGAGCTAATAGCCCGAACTAATGATAATTTTAATATACAATATACGATCTAGGATAAAATACAGTTTATTCCCTAAATAAGGAGGTGATCCAGCCGCACCTTCCAGTACGGCTACCTTGTTACGACTTCACCCTAGTCACTAGCCCCACCTTAGGCGCTCCCTTCCAATAAGGTTAGAGTAACGACTTCGGGTATGGCCAGCTTCCATGGTGTGACGGGCGGTGTGTACAAGGCCCGGGAACGGATTCACCGCCGTATAGCTGACCGGCGATTACTAGCGATTCCAGCTTCATGAAGGCGAGTTTCAGCCTTCAATCCGAACTTGGACTGTGTTTATGAGATTAGCTTACCTTCGCAGACTAGCAACTCTTTGTCACAGCCATTGTAGCACGTGTGTAGCCCAGAGCGTAAGGGGCATGCTGACTTGACGTCATCCTTACCTTCCTCCGGTTTGTCACCGGCAGTCTTTCTAGAGTGCCCAACTTAATGATGGCAACTAAAAACAAGGGTTGCGCTCGTTGCGGGACTTAACCCAACATCTCACGACACGAGCTGACGACAGCCATGCACCACCTGTGTTCACATTCCCGAAGGCACTTTTTACTTTCGTAAAAATTTGTGACATGTCAAGCTCTGGTAAGGTTCTTCGCGTTGCATCGAATTAAACCACATGCTCCACCGCTTGTGCGGGCCCCCGTCAATTCCTTTGAGTTTCACTCTTGCGAGCGTACTTCCCAGGCGGGATACTTAACGCGTTAGCTACGATACTGCACGGATCGATACGCGCAACATCTAGTATCCATAGTTTACGGCTAAGACTACTGGGGTATCTAATCCCATTCGCTACCTTAGCTTTCGTCTCTGAGTGTCAGTAAAGGCCAAGTAGAGCGCTTTCGCTGCTGGTGTTCTTCCCAATATCTACGCATTTCACCGCTACACTGGGAATTCCCTCTACCCATACCATACTCTAGTCTAATAGTTTCCAGCGCTGATTTAGGGTTGAGCCCCAATATTTAACGGCAGACTTGTTAAACCACCTACAGACGCTTTACGCCCAATAATTCCGAATAACGCTTGCATCCCCCGTATTACCGCGGCTGCTGGCACGGAGTTAGCCGATGCTTATTCCTTAAGTACCGTCATTTTTTCTTCCTTAAGAAAAGAGGTTTACAACCCACAGGCATTCTTCCCTCACGCGGTATTGCTCCGTCAGGCTTTCGCCCATTGCGGAAAATTCCCCACTGCTGCCTTCCGTAGAAGTCTGGACCGTGTCTCAGTTCCAGTGTGGCTGATCATCCTCTCAAACCAGCTACTGATCGTAGCCTTGGTAAGCCTTTACCTTACCAACAAGCTAATCAGGCGCGAGCTCATCTTTAGGCAGATTACTCTTTTCACTCGTAAGCATATGGGGCATTAGCAACCGTTTCCAATTGTTATTCCCCTCCTAAAGGTAGATTCTCACGTTTTACTCACCCGTCCGCCACTAAAGTGTGAACTTTCGTTCGACTTGCATGTGTTAAGCATACCGCCAGCGTTCATCCTGAGCCAGGATCAAACTCTCCGTATT